ATGTCTCAATCTGTAGAAGAACGGACGAGGATTAAGAATGAACGCTACGAATCTGGCGTAATTCCATATGCTAAAATGGGATACTGGGACCCTGAATATGTAGTTAAAGAAACTGATGTATTGGCTCTATTTCGTGTCACTCCACAGCCAGGTGTTGATCCAGTAGAAGCTTCTGCTGCTGTTGCTGGTGAATCTTCTACTGCAACTTGGACTGTAGTTTGGACTGACTTACTAACAGCTTGTGATTTATATAGAGCAAAAGCTTATAAAGTAGATGCTGTACCAAATTCATCTGAACAATACTTTGCTTATATTGCATACGATATTGATCTATTTGAAGAAGGTTCTATTGCTAACCTAACTGCTTCAATCATCGGTAATGTATTTGGTTTCAAAGCAGTAAAAGCTTTAAGACTAGAAGATATGCGTATTCCTGTTGCTTATCTTAAAACTTTCCAAGGACCTGCAACAGGAATTGTTGTAGAACGTGAACGTATGGACAAATTTGGTCGTCCATTTTTGGGTGCAACAGTTAAGCCTAAACTAGGTCTATCAGGTAAAAACTATGGTAGAGTAGTATATGAAGGTCTTAAAGGTGGCTTAGACTTCCTGAAGGATGATGAAAATATTAACTCTCAACCTTTCATGCGCTGGAAAGAAAGATTCCTTTATTCAATGGAAGGTGTAAACCGTGCTATAGCAGGAACAGGTGAAGTTAAAGGTCACTATATGAATGTTACTGCAGCTACTATGGAAGACATGTATGAAAGAGCTGAATTCGCTAAACAACTAGGTACTGTCATTATTATGATTGACCTTGTAATTGGTTATACAGCTATCCAAACTATGGGTGTTTGGGCTCGTAAAAATGATATGATTCTTCATTTACACCGTGCTGGTAACTCGACTTATTCTCGTCAGAAAAGTCATGGTATGAACTTCCGTGTAATTTGTAAATGGATGCGCATGGCAGGTGTAGACCATATCCATGCTGGTACAGTTGTTGGTAAGCTAGAAGGTGATCCTTTAATGATTAGAGGTTTCTATAATACTTTATTACTAACTCACCTAGATGTTAATCTTCCACAAGGTATTTTCTTTGAACAAGATTGGGCATCTCTACGCAAAGTAACTCCAGTTGCTTCAGGTGGTATCCACTGTGGACAAATGCATCAGTTACTGGATTACCTTGGTAATGATGTTGTACTACAATTCGGTGGAGGTACGATTGGTCACCCTGACGGAATTCAAGCAGGAGCAACAGCTAACCGTGTAGCATTAGAAGCTATGGTAATTGCACGTAATGAAGGTCTTGATTATGTAACAGAAGGACCTCAACTTTTACAAGACGCTGCAAAAACTTGCGGTCCTTTACAAACAGCTTTAGATCTATGGAAAGATATCACTTTCAATTACACTTCTACAGATACAGCTGACTTTGTTGAAACTCCAACAGCTAACGTATAGATCATTTAAGTTACTCTTCATAGCGAACTTAAAATCAAAGCCTAAAAAACTTGCTTAATTACAATAAGGAGTATAAGATAGTGAGATTAACACAAGGAACTTTTTCCTTCTTGCCAGACCTAACTGACGAACAAATCAATAAGCAAATCAATTACGCAATTTCTCAAAATTGGGCAATTAATATTGAATATACAGATGATCCACATCCAAGAAACAATTATTGGGAATTATGGGGTTTGCCATTATTTGATATTAAAGATGCTGCTTCAGTTATGTATGAAATCAATAGTTGTCGCAAAGCATATCCTAATTTATACGTTAAAGTTAACGCCTTTGACAATACAAGGGGTGTAGAGAGCTGTTCTCTTTCATTCTTAATAAATAGACCATCATATGAACCCGGTTTCGAACTAGTTAGATCAGAAGATATTGGACGTAACCAAAAGTATACCTTCCGTAGCTATGCAACAGCTAAACCAGAAGGATCTCGTTATTAATTAAGAACTAATTAATAAATTACATTTAGTTTAAAATAACTTTTAATATCAGAGAGATTAATTTATTTAATCTCTCTTTAATATTATGTAATTGATGATAATACTAGATCGAATACAATACTTTATATATAATTATATAAAAACATGACTCAAAATTTCTCTGAAGATACTCTAGTGAATTTACAAGAAGAATACGATAACACTCAAATTCAAGAAGTAATTGATGAATTAGAGCAAGAATTAGTAGGTCTTCAACCCGTCAAAACTCGAATTAGGGAAATAGCTGCTTTACTATTAATTGATAGACTAAGAAATAACTTAGGGTTAGTTTCAGGAAGTCCAGGACTACATATGTCATTTACAGGTAGTCCTGGAACTGGTAAAACCACTGTTGCGATGAAAATGGCTGATATTTTAAATCGTCTAGGATATATTCGTAGAGGACATTTACTAACGGTTACTAGAGATGATTTAGTTGGACAGTACATTGGTCATACAGCTCCTAAAACAAAAGAAGTTTTAAAACAAGCTGTAGGTGGAGTCTTATTTATTGATGAAGCATACTATCTTTATAAGCCAGATAATGAGAGAGATTATGGTGCAGAAGCAATAGAAATTCTTTTACAAGTTATGGAAAACCAAAGAGATGATTTAGTTGTAATTTTTGCTGGCTACAAAGATAGAATGGAAAAGTTTTATGAATCTAATCCTGGCTTATCATCTAGAGTAACAAACCATGTTGACTTTCCTGATTACACATCAGAAGAACTATTAAAGATAGCCAAATTAATGCTAGAGGAACAACAATATAAATTCGCTCCGGAAGCTGACCAGGTACTACTAGAATATGCTGAAAAAAGAATGAAACAACCTCACTTTGCAAATGCTAGAAGTATTAGAAATGCTATTGACAGAGCAAGAATGAGACAAGCGAATAGGATATTTATTAGTGGTGATAAAATTTTAACTAAAAGTGATCTTGTTACAATAGAGTCAGAAGATATACTAAAAAGTCGATTATTTACTAAGTAAAATATATATATGAATCATTATTCCTTATTGACAATTAATCATTCTTTTAGATAGTATGGATATAGAGTACACTATTATGCTAATCTATAATCAGGCGGTATAGCTAAGTGGTAAGGCAGAGGATTGCAAATCCTTTATCCCCAGTTCGAATCTGGGTACCGCCTAAAAGATTATGATTTGCCAAACAAAAGTTAAAATAAAAAAAGGGGGTGTGGTGGAATGGTAGACACAACAGACTTAAAATCTGTTGATTTTCAATAATCGTGAGGGTTCAAGTCCCTCCACCCCCATTTAAAGATATTACTATCATAAATATATGTGTATATGTATTAATTGTGTTCACGTTCATACTTGTATAACCTATGCATTAATTAAAAAGCAACATGTTAAATTTGTTGATAATAAAATAAAAAACTTTATGCCTAATGATACAATTATAGAAATTAATATAAAAAGCTCTAAAGATAGAATAAACTTTGATTGGGATTTAAAGGAATGCTCATCTTTTACAGAAAAACCAGGATATTGGTTAACTTTATAATATAGCATTTAATGAAATTTAAGAAGGTATAATTTGCCTATTTAATGTTTTTCTTAAAAGTTCTGTATTAATATTAGATGATCGAATTAACGATATCTTTCCTGTACGTGCAATTTCAATGATACCATATCTATTCAATAACTGTTCAATAGCCACCATTTTTCCTGGATCACCTGTAACTTCTATAATTAAATATTCTTGAGCAATATCTACTATTTTTGCTCTGAAAACATTAGCTATATCTAAAATAGAAGAACGATGCTGTGGTAAAGCTTGCACCTTTATTAAAACTAATTCGCGTTCAACACATGGTATATTGGTAATATCTTGCACCTTCAATATGTTTACTAATTTATATAACTGTTTAGTTAACTGCTCTATAGTTCTATTATCACCAGGCACAATCATCGTTATCCTAGATACACCTATTTTTTCTGCTGGTCCAACTGCCAAACTTTCTATATTAAAGCCCCTTCTAGCAAATAATCCAGCAATTCTAGATAAAACACCAGATTCATCTTCTACAAGTACAGATAATGTATGTTTCATAAATGTTTATTTTTTTTAATTTATTATGTTAGGTTTAATGTTATTCTTATTTATGTAATGTTATAATAATTTTGATGTATTTCTCAATATTTTTTCACAACCTAAAATATATTTTATCACTAGAAACTTGTGTTAGATAAATCAAAAAAAATAAAAAAGAAAAATGGTGAACAGCCTCTTATTAATGAAAATATTAAATATCCTAAAGTACGTTTAATAGATGTACTAGGATCTCAATTAGGAATCTATTCTTCTCGAGAAGCATTTAATATTGCTATTGAAGAAGGGTTAGATTTAGTAATGATTAGTGATAAATCAGATCCACCTGTATGCCGTATACTTGATTATGGTAAATATAAATTCACACAAGAAAAAAAAGCTAAAGAAGCACGTAAGAAACAACATAATGCCGCATTAAAAGAGGTTAAAATGCGTTACAAGATTGAAGAACATGATTATAAAGTTCGGATTAACCAGGCTTTGCGTTTTTTACAATCAGGAGATAAAGTGAAAGCAACTGTTATATTTAGAGGCAGAGAAATCCAACATTCTAATTTAGCTATTGAGCTTCTAAATAAAATGGCAGAAGATTTAATAAATCTAGCAGAAATCCAGCAACCCCCTTCTAGAGATGGTAAAAATATGGTAATGATTTTATCACCAAAGAAAATATAGACGTATCATAAATATATTTTACTGACCTATTTCTGATATACTTGAATACAATTAATATAAACACAATAAATCAAGGAACAAATATGTCTCGTTATAGAGGACCTCGCTTACGTATCTGTAGAAGATTAGGAGATCTACCTGGCTTAACAAGAAAAACCTCGAAAAAACAGTCACCAGCTGGAGAACACGGTCAACAATCACGTAAGCCATCCGAATATGCTCTAAGATTAGAAGAAAAACAAAAATTAAGGTTTAACTATGGTTTGAGTGAAAAACAATTCGCAAATTGTGTTAAGGTAGCAAAAAAAGTTCAAGGATCTACTGGCTTAATTTTATTGCAAACCTTAGAAATGAGATTAGATAATACAGTCTTTCGCTTAGGAATGTCTCCTACAATTCCAGCAGCAAGACAATTAGTGAATCATGGACATATTTTAGTAAATAACAAAAATATTTCTATTTGTAGTTATCAATGTAAACCTGGTGATATAATCACAACCAAAAATAAAAATTCATCAAAATCACTTGTAAAAAATTATTTAGACTTTCCCAGCTTAGCTAATATACCAAATCACTTAGAACTTGATAAAGAAAAATTGGTAGGAAGAGTGAATGGAATTATTGAAAGGGAATGGGTCGCATTGAAATTAAATGAACTACTGGTTGTTGAGTACTATTCAAGAAAATAATACTCTTTATACTCAAGAATAAATCAGTTACCATATCAGCTAAATTAATAAGCAAAACAACTACCAGCTGGTTGGTTGTCTACTAGTCAATGACCAAAGAATTCTTTTACTGAGCACTTTCAAATATAATAAACTACTAGAAAATTTTTGTAATATATGAATTTGAGACTGCTTATTATAACGTTGTTTTAAAAACTGAAAGGATTCTTGAGAAGGAATAAGTAATATATTTCTTTCATGAACTTGTTTGTTATCTTCAAATGTTTTCATAAAATCTTCTAAATTATATACTAAAATTTTAGGATATGAAGGCAAATTATAATCTGTAGCTTGTTTCTTAAATTTTTGCCAAGCTATTAAAGCAGTTCTATAATTCATAAATATAGCCTCATATGATATTTGGTCTTTATTTTTATTTAATTTATAGTAATACTGAATAGGCATAATTTTTTTAAGTTTTTTATTAAATACAAAAACTGGTTGTATTAAATAAATAGGTTGTCCTTGAAAATAATTTCTACCATATTTCTGCTTATAGTGAAAATTAACATGCTTATATTTTCTATATTTAAAAACAAGTTCTCCCAATTCTGTTAGATCAGGTATTAAACGAAACTGTACTTTAGGAATTATGGTTTTTGTTAATTTATGATATAACTCAAATTTATTAGCAAAAATATTAAGATGATTTTGTTGACTAGATTGTGGATATTTCTGATTAATATAATTCTTATATTCAGCTGCATCTCCTGGATTTATAAAAAATAAACCTTCATGTAAAGGTTTATTTTTTACTCTTGACAAAAAATAATTGGAATACTGTTGATACAATTTATCTAATATATTTCTCTCATTAAGCATTTCTTCAGGAGATTCAGCTATTACAATTTGATTAAAACCATTAACTACAGTAAATACAGGAAAATCATTATACTTTATCTTTTTGATTATACCTGATCTATAAGTCTTAGAGAAACCTGTATCATTTTTATGTGTAAAGAATTCAAATATATTATCAGGTAAAGAAAAATTCAAGCCTTTTCGCCATACATACTTAATATAAACAGGATTATTTTTTGTATTATCAGGGAGTTTAGAATCATTTAAAGATGCCTCTATTCGTCCAGTTATTAAAGCATTACTAAAATCAAGTAAAAATTTTTTATATTCATTTTGATACATTGCAGTACCACTTGATTTCAATTGGTTAATATATTTTTCAGATAATGGATTAGTAATTGAGAGAAAAATTGTCTCTTGCCAATACTTATTTATTAATCTAGCTGCAAAATTAGGAGAGATTAGCTCTCTATTAGTGAATTTCTGTGAGATCCTATAACTATCACTAAGTTTATTTTTTTCTACTAATGTTGCTGATGTATAATTAGTTTTTGCTATTAAATTTCTTTCTTTATCATTAATTTTATAAGATGAGCCAAATTTGTAAAATGCCGAAGAATCTCTGTTAAATAAATACTGAATAAACATTAAAGATAGATTAAATAAAATCATGAATGTTTGTCATGAATAGGGATAAATAATATATATAGTATAAACAAAAAATATCTTACAATATTTGAATATGTTATTCTACTATATGAAGTACACTGAGACTATATATAACATTTAAATACTAATTTGAAAACAAAATAATAATAATTTAATAGGAAAAAAATCTTTTATACGTATAAAGATTTATTTTTAATTTTTTTCAAAAAAACAATCATTATATTAATAATTAAATTAAAATAATAAAAAAATTATCTAACTATTCCAAAATTAGAATTAGTATTTTAACAAAAATCATAATTATTGTCGAATTTCTGATTAATTTGTTCATAAATTATGTTCATGGAACCGGTGGGATTCGAACCCACGTCCATATAAATTCAGTATGGCAAGTTGATTATAACCAAATAAATGGTTTTATCAAGAGATAAATATAATGGATCAGTTAAAACTTAGCTTATATCATTGATATAAGAGCATCTAGATAAATAACTTATCAAAATATGTACTAGAATTTATAAATTGATAACCTAAAAAAATATATTTTAGTTAATCAAACTCAGACTAAAATAAATTTTTTAGAGAATGGCAAAATTTGATGTTTTGCAATTATATAAAAGCTAGGATTATTGAAGTTTAGCTTATCTTCATTCTCTAAATCTCACACATACGAACTTATATGTAGAAGCCTAACAGTCCCTAATATATACTGAAATAATCAATATTGATAAAATCATAAAATATAAATGTGAGCAAGGAAGGATTTGAACCTTCGACCACCAGAATCGGAATCTGACACTCTATCCACTGAGTTACATGCCCGATTAAAATTATATATACTAAATACTATAATAAGAAATTATATTTTTCAACCTCTAAGAACTTATACTAATCTTAATACATACTCAATTTTGCACATATACTTGATCAAACATTAAAGATAATTCTGCCTTATAGAGTTCTTGACCTATATATAGAATATGATTTACAGAAAAACTCTTAAAATAATGGTGTTTTGATAACAACATATGAATTAAGCTTATAGAAGAGGCTGTAAAACAAATAGGGTAAGTATTAACTTTATAAGATATTATATTATTGTGAAATAAGAATAAAGTAATACTCTTATTTTCGTACAATCTAATTGAACAATAATAATCATCCATTTATTATATAGAAATACAAAAAATACATATAAACACTATAAGTTAGAAACTATAATCTTTGTATAATAAATACATCAATTATATAAATCTTTATAAATTCTAAATCTTAAAGAAAAAGTATATAGAATTTTATTAAGAAAAACAAACCGAAAATTTCAATGGAGATAATACTGATGCAAGACGCTATTACAAGTATTTTAAATAATTACGACTTAACAGGTAAATACTTAGACAATACTGCAATAAATAAAATAAATGATTATTTCAACTCAGCTTTAAGCAGAATAAAAGCTATAGAAATTATTAATAGTGAAGCATCGAAAATTATCAAAGAAGCGTCAGCTCGCTTATATGAAGAACAACCAGAACTTTTAAGACCAAGTGGTAACTCTTATACAACAAGAAGGTATGCAGCATGTCTAAGAGATATTGAATATTATTTAAGATATGCTAGCTATGCTTTAATTGCCGGTAATACTAATATTTTAAATGAAAGAGTCTTAGATGGTTTAAGAGATACATATAATTCTCTAAGTGTGCCTATTGCACCTACATTAAGAAGTATTAAATTATTAGAAGAAGTTACACAAGATGAAATTCAATTAAAAAATTATACTGATAAGAATATAATTAGTGAACCTTTTGAACATATTATAAAAAGCTTAAGTGAAAAAGATATATAGTAAACAGTGAAAACTAAACATAATCTGCCTCTAATATTAGATTTATTTTTAATAGGCAGATTGATATTTAGTCATTCATTAGCAATCTAATGACTTATTTATAATATAATAATGATTACACAGTTCATAATTTCGATCACAAATAAACTGAACTATCACTTAAATTATTTAAGCTTACAGGTAATCAGCTTATTTTCTGGCTTCTTTATTGCAACTATTATATCAACTTTACCTTCTCAGACAGAAGATTGGTCTATTATTGCTGGTGCTATTATTGTAGCTTGCAGCGAAACTATAAGTAAGTTTATATATAGTTTACATAATAGTAGATCAAATCTTGTTAATATAATTAATTGTATAAAAATTGGTATTATTTATGGACTATTTGTTGATGCATTTAAATTAGGAAGTTAAAACTTTATAAATAAAACTATATTTGGAGTTCGATCTCTTTTAAATATGTCTTGACCTTAATTTAATATTTTAATTTAAGAAAAATTATCTACAAGAATTTAATATCATTTTACTAATTAAAATTTAGAGATTTCAGCGCGGCTATTTATTTATGAAGTCTCCATTAAAACATTTATTTCTATCAGTTTCTTTCTAAGTCCAGCTATCAAAATATTATTTTATTTTTACCTCTTAAATTCTTTTAAAAAATCTCAATAGTATTTTTATCAAATACTAAATTAACTTACTTAATATTTAAGAATTACTACTTTAACTTATAGATTAAATATCTTTTAAAATGATGATCTACTGAAATTAATAATAAAAAAATTCTTACTCATTAAGACTAAAATATAAATTATAATCTCGACAACATACCAGAAGATATAAAAAAATCTGCATTATGTTTATGAAAAAAGATACATGATCTTAATTTTACTAAAAAACTAATTAAGTAAACATATGAATTTTGTAAAAAACACTCAGGCTATTCTAAAAATTTTTCATGATTTTTATAATAAATAGATAAATAGAGCCAATAAATATAGTATTCAATGACTCTGACAAGATATACATCTCCCTTATATATATATAAATAAATTAAAATAGACTAAAGTTCTTCATATAGATAAAGGAGAAACGTCATTAACCATACTCAAAAATAAAGCTGGATCTCCTGCTTTAGGTTTTTGCTCCTGAGCTCTGAACTGATTTACAGGACCTGGCCACAATAATTGAGGCATACCTTGCTTCGCTAAAAATTGTTTACCCATACGAGGAGTTTTCAAATTAAATGGGATTTCTCCTTTACTACGTTGAGCTATCATCCTTCTTCTTTGATATGGAACTATATTATCTCCAAAATTTTCTAAATATTCATCACTATTTAAAAGAAGATTAACGAAAAATTCTAATCCTTTTGAACCTATGATAACAGAAAAAGCTAGTTTTTCTCTTTGGTTATAAATATCTCGCCCTAAAACCCTTTGTATACACATTTCAGCAAAACGATAATTATTATTAAAATTATAATTCAAGTCAGAAAATGCATCAGATAAAAGAAGACCTTTGATAAAATCTTTAATTCTAATTTGGTTAAATCTTAGTTGAGATTCCAAAAAAGGCTCACGAGTACTACTTAAAATCTGATGCTCACTAAAGATTTGACGATAAGCTGCCCAAATTATTTCGTCCATTTCAAGAGCTGTTGGTAAGTTTTCTGTTGTATACACTTTAGGCTGTTCTTCGCCTGGAAAATACTCAAAACCATCTACTCTTTGATTTTGAGTAGAAAATGAATAATTAAGAATTGGAATAGACATAAAAAGTCTCCAGATATATATATAGTTATAGATAACATATTAATATATGATTCGTTAATACTTATGTAAACTTTTTTTATACTATTTTCTAATTATATGATAGTTATTGAAAATACTTTAAACTGTTAGTATAAATCTAAACTATTAGTAGTATATTTTAATTGCATCAAAAGACTATCTAATAATTAAGCATGAATAAAATTAATTAACTTCTAATAATATGTGACCATAATCAGATAGTATACTAGGATTCACACAATAAGATGTTATAAGATTATTAATATCTACAAAATATAAATAGAATCACAAAGATACTAAAAATTATCTATAATTAAGTAAATGATATAAAATAAAAGATGCAATTATAATTAAAGAAAAGATTAATATGGATTTATAAATCCTTAATATGGACAACAAAAATCAATTAACTCTTGAACAAGAATTTAAATTGGCTATATATACTCAAAAAATATATCGGTTAAATAATAAAAATCTTAAACAACACTTAATAGGTACTCTAAAACAAATGATGATTAAAGATAATGTTATTAAATATTTTATTAAAAATTCTATGCCATGAAAAATATAAATTATATGCATCAACATTAATTAGATATTACGTGATATTAATATGTTATATTTTGTTACCTAGAAATATTATATATTATAATCCTGATACTAATACATCAGCTTGTACAAAAAATTGACAGCTGAAACAGCTAAGTCCTTTATTAAACAAAAATTCATAAGGAGAGCTCAATGCTTGATGCATTTTCTAGAGTTGTAGTAAATTCAGACGCTAAAGCTGCTTACGTAGGTGGCAGTGACTTACAAGCTCTTAAAACATTTATTTCTGATGGCAATAAACGGCTAGATGCAGTTAATTCAATCGTTTCTAATGCTAGTTGTATTGTTTCAGATGCAGTTTCTGGTATGATTTGTGAAAATCCAGGTCTAATTGCTCCAGGCGGAAATTGTTATACTAATAGACGTATGGCTGCATGCTTACGTGACGGCGAAATTATTCTAAGATACATTTCTTATGCACTTCTTGCAGGAGATGGTTCTGTACTGGAAGATAGATGCTTAAATGGGCTAAAAGAAACATATATCGCTCTTGGAGTTCCCACTAATTCTTCAGTACGATCTGTAAGTATCATGAAAGCTGCAGCAGTTGCTTTTATTTCTAATACAGCATCTCAACGCAAAATGGATACAACTAGTGGTGACTGTTCTGCACTATCTTCAGAAGTTGCTGGCTATTGCGACAGAGTTTCAGCTGCTATTAGCTAGAAATAAATTATAGGAATTACTCAATATAACTTCCTATAGAAATCTTAAAAAGTCGTAAAAGTAAGATATTACAATCAATATTTACAATCCACTCTTAAGGAGATAAATTATGAAATCGGTTATTACTACTACAATCAGTGCTGCTGATGCTGCTGGTCGTTTCCCTTCTAGTTCTGACCTTGAATCTGTACAAGGTAATATCCAACGTGCAGGAGCGAGATTAGAAGCTGCAGAAAAATTAGCAGGCAATCATGAAGCTGTAGTTAAAGAAGCAGGTGACGCTTGTTTTGCTAAATACTCTTACCTAAAAAACCCAGGTGAAGCAGGTGACAGCCAAGAAAAAATCAACAAATGCTACAGAGACATTGACCACTACATGCGCCTAATCAATTACTGCTTAGTAGTTGGCGGTACTGGTCCTTTAGATGAGTGGGGTATTGCTGGTGCTCGCGAAGTATATAGAACACTAAATCTACCTGGTGCTTCTTATGTAGCTGCATTTACATTCACTCGTGATAGACTGTGTGTTCCTAGAGATATGTCTGCACAAGCCGGTGTCGAGTATAGTAGTGCTTTAGACTATGTAATCAACTCACTATGTTAATGACAAACAAACCAAAACTAATACTAATATTAGTCTTTTAAATAAAATTTACTAAAAAACAAAAACAAGCAAAAGCTGATTTTTGTTTTTTTTCATAAAAATCTCTCAACAAACTATTTCTATAAAAAAAATATTAAAATATAATATATTTATTATACATTTCGAAACTAATATGAATTGGAATTCAATTGAAAATAATTTGATAAATCTATCTTTTGCCTTACTGTTAATAACATTGATAATATATTGGACAAATATAGCTTTTACTAATTTAGTTATTTTTGAGAAATTAGGTCGTAAATTAACTATACTAATTAATTTATCTATAAGTAGTGCTTTATTAATAAGATGGATAAATAACGGATATTTTCCTTTAAGTAATTTATATGAATCTTTAATATTTCTAACATGGGGACTAACCACAGTTCACTTAATTTTAGAATACAAAAATAAAAGTAAATTAATTGGAGCAATTAATATACCTATTGCACTATTTACTATTGCTTTCGCTAATATATCACTGTCAGAAAGTATGCAAAAAGCAATACCATTAGTACCTGCTCTTAGATCTAATTGGCTAATGATGCATGTAAGTATTATGATGATAAGCTACGCAACATTAATTATTGGCTCTCTATTATCAATACTATTCTTAGTTATTTCAAACGGCGAAAACATTAATTTGCAAGGAAGCGCAAGTAATTACACAATTAAAAATATGGAAATAATTTATGGCCAAGGGAATATAGTGAATACTAATAAAAATCAGAATGCAAATATTATACTGAAACAAAATAGAATGGATCTTTTACAAAGTATTGATAATTTAAGCTATAGAATTATTGGACTAGGATTTCCATTACTAACTATTGGTATAATTGCTGGAGCTGTGTGGGCAAATGAAGCCTGGGGGTCTTATTGGAGTTGGGATCCTAAGGAAACTTGGGCATTAATAACTTGGTTAGTGTTTGCTGCTTACTTACATTCTAGATTAACAAAATCATGGCAAGGCAAAAAACCTGCTATTTTAGCATCTGTTGGATTTGTAGTGGTTTGGATTTGTTATCTAGGAGTGAATTTTTTAGGACAAGGATTGCATAGTTATGGATGGATTTCATAATTAGCAAATTATTTAATTAAATATTAAATAAAAAACAATTCAACATAATTTAAATTAATCATTTACAAAAAAACAAATCATAATACTCCCATTAACTACTAACTAAAATTTTTACTATCAATATTTGATAGGAGTATTATTGTATCTTACATAAAACCTATTTATAAGTTTCACTAACCTAACTTTAATACAAATCATAGCACAACTCATTTTGAACAATTCTTTATTCCTAATTATTGTACTCATATGAATAACTTCTTTGATCACATTCTTAATAAAAGATATTAAGAAATCATTAGATAAGTAAAAAAGTTTGTAAGACTAACTAACTAACAATGCCTCTAAAACAATTAGAAATCAACAATCATGAATACAATGTAAATTCTTATCTATTTTATATCTGACTATATACTCATATATATTATAATTAATACCATGTATATATATTAATTCATAACTTAATCAAATTAAATAACTTTACTCTTATATGAATACTATTATTTTACTAGCAACAATACCTCGAACATCTAATTGGTCTATACAAACGGCTGTTATAATGATTACCTGTAATTTAATTTGTATAGGTATCGGCAGATATGCTATACAAGTTAGAGGTTTAGGCCCTTCTATACCAATTTCAGGATTAAAGGGATTTGGATTACCAGAATTACTAGCTACTACAAGTCTAGGACATGCAGTAGGTGCTGGAGCAATTATTGGATTAAATACTATTGGTATAATTTAAACTACTGCAATTAAATACTAGACAGAACGAATTCACTAAAACCTTTATATGCTGAGTACTTATAAAACCAATAGATTAAGCATATAAAGTTCAAAAAAATTACATATAATGATATAGTAAATTATATATAACTAACTTTCATAAAAAGTACCCATTTGACGAAATTTTTGATATCTCAACTCTTTTCTCTCTTCTCTAGATAAATTCAATAATAAATTCAGATCTTTAACTAATTGTTGTCTTAATATATAAGCCGCTTCTTTAGAATTTGCCTGAGAACCTCCTATTGGCTCTGTAATAATTGAATCAATTATACCTAATACTTTCAAATCTAATGAAGTAATTTTCAGTGCTTCAGCTGCTTCAAAAGATTGCTTACTATCTTTCCATAAAATAGCAGCACAAGCTTCTGGAGTAGCAACAGTATAAACAGCATATTCCAACATTAAAATTTTATCCCCAATTCCAATTCCTAAAGCTCCACCAGAGCCACCTTCACCTAATATTGTGCAAATTATAGGAACATCAAAAGAAAACATATCTCTCAAATTCACAGCAATTGCTTCGCCTTGCCCTAATCTTTCTGCTTCTATTCCGGCCCAAGCACCTGGAGTGTCAATAAAGGTGAGTATAGGAAAATTGAATCTATTTGCATGTTTCATTAAACGTAACGCTTTACGATATCCACCAGGAGATGCCATTCCGAAATTTCGTATTACATTATCTTTTGTATCTTTCCCTCTCTGATGACCAATAAAAACAACTGTTTGACAGTCTAACTTACCTATACCACCAACTAAAGCAGGATCATCTGCTCCACCTCGATCACCATGCAACTCAATCCAATTATCCATTAAATAAGGAATATAATCTAAAGTAGTAGGCCTATCAGCCTGTCTAACTAGATTTAATCTTTGAAGAGGTGTCAAAGACTGAAAAATATCATGCTTTAAACTATATAGATGCTTTTTAAAATATTTTAATTCTCTTTGCACTGATAATTCATAGCTACCTGACATCTTACTTAATTGCTGTATTTGATATTCTAACTCTAGAATAGGCTTCAGAAAATCCAAAGATAATGCTTTTCTATTAGTCATAATTAGATACAATTTAAAGTTATTATAATCTTTATGTTATTATATTAAATTCAACAAAAAATTACGTAAAGCATAGTGAAACAAATAAGTTATGTTAACAATATCTTCTGATATTTCAATACTATTTTGTAAAAACATATAACATAGATTAAAAAAACGAGGATCATCAAAACGTTGAGAAATTCTTGTCGCTGCCCTGACTAAATCATCATAGTTTAAACCTCGTTCACCATATGCATGACTTAAATTACACAAAAATTTAGAGTCTAAACACGTTTTAGAAAATACATTTACGCTCTTCACATTTTCTACTAAGATTTTTTCTAAAGGAATAATATCTATTACTGAATCATTCAATAAACCTGTTTGACTTGTCTCAATAATAGCATTTTTAGGCACAAATATATTAGAAGACTTAATATGAACTAAAACAAGAATTGTATTCAAATTCATCTTGATATTTTTTACATACCCAATACTTATACCTCTCATAAATACACTAGCTCCTTCTTTCAAGCCATAAGCATGATTAAATTCTATAACAAATGAATAACCTTGTTTTTTTTTATATTAACAGAAAACCATAAAATTTTAGTAAATAATAGAAAACCTAAAAAAATAATTATATTTTTTATTACATTTTTGATATGATCTGACGTTACTCTCTTCATAGAATATAAAATTATTAGTTAAACCGAAATAAAAAACTATAATCAGAGAATTTATACCTGAACATAAGATACACTAACAAAACTCATCTGCCAAGCTTCTGACTTAAATAATACATTCTTCCTAGATGATATGGAGGAAACAATCTCTTTTAAATAATTAGGCATACAATATATACTTCTATAATAACGTAAAGCAGAGCCAATACCAAGATAAAAAGAACCATAACATATTGTAAATGGAGCTGATAATGCATTGATTCCAGATAAAGTAATAACTAAACTTTTAATATGTTTAGTAATTTCATAAGTAGAAGGACAATGCTGCTGCTACATTAGAAGCAGAATACAAAACATTTTTATCAGAAACATCGATACTATATTTAAATTTGGTAGTTACTCCTTCTATTTGAATAATACCTATACCTAATTTATTTAAATAAGTAACTAACTCTATTTGCTCATATAAAGGTAAAATGTGAGGTATTGTTACACAAATATTATCTAGAAGTATTGATTTTATTGTTGATTTTGCTGACTTTAGAATATCTAACTTAGAAAAAGAAATTCTATTAGCATAAAAAGTATAAAAATTACCTATCTCTACAAAATCAGCTCCTGCAAGTTTACACTTATAAAGCTCTACAGGATCTATAGAAGAAACACATATCGGTAGATCTGTCAAAAATCTGACAACAGAAATAATTCTAGGATTAGCTAATATATCTAAGTAAATTTTATGATTTTAATAATATTAAACTCATGCAAACCAACTATTATTTTTATGAATGGCTTATTTACAATTTTAGCTTATAAAGGATAATTCGATGATTTCATAATATCAATATTAATAATTTTATATCAAAAAACATTTTATAATAAATCGAAATCAACTAGATAAACGACTGTATATTTATCTAGTTATTACAAGTTAATTATATATAGTTAAAAATTTAAACATTGAATTTAACACTAATAAGCTAAACCCATACTACGAGTTGTTTCAGCTCCCAAATATACACGTATACTTAAAAAATCTGTAGGACATGCTGTTTCACAACGCTTACACCCAATACAATCTTCTGTTCTGGGAGAAGAAGCTATTTGACCTGTTTTACATCCATCCCAAGGAACCATTTCTAAAACATCACAAGGACATGCACGTACACACTGTGTACAACCAATACAAGTATCATATATTTTAACATTATGTGCCATGGGAATTAACCTAAAATCAATTAATAAATCAAAAATTATTAACAGTTATTATTTAAAAGTCTTAACAAGAGAGATATATTTCTCATATACTATTATATTATGATATCTAAGGTAATTGAAAATAAGATAATTAAAACTTCATAAAAAACTAAATGACGAATATAATCTATTGTCAACTAGAATATAGTAATTAATACGATAAAGATTTATAAGACGAATATTGTGGATTGGTAATTGCTGCTTCTTCTTCTGAAGGAGGAACAATTTGCCAAAACATAGAAATATAAAAAGACCAATTATCCAAAATTGTCTTAGCTTTTAAACTCTTGGTTTTAATTTCATATAATTCAATTATATTTTTCAATTGATCTTCACCTTCTTTAGTCATAATTCTTTGTGCTTTCACGATTTCTTTATTGATTTTCGATACTAAATCATTATTTTCATCTAAAAAGTAAGATATACCACCTGTCATACCTGCACCTATGTTACGTCCTGCTTGGCCTAAAACTACAATCAATCCACCTGTCATGTATTCACAAGCATGATCTCCAACACCTTCTACTACAGCCTGTGCTAAAGAATTTCTAACTGCAAAACGTTCACCTGCTTGGCCACGAGCAAATAGATAACCACCTGTAGCACCATATAAACATGTATTACCTATAATAACTTGTTGAGAAGCATTATAATCATCTCCTGTGAAAGGTAAAACAATGATCTCCCCACCATTCATACTTTTACCTACATAATCGTTAGCTTCACCAACTAAACTTAAATGCATACCTTTAGAGATGAAAGAACCAAAGCTTTGGCCTGCTGTTCCTTGGAAATCTAACTGTAAATTACCACTAAAACCATAATTACCATATTTTTTTGCAATCATACCAGAAATCCTAGAACCTACACATCTATCTGTATTTAGAATTTTAACTTTCTTAACAATATCTAACTGTAATTCAATAGCATTTAATAGATCCGGATCGTTCAATAGAATATCATCTAAAACTTTACCATTAGTATGTACAGAACTATGTATACTTAAATTATTAATACTATAACTATTACCTAACAAACAATCTAAACTTAAATTAGATGTTTTTTGTAAACTAACCTTATTATATTTAAGTAAACCATTTAAACCTATAATTTCTTGCAAGCTTCTATAGCCTAAATCTGCTAAAATTTGTCGTACTTCCTCAGCAATAAATACAAAAAAGTTTACTAAATCTGAGGGAATTCCAGGATATCGATTACGTAGGTCTTGTCGCTGAGTAGCTACACCTACCGGACAATTATTTGTATGGCAAATTCTAGCCATCACACAACCTGTAGCTATCATAGCAACAGTGCCAAATCCAAATTCTTCAGCTCCCATTAAAGCAGCTAAAATAATGTCTCTACCCGTTCTTAATCCTCCATCAACTCTCAGAACTACTCTATCTCTTAAGCCATTATCAACAAGTGTTGTATTTACTTCTGTCAAACCTAATTCCCAGGGACTACCTGCATGCTTAATAGAACTTAAAGGAGAAGCTCCAGTACCACCATCATGACCCGATATCTGTATAATATCTGCGTTACCCTTAGCAACACCTGCTGCTATTGTTCCTATGCCTACTTCTGAAACTAGCTTTACGGAAACTTGAGCTGAAGGATTAATTTGATGTAAGTCAAAAATTAATTGAGCCAAATCCTCAATAGAATAAATGTCATGATGAGGAGGAGGAGAAATCAAAGTAACACCAGGCTTACAATTCCTTAATTCTGCTATATAAGGACTTACTTTTTTTCCAGGAAGTTGTCCTCCTTCACCAGGCTTGGCACCTTGAGCAATTTTAATCTCTAATTGTTGAGCATTCATCAAATATTCTGGTGTTACACCAAAACGACCGGAGGCAATTTGTTTAATAGCTGAACTAGCAGTATCATTTACTTTTAGACCCTTTAAATATGCAAACTTAGTTGATATACCTGATTGGTTAACATCATTAATAACCTGAAATCTGTTTGGGTCTTCTCCTCCTTCACCAGAATTAGATTTACCACCAATCCTATTCATAGCAACAGCTAAAGTTTCATGGGTTTCACGAGATAAAGCACCTAAAGACATTCCACCCGTACAAAATCTTTGTAAAATAAGAGATATTGATTCTACTTCATCAATACTAATAGGGTCGTTATTATTAGAAATACTTAATAAATCTCTAAGATTGGTTGGAGGACGATCATACAATAAAGTTTTATATTTAGAATAAAGTATACTATCTTTACTACGAACAGCTTTATGTAAAGTCTTAGACATTTCAGGATTATTTACATGATATTCGGCACTTGGTCGATATTGTACATAACCTAAATTTGGGAGTCTTTTAGGCAAATTAGGCATAAAAGCACTATTATAAGAACTGATTGTATGGCTAGCTAATTCATTCAATGTGATACCATCTAGGCGAGAAATAGTACCCACGAATGCCGTATCAATTAGCTCTTGTCCTAAACCTAAAATTTCAAATATTTGAGCACCATGATAACTGGACAATAAAGAAATACCCATTTTAGATAAAATCTTTAATAATCCTTTTTCAATAGCAGAACGATAATTAGATTGAGATTCTTGTATAGTTAATTTTGGCAATTTACCATTAGACATCAGTTTTTGTGTTCTTGGATTATGCCACCATTGTCTAACAGTCAAAAACGCTAAGTAAGGACAAACTGCAGTTGCTCCATAACCTATTAAACATGCAAAATGATGAGTATTCCAACATTGAGCTGTATCCACAACTAGTGAAACTTTATGTCTAAGTTTTTTTGCTATTAAATAATGGTGTACAGCTCCCACAATTAATAAAGGAGGAATATAAGCTTGAGCACTATTTAAACTATTGAAACGATCACTAAGAATAATAATTTCTACACCTTTCTTTACAATATTAGTACTTTCCTCACAAATTTCCTTAATTCTTGCTCGAAAATTAAAATTTTCTATATCTTGCTTAAAAAAAGTATTTATGGTTGATACACGAAAACCATAATCAGATATGTGAGATAAGTCCTCCTCATTTAAAATCGGTGATTCTAATTTAATTGTCCTAGACATATCTTCAATTGGCTCTAAAATATTACCTTTAGGACCAATATACATTGCTAGTGACATAACTAGACTCTCTCTTAAAGGATCAATTGCAGGATTTGTAACTTGAGCAAAACGCTGCTTGAAATAATCATATAGCAAATGAGGCTTTTCAGATAAGATTGCTAAAGGAGTATCATCCCCCATGCAAAAAGTTGGCTCTTTAGCTGAACTAGCCATATGCTCTATCACTAGTTGAACATCTTCATCAGTATAGCCAAATGCTGTATGAAAACGAATTATATCAACAACATCAAAATTCAGGTCATCTAAATACTTCTTATAAGTTAGATTCTGTCTATACTTTTGTATCCATTTACCATAAGGAAACTTGCTAGCAATAGATTGTTTAACCGTCCAATTATCCAATACTAAATTATTTGTCATATCGACACAAAAAATTTGACCAGGCCCTAATCTGCCCTTTTGGATAACATCACTTGAATTAACTTCAAAAATACCTGTTTCAGACGACAAACTAATAAATCCTTGTTTAGTTATAATGTATCTGGCTGGTCTTAAACCATTTCTATCTAAAGTAGCACCTACAATTTTGCCATCACTAAATACCACCAATGCAGGGCCATCCCAAGATTCCTGAAGACTACTATAATACTCATAAAAATCCACTATCTCAGGAAACTTGTTTAATGCCGGTTGATTTTTATATGCTTCTGGAATTAAAATCATTAAAGCTTCCTGAGGACTCTTACCTGATTGAATTAACAATTCCAGTACAGAATCTAAATTTGCAGAATCGCTATTCTCAAAATTAGTTATTGGTGTTAGAGCATCATAAGCATCATCTGAATAACTTTGCTTAAACAACGATTCTTTTGACTTCATCCAGTTTAAATTACCTAACAAAGTATTTATTTCACCATTATGAGCCATGAAACGCATAGGCTGCGCTAAAGGCCATTTAGGCATTGTATTAGTACTAAATCTTCTATGGTATATAGCAAATTTACTTTTATACTTAGAATTGTACAAATCTTTATAGTATTGCCCTAAGACTTCTGAACGAACCATGCCTTTATACACAATAATTCTGGAAGAAAAGGAACAAAAATAGAATTGCTTATTTAGATTTAAATTTGTTTGAGATACAAGTTTTTCTATTTTTTTTCTCAATATATACAACGCATGTTCCAAATCATCTGCAATTAAAGATTGAGATTTTACGAAACATTGCATAATAACTGGCTGGTTAACCTTAGCTTGAGAACCTAAAACAGCTTCATTAACAGGAACTTTTCTCCAACCTATAAGATGAAAATTATTTTCTTCTAAAACCCACTGAAAAATATTTTGTATAGATTCCACATCATTAGGAGGAAAGAAGATCATTGCTACACCAATATTTTGACGACTATTAACAAAATCATAAGAAATGTCAGAATCTAACAGGTCCCAAGGTATTTGTGTAGTTATACCTGCCCCATCACCAGAACTTCTATCAGCACTACAACCACCTCTATGCTCCATACAATTTAGAGCATTTAAAGCATATAAAACTATATCATGGGATTTTTCTTGGTTGACACAGGTAATAAAACCAACACCACATGCATCTCTTTCATTAACGATAGAAGGATATCCTGAAAACCGATTTAATTTGTGAATAAAATATTTTGATGCTTGCATAGACTATTATTCAATATTTATTAGATTAAAGTATATAAATCTTTATTATGTAGTTAAATTAATTGATATGTAATTCAATGTTTATATGCCTTCAATATTATTGGTAACCATTTAGAATTTACAATTACTAAGCTATAAAAACAAAGTATTATTTTTTTAAAGGTATAAATACAATCAAAAAATATATATTTGCATTCATATGATACTATTACATAAAAGACATAAGTTTATCTTTGATAGTAAATTAAAGGTAGAACCGTTGATATAGTATTACATATATTTTACTGAAACATACATAATATAATTATTTATAAAACTGAAAATATCATTTCACTCTTTGTCAAATTAAATAAAACTAGTTCTTAAGCATACATTATGATCCAATATAAAAAAATTAATTATAATCAAATTACATACAAAACAGAAGAATTACTAGAAATAGCACAGAATCGATATAAAATTACGGTACAAGTTGCCAATAGAGCTAAAAGAAGAAAGTATGAAGATCTAGATATAATTGATGATCCATTAATGAAACCTATTATACGCTCTATATTTGAAATGGTTGATGAGATTACCCAGCCTGAAATTATAGGAGATTAAAAATACAAATATAATTACAGAAGGATCTACTCTTAATATTTTTTAAAAATAGAATTCTAATCTAGAAGTATAATAAAATATTAAGTACTAATTAAATCTTAATTTAGAATAGACTTAAGATACTATGATCTATCATTAAATTAAGATTTAATATTAGTTCTTGAATAATTCTAGTATTTTACAAATTGAGGAGACACCAATATGTTAGACGCATTTGCAAAAATTATAGCGCAAGCCGACGCTAGAGGCGAATTTTTAAGCAATAAACAAATAGATGCTTTAGCAGTAATGGTAGCAGAAGGTAATAAGAGACTTGATATAGTTAACAAAATTAATTCTAATTCTTCTGCTATTATAACAAACTCTGCACGCGCTTTATTCGCTGAACAACCACAGCTTGTTCAACCAGGTGGCAATGCTTACACAAGTAGGAGAATGGCTGCTTGCTTAAGGGATATGGAAATTGTTTTAAGATATGTAAGCTATGCTATGATTGCTGGAGACTCTAGTGTCCTAGATGATAGATGCTTAAATGGGTTAAGGGACACTTATCAAGCTCTGGGTACACCAGGTACATCTGTGGCTGTTGCTATACAAAAAATGAAAGAAGCGTCTATAGCTTTAGCTAATGACTTAAATGGAGTACCTTTAGGTGATTGCAGTTCTCTAACAGCAGAATTAGGAGCATATTTTGATAGAGCTGCTATTGCAGTAGTATAACAAAAAACATACAAATAACTTCAAGTTCTCAATAAAGAAATTATTTTACTAAAATCAAAAATATTACTATGAAAACACCAATTACAGAAGCTATAGCATCAGCAGACAGCCAAGGAAGGTTCTTAAGCAACGGGGAACTACAATCTATTAATGGAAGATATCAAAGAGCAACAGCTAGTTTAGAAGCAGCAAAAACATTAACAAATAATGCTCAAAGATTAATTACAGGAGCAGCACAGGCAGTATACACAAAATTTCCATTTGTTACACAAATGCCAGGACCAACATACGCATCTAGCGCAATTGGTAAAGCTAAATGCGCACGAGATATTGGTTACTACTTAAGAATGACAACTTACTGCTTAGTTGTTGGTGCTACTGGACCAATGGATGAATATTTGGTCGCTGGTTTAGAAGAAATAAACCGCAGTTTTGAACTTTCACCAAGCTGGTATATAGAAGCTTTACAATATATCAAAGGTAGCCATGGACTATCTGGTCAATCAGCTAATGAAGCTAATACATATTTAGACTACGCTATTAATACTTTAAGCTAATCTATAACAGCAAGATTTTGTAATTAAAATTTAATATACATGATATTAAATATGACTAGAAATAATACGATTTTTCTAATAAGGTTTGTTTCTAGTTTTTATTACATAGAAACATAATATAACACTTTAAAAAAAATTAAGAATAAACGAGAATAAAACAATTAATAGTCTTCTTCTTACTATTAATTTAGCTACTAATAGCAATTTAATATTTAACTACAATCAATACTTTTTTCTTTTAACAAACGATATAACTCTCTACAATTTTAGTTCATAATTTATGAAAAAAAAATCACTTTACCCAATTATTTTAACAATACTTGATGGCTGGGGCTATTCAGAAGAGATAAAAGGAAATGCAATTAAATTAGCGAATACGCCTACTATGGATAAAATGTGGGAAATATATCCTCATACTTTACTAAGTGCTTCAGGAACAAATGTAGGCCTACCTATAAACCAAATGGGGAATTCTGAAGTAGGCCATACTACAATTGGAGCAGGTAGAACAATAGATCAAGAACTAGTACGTATCAATAAATCAATTGAGAATAAAACTTTTTTCAAAAACCAAATTTTGCATGATATCTGCAAAAGAATAAATAGCCGTAGAAGCAATTTACATCTAATTGGACTTTGTTCAGATGGTGGCGTACATTCACATATAGATCATTTATTAGCACTAATAAATGTAACTCAAAATTATAATGTTAAAGTTTGCTTACATTTAATTACAGATGGGCGAGATACAGAACCCAATAAAGCAAAAGTATTTATACAAAAAATCATTAATCATATTAATAACACTAAGAATATAAATATCTGTACAGTTAGTGGAAGATACTATAGTATGGATCGAGATTGTCGTTGGTCTAGGACAGAAAAAGCATATAAAATTTTGACAGATAATAACTTTTATGAAAAAAGAAATCCTTTAGATGTCATTCATGAATACTATGAACAAAATATATCAGACGAGTTCATTCCACCAACAAGAATATGTAAAGGTAACATATCAAATAATGATGGTATTATATTCTTTAATTTTAGACCTGATAGAATAAGACAACTATTACACTGTTTTGCGAAAAGCAACTTTAAAGGCTTTAAAACTAAACATATAACAAATTTAGATTTAGTGACATTTACAAAGTATGATTCTAGTTTATCAATTAATACAGTATTTTATCCACAAAAAAATGTAAACTTTTTAGGAGAAATAATTTCAAGCCATAGATTAAAACAACTTAGACTTGCAGAAACAGAAAAATATGCTCATGTTACCTATTTTTTCAATGGGGGAGTAGAAGAACCTTTTCCAGGAGAAGATAGAGAATTAATATCAAGTCCGCAAGTAGAGACATATGACTTAGCTCCTGAAATGTCTTCTGAAAAATTAACAGAGAGTATTATGAACGCTATTGATAAAAATATATATAAATTCATTGTAATTAATTATGCCAATCCTGACATGGTAGGACATACAGGCAATTTAGAAGCAACTATAAAAGCAATTGAAATAGTCGATGAATGTTTAAAAAAACTATTAGTAAGAATTAATACAGTACAAGGAACCCTAATAGTTACAGCTGATCATGGAAATGCAGAATATATGCTAACTAGTAAAAATAGGCCATGTAAATCGCATAGTACGAACTTAGTGCCTTTTATCTTAGCTAATAATTCAATGCCTACAGAACATAATTTATATGAGTATGGATGCTTATCAGATATAGCACCAACTATACTAGATTTACTTAATATAAATATTCCCAAAGAAATGAATGGAAAATCACTATTAAAGAAATCTACTTTTGTTTATTGAATATATAATAAATATCATATATATAAAATCTAAACATACCATTTTATGGAAAACTATCAATATTATAAATTTCACAATATAATTACCATATCAACTAAAAAATTTAATTATTTAACAAAAATAAAATCAGCAACACTAACTAAAGAATGGAAATTAATATTAATGAATGATGGATCATTTACACAAAATTTGAATTCTTTGACAGGAAAACATATTAAACTAAAAACATGCTACGAGACATCCAATATATTACTAAATCAAAAAAAAACTTCGAGCTGTTTGGCTTGAAGATAATGCTAATAATAAACTAGCTTTTGCAAGATCTCTATGGCCATTATGCTTAACTCAAAACATAGAACTAAAAGATAGTAAGCCTATTGGTCAATCTTTTATTGAATCTAAAGCAGACATACATAAAGATATACATAAAATTTACTATGGTTATTCTAAGTATTTAAGCAAAAATTTTAATAGTAAAGGACCAATATGGGGTAGAAAATATAGAATTTACTACGACCAAAAATACTTCACAACAATAGAAGAATTTTTTTCTCCTCATTTATCCAAATATTTCAACTTCAATTAAGAAAATAGATATGTTTAATTTCTTACTCAACAAAAATTCAAATAAATTTCAAAAATTAATTTATCAAATTAAACAATTTGAATCATCATTAACAAATTATTCTGATCAAGATTTAAAAAATCAAACAATCAAATTTAAAAAGGAGATACAAGAGAACATAAGAGAGATAGAAGATATATTGCCAGAAGCTTTTGCAACTGTAAAAGAAGCAATAAAAAGAGCTACAGGATTAATTTTGTTTGACGTTCAACTAATGGGTGCAATTGTATTGCATAATGGTAAAATTGCAGAAATGAAGACAGGAGAAGGAAAAACTTTAGTAGCAATAGTAGCTGCATATCTAAATAGCTTAACAGAACAAGGTGTACACATTGTAACAGTTAATGATTATTTAGCTCAGAGAGATTCTTTACTAGCAAGCAAAATTTATCAGTACTTAGATATAACTGTAGGGTTTATAAAACAATCAACAAAACCTGAACAAAAATATGAGCAATACAAATGTGATGTGATTTATATCACAAATAGTGAACTAGGTTTTGATTATCTAAGAGATAATATGGCAATAGATAAGAACAACATCGTACAAAGAAACTTTAACTTTGCTATAGTAGATGAAGTAGATTCAATACTTATAGACGAAGCACGCACACCACTAATTATATCCGGTCCATTTGAAGCAGCTAAAGATAAATATAAGAAGTCATCTGAAATAGCTAATATATTAAATAAAACTCTACATTATGATGTAGATGAAAAAGCAAGAAACATAACATTAACTGAAGAAGGTATTACTCTTTGTGAACAAATATTAAACCTAGAAAATTTATATAATATTCATAACTCTTGGACACAATACATTTTAAATGCTTTAAAAGCAAAAGAATTATTTGTGAAAGATATACATTATATTGTAAACAATAACGAAATTATAATTGTAGATGAGTTTACTGGAAGAATTATGGAAGGCAGGAGATGGAGTGATGGATTACACCAAGCTATTGAAGCAAAAGAAGATACTACAATTCAACAAGAAAATAAAACACTCGCATCAATAACTTACCAGAACTTATTTCTACTATATAAAAAATTATCAGGAATGACTGGCACAGCTAAAACAGAAGAAACTGAACTAGACAAAATATATAAACTTGAAGTTATAGAAGTACCTACACATAAACCCTGTGTTAGAAAAGACCTATCTGATTTAGTATATAAAACAGAATATAGTAAATGGAGGGCTATTGCAAATGAATGTTCTGATATGTACCAAATAGGAAGACCTACATTAATAGGTACAACAAGTGTAGAAAAATCTGAATTCTTAGCTCAATTGTTAGATAAACTAAATATTCCATACAATCTACTAAACGCAAAACCAGAAAATATTGCTAGAGAGTCAGAAATCATAACACAAGCAGGAAGAAAATTTGCGATAACTATTTCAACTAATATGGCAGGAAGAGGAACTGATATTATATTAGGTGGCAATGCTCATGTTATGTCTAAAATCATAATAACCAATTACATCAAAGAATATATGAATTTGAATAAACATTCAAATTTTCAAGATATTGAAAAAGATGTAAAATCAATTTTACAAATAATGGATAAAAATATAAAAGAATTAAAGAAAAATACAAATTTTGAAGAATACATTGAACAAACTATATCCTCTACAAGAAAATACGAGAGTGATAGAATTCAACATAGTATAAAACAAGCCTATACAAAACTTTTAGATAAATATCAAAAAATGTTTTTCATAGAAAAACAAAATGTATTAAGTCTAGGTGGCTTATATGTAATTGGAACTGAAAGACACGAATCAAGGAGGATAGATAATCAATTAAAAGGAAGATCCGGTAGACAAGGTGATGCAGGATCATCTCGTTTTTTCTTAAGCCTACAAGATAATTTATTAAGAGTTTTTGGAGGTAATAAAATTTCTAACTTAATGCAGCAATTAAGCATAGATGAACATACACCCATCGAATCTATACTTCTAAGCAAAAGCCTAGATTCTGCACAAAAAAAAGTAGAATCATACTTTTTCGATATAAGAAAACAACTTTTTGAGTATGATGAAGTAATTAATAATCAAAGGCAGGCTATCTATACAGAACGTAAACGTATACTGCAATCTAATTTCACACGAGATTGCATTATTGAATATGGAGAAAGTACAATTGATGATATATTATCATTATACAATCAACAAAACACAATTAATGATAAAAAAATAATTGCAAAACGCATAATTAAACTTCTAAATTTAACAGAACAATTTGATATTGATGAATTCATAGGAATGAGTAGTGAACAAATGAAATGTTTCTTATACGAACAATTACGTATAACATATGATTTACGAGAAAGTTATTTAGAACAACTCAGACCTGGGCTAATTCGACAATTAGAAAAGTACTATCTACTACAGCAAATAGATAAAGCTTGGCAAGAACATTTAGAAAAAATGGCTTTATTAAGAGAGTCAATTGGCTGGAGAAGTTACGGACAACAAGACCCTTTAATAGAATACAAAAATGAAGCGTTCAACTTATTTATTAATATGGTAACTTATATTAGGCAAACAGTTGTTTATTTAACAATGCGCTCACGCCTAATTGTTAATTTGGAAACATAAAAACTATATTAAATCATATAACCTACTTTGAGTCGAAAATATAAGGTTGACATAAACTATAAAATTGGTTAATGTATTTGGAAATAGAGAAACAAAAATTTGGCCCCCATCGTCTAGAGGCCTAGGACATCTCCCTTTCACGGAGGTAACGGGGATTCGAATTCCCCTGGGGGTAATTAACAAAAATAATCAGAACAATTAAAACCTTATAATTAAAAAACGGCTGGCAACTTGTATTAAATTAAAAAAATTTATGATGGTAAACAGAGAACCAATTTTACAATTCAATGGATATCCCAACTTATAATAAATTAAATAAGTTATCGGTAATATATTGATAGCAAAGTTAAACTCAAGATAAATCTATAGATAATCTAAGACTCTTACAGAAAGTACTTACATTATGAATCATTTCATCTTTTGAAGTAGATGACATAATTTTAATAAAAGCACTACCAATAACAATACCATCTATATTCCAAGAAGATATTTCAGACGCTTGTTCGATAGTAGAAATACCGAAACCCAACATAATTAATTTATCGGTTTTTTGCTTAATACTATGCGCTAAATTATCTACTTTTCCTTCTATTTGCTGTCTCATACCTGTTACACCATAACTACTAACAAGATAAATACAACCAGGCGATTTTGATAGAATAGAGGAAATCCTACTTGCCGAACTCGTTGGAGCAATAAACAAGATTAATTCAATCTTAAAATTATTACATAACTCAATAATATAATCGGCTTCTTCAAGCGGTAAATCAGGTATAATTAAACCTTTAGCACCACTCATTGAGATCTCTTGAATAAATTTTTTGATTCCTCTAGCAAGAACAGGATTATAATAGGTAAAAATTACAATTGGAGAATACACTTTATGACTGACTAATTTTAGTATTTTTAATACTTGCTCTACGTAAATTCCTTGCTCTAGAGCTATTTTAGAAGATTCCTGTATGGTTGGACCATCAGCTAAAGCATCTGAATAAGGTATTCCTAATTCAATTATATCTGCACCTTCATTATCTAGCGCATATATGACTTCTATAGAAAGCTCTATATTAGGATAACCTGCTGTTACAAAAGGTATTAAAGCACATGCAGAATTCTTAGTACGCAGAACTTGAGAGATGGCATTCATGTTTCATTGAATAAAAATTAAAATAAAAAACTATTAAATTTAATACAAAAGATGTACTGGGTTGCCCGGGACTCGAACCCGGAACTAATCGGTTAAAAGCCGAGTACTCTACCATTGAGTTAGCAACCCCATAAATATCTATAATTACATTGTTATCATAGTAATGTATGAATAGCAAGCTTAGTCAATACAGATTTTATTTTTACATAAAAAATGAATACATATCTAAATATACAATTCAATAAGCAAATCACAAAAATAGGAAACTTGCACAATCTACTTATAGCGATTTCTGGAGGACAAGACTCATTATGCCTAGTCAAATTAATAGAAGATTTCAAAAAAGAACAAATTTTCTCTGGCAAGATTGAATATATTTATATAGATCATCAATGGAGAAAAGATAGTAAAAAACAAATCAAACATTTAATTAACTATATTCATAAATACCTAAGTAAAATATCAATATATGAAATATATAATATTACTTATTCTGAATTAGAAGCTAGACAACTGAGATACCAAACAATCATAGAACATGCCATATTAAATAACTATTCAACTATTTTCACAGCTCATACACAAACAGATAAAATAGAAACTTTTTTGCAACAATTAATGAGAGGTACAAGCTTAGACGGTGCTACAAGTTTAATCTTTCAAAGACAACTAAAAAATGGCTTAAATTTAGTAAGACCTTTAATAAATGTTCAACGAACAGATACCAATTGGTTTTGCAGAAAATTTTGTCTACCTATTTGGTCTGATAATACCAACTACCATTATAATATTACAAGAAATAGGCTCAGATATGAACTTATACCTTACTTAAAACAATACTTCATACTAAATATAGAAGATAATATTAATAAATTTATAAGTATATCTAGTGACGATAATGAATATATAAAACAAAATGCTACAAAACTATATTTAATTAGCAGACACAAAATCAATATAGCATTAAACTATTCATTAATTAAAAAACAACATTATGCCATTCAAATGAGAACCTTAGAGATTTTTTTTTATCATCATTTTAGAAAACCGCTGAATTATAAAACTATAGTTAAAATATTTAAGTTAATTAAAACTAAATGTCTTGTTTGTCAAAAGCTACAATGGTATCAATTAACGATTAATATTTATAATAATTGGATATATGTTAATTAAATAATGAATTTTCTATTTAATGAATCATATGGATAAAATAATAAAAACAAGAATTAGAAAATTAATTAGTAAACATAGAATTCTAGTCTTTGTGAAAAGAGAAAAAACAACTTTTATATGGATCTTCTTAAGCATTAATAACTATATTAAACAGCTTCAAAATAGATTACAATCTATTGAACATATTAAAAGATTTAAAAATTAAAAAATATATAAATGGAGAATTTATAGGAAGAACAGCTATATTAACCAATTTATATGAGAAGTCTGAACTTAAAAAAACTATAGAAAAAGCATTAAATTCTTAAAGCTTATATAATAGGTACTACAATTTTAAATATACATTTAACTCTTCATACAAAAAAATAGTATAATTAATAAATATATAACAATAAAATATAAAAATTATTTAAGGAAAATTATTATTATGATTAACTGGCAAGTAATTGGTCAACTAGTGTCATTAGGAATTATTGTTTTGGTCGGTCCAGCTGTAATTATTTTACTATCTTTTAAGAAAGGAAATTTATAAGCCAACTATATATTAAAGCTTAAAATAAATTTCATACATTTTAAGCTTTAATAAGAAGAATACAGATCAAGATATTCTTTTATAGTGAACTGTCTACATTAAAAAAATAATCTTAAGATATTGCATCTAATAGAACATTTGAATCAATTGATTGCTTATTACCAGAAAATTCACTTTCTTGAGATAAGAAAAGCATACAATGACACTCTTTTCTTTCTCTCATAGGAACACATGGACAATTCCAATATGTGTTTAATACTTCTTTAGATTTATCCTCATAATGACGACATGGACATAAAGGTGAACCATATTGATCTTTATGCTTAGCAAGACCTTCTATGACTACTGCTGTAACACTAAGATCAGAACAGAAAAATGTACCTGTTCTTTGTGCATATTTTTCTGAAAATTTACGCATTGCTTCTAGACTTTCAGGTAGAAATTCAGGAGAACGATTAACCATGGATAAATTAATAATTAAAAAATTTGCTCACAATCAAAATAATGAAAAATGACTATTTTGATCTATAAAATCGTAACATATAAAATAAATATATTAAAACAAGAATCGACTTAAATATTAAATTTTACAATATTTTTATTATCTATAAAAGAAATAAAATTACAATAGTAGAAGTCAATACTAATAAAAATATAGTATAAAATCATATATTTTTACTTTAATTATTGAATATTGATATAAAAACCAAACCAACTTATAATATCATATCATATGACAGCATCTTATTTACCATCAATTTTAGTACCTTTAGTGGGTATTATATTTCCTGGCCTAAGTATGGCTTTACTGTTTTTATATATTGAAGAAGAAAACATCACTTAAATATATGGTAGTGATAGCTTAAAAAAACAAAATACCAGCCGCCTTAAATCATTTTGAAGGCGGCTTTATTCTATAAAAATTTAATTTATCTAGTTATTATAGTTAAGTAAAGCGTTTTCTAATTTAAATTATAGAGAAGACCCTATACCAGAATAAGAACCATAAATAAAAATTCCCAAAACTGTAATAGCTGCTATACCGCCTACAGTAGCTACTAACCATAAAGGGACTCTGCCAGTACCTGCCATATCTTTCTATCTCCAAAATATAATTGTAATAACAAAGCTAACGGGTGAATATTTTAATTAAAGAAATAACTTGAGAATAACACCGCAAGAACAAAAATCAATAATAATCCCCAAAATAAAGATGCACGGTTTAATTCTACAGGTTCTTTATTAGGATTAGGACCACTCATATTAGTCTCCTATCTTTGGATAAATTGCATAGATGTAATAGCACCTAGAAAAAATATTGTAGGAATAGCTATACCATGTATAGCTAACCATCTAAAAGTAAAAATCGGGTATGATATAGGTTGGTTAGAACTGTTTCTAGTCATAAGTTACCTTCTTGCTAAATTCCTTTAGTTAAGTCTTCAAGTTCTTGTTTTGCGCTAAAACGATCATTTACTAACGGAACCTGTTGACGATCCTGAGTAAAATATTCATTTGGTCGAGGTGTACCGAAAACATCATAAGCTAAACCTGTACTAACAAATAACCAACCTGCTACAAATAAAGCTGGTATTGTTATACTGTGAATAACCCAATATCTTATACTAGTAATAATATCAGAAAAAGGACGCTCACCAGTTGATCCTCCTGACATAATAAAAACCTCCTAGAAAATATGAAAATAATAGATATAATAAACAACTACAAATTGGTATAATAATAAATTGAATCAATATTTTCACATTAAAATTATACATTCTAATTATAGAATTTACTCCTTAAAGTTAATAAAAAATATAATTAATACCAATTATAATCTAATCGATTACAAATAACTTAATAATAAATTGAATATTATCTTTAGTTTCAAAATACTAATCAAAAGCAAGATATAAATCAATTATATAACTTTAGATTCATCATATAAAATGTAAGTATACTTACTAAATTTAGATCATATATATATTATAATAGTTTAATCAATAAATCTAAAAAAAAGAAAAGATATTCTCATAATACAGAATTAATTTAATTAGTGCTAAATAAATCAAACCATAAACTTGTGCCAACAAATAGTTGGCTTTGAATCATAATTTGAGTATTATATTTAGCTAAAATATTTTGAACGATAGATAAACCTAAACCAGTTCCTTCTAAAGTATGAATATTATTCTCAATTCTTACAAATCGTTCAAAAACATGCTTTTGATCCCTTTTATTGATACCAACACCTTCATCAATAATTTCTATTCTTATTAATTCAGCACCTTGCTGATTTCTATCTTTTTCATTTAGATCTACAATAGATGCATTTGGTAATCTAGAAGCAATATAATAAACCCGTAAAACTATTTTACCATATATACCTGTAAATTTAATTGCATTACTCACTAAATTAGCTATAACTTGTAATAAAGAACTCTCATGAGCTAATACACAACTAACTCTAGAGTCTAATTCAAGAATTAAATCAATATGTTTATTCATAGCCATTAATTTTGAAGTGCTAATTATAGAGTGAAGCACTTTATATAAATCTACAGAAGTTAATTTATAATTATCAGATTCTAAACGAGATAAATCCAGTATGTCATTAACCAATGAAGATAAACGTCTTGTTTCATTATTTGCAATGGTCAAAAATTGTTTTTTTTGTTGATCGCTTAAAGAATTATTATAGTCTATTACAGTTTCTATAAAGGAACCAATATTACACAAAGGAGTTCTAAGCTCATGAGATACGTTACTTATAAATTGAGTTTTCGCTTCATTTAATTTAATTTCTCGACTAATATCTTGAATAATTATAGCCACTCCAATTAATGTATTACTATTTTGTTCTAAAACAGTCGTCAACAAAAAGCGGAAAATTTTTTCTGAATTATAATCAAAATCTATGCACAATTCCTGAGTTTTATATTGGGAGTTATCTAAACAATTTGATTTAACTAGATCATTTAAAACAGGTAAAAGAGCTTCACTTACATGTAAAGGGAAATAACCAATAATAGACTGACCTATAATATCTATATTTGTCCAATTAAAAGCTTTTATAGCTACTTGATTAGCAAATATGAGCCTTAACTCAGTATCTACTAACATAGTACCATCTGCAATAATTGAGACAACTGCCTCTAACTTATTCTTTTCTAAAGTCAGCTTATCTATAGTTGTTTTTTCATACGATTCTAACCTTTCGGCCATTGCATTAAAACTTATAATTAAATCTCTTAATTCACCATCCAGAGGTAAATTAACTCGCTGATTAAAATTACCAGATGCAATATTTTTAATTCCAAATAATAATTCCTTTGTAGGCTCAGTTCGGGCAAAAGTATTGAAAATAGCACCAATAAGTACTATAAACCAAATAGATACAAAAATTGTAATACTAATATTACTAATTAGTTTTGAAGAAGAAGAAAGAGCCAGATTAGAATTAATACCTAAATCTAAACTACCTAAATTTTTTCCATTTTTAGTTAAGGGTATAATAATATCAGTTATATTATCTTTGAAAATAGTACTATGTCTCACTAGAGGAGTGTCAAAAAGAAAATCTTGAGTTTCAAGCTGGAAAAGATTTTGATGTAATTGCAATAAGCTCCTTACTTTACTATTATATACTGGCAAACCAAAAAATAAGCTTCCATCTACTTGGAAAAATAGAATATATCTTAAGCTTGAGGTACTTAAATAAATTTTCTCAACAACACTAGCTAATTGCTGTTGATTATTAGATTCTACTAATTCTAGTACATTAGAAGCAAATAGTATCCCTAAGTCTTTACAAAAACGTAAATCAGTAGTGATAGAATCTTCTTGTACTATAGTAAGAGCCCAAAAAGTTAAACTACTCATGATTAAAGATACAATAAGTGTCGTTGAGGCCATAAGACGGGTTTTAAAATTAATATCAGACCACCATCTAGAAAACATCAATATAATTCGATTGAAAGTAACCATGATATTTATATATTAATCGAGAATTCAATTATAAAGTCTTAATTGTACTTTCTAATTGACCAAACATAAAATATGATAAAATAAAATCTAAAATAAAAATAGTTAACAGACAGGTGACAACAGAGGAAGTAGTAGATTTACCAACACCTTGAGCACCACCCGTAGCTTTTAAACCCCAATAGCAACTGATAATAGAAATCATAAAGCCAAAAATAATAGTTTTAATTAAAGATTTAGTAAAGTCTAATAAAGATAACGATGCAAAAGAAGAAGCAAAAAAAATGACAGGATCTATACCATACAATATAAAGCAAACAAAAGCACTACTAGTCAAACTAGTAGCAAATGATAGTATATTAAGCATAGGCAACATATAAACAGATGCTAGTATTCTAGGAACTATTAAATAAATCAGAGGATTAGTATACAAAAGATAAAGAGCATCTATTTGTTCTGTAACTTTCATTGTGGCTAATTCAGCTGTAAAACAGGAGCCCATACGCCCAATAACAATAACAGAAGTCAATACAGGAGATAACTCACGTATGAAAGCAATTGTGAGAACAGCACCAATTAAACCAATAGCATTAAAATATAAAAACTCTTTTGCTACTTGCAGTGTGAAAACAAAACCTACAAAACATGCTGTAATTATGCATATACCTAATGAGCCAGGACCAACTAACTGCATCTGCTCTAAAGTATTAAATAATTCTACTCTAGAAATTTTAGAATTCACGAGTAAACTAATAACAAACTGACAAAATACTTTAATTTTTTTATACCATTTGCAAACAATTTTTTTTAGTAAAATCACAAACTTCCTTAAAATAATAGATCAAGAGTAACCTTCACAATTGAAAATAATATATCTTAAGATCAAGCTTATTTATATATTGCATTATCATTTGAATTACACTATAGTAATGTAGATAGGGTGGTTAGCTCAGTGGTAGAGCGCCTGCCTTACAAGCAGGTGGTCACTGGTTCAAATCCAGTACCACCCATTTATGCTTGTTTAATTATTAAAAGAGGGCTCATCGTCTAAGGGATTAGGACAGGGACCTTCTAAGTCTCTAATGTAGGTTCGAATCCTACTGAGCCTGTAAAATGTAAAAGATATATAAATCTATAAATAAAATTAGTATTTAGTTAATAGAAAAAACATTTTCTACTACTTGCTCAACTTTTATACCAGAATCAATTGTTTCCAAAGGATCTTTTCTTAATCTATGACGAAGACAAAGTGTAATTACTTCTTTGATATCATCAATATCAACCTGATCTTTTCCTTGGTATGAGGCATATGCTTTAGCAGCACGATTAGTCACTATATCTCCACGTAAACCATCAACATCTAAAATTCCACAAACTTCAGAAATTTTAACCCTTAAATCATAATCAATTGTAACTGATGGAAGTTTTTGTTGAGCTGCAATAATAGAGCTTTTTAAATTATCTTGCTGTTCTTGAAATTCTTGTAAACACATATATGGATCACTATCAAACTTACTTCTTTGCTCAACAATCTGAACTCTCATAGAAGGTTCTTTTACTGTGCGAATTTCAGCATGCATACCAAACCTATCTAATAACTGAGGTCTTAGTTCACCCTCTTCAGGATTGCCGGAACCTACTAAAACAAATCTAGCTGGATGACGAACAGAAATACCTTCACGTTCAACAGTATTCCAACCAGAAGCAGCGGAGTCCAAAAGTATATCAACTAAATGATCATCTAATAAATTAACTTCATCAACATACAATATACCTCTATTAGCTTTAGCCAGTAGACCAGGTTCAAAGGTTTTAATACCATCAGCTAAAGCTTTCTCTATGTCAATAGTGCCACATACTCTATCTTCAGTTGCTCCCAAAGGTAAATCAACCATAGGAACATTAATAAAGGTAGTGGAAATATTTTCACTTTTTTGGATTTTGTTTTTAACTGAATCGCTCATTAACTCATAATCAGAGACATGAGAATTAAAAAGATCATCTTCTACAACCTCGATTTTAGGAAGTAAATCTGCTATAGCTCTAATAGTAGTAGACTTTCCTGTACCACGATCACCCATAATCATGACACCACCAATTTTAGGATCAATGACGTTTAAGATTAATGCAAGCTTCATCTTTTCTTGACCAACAATAGCTGTAAAAGGAAAAACAGGACGAGTTTTATCTTTAGCAATGCTCACAGTAATAAGTTAATTATTTGATTTTTTGAATATAAATTATAGTAAATGTTAATAATTATCAACCAAGAAATAAAAACAAATATCTTAGCATAATTATGGGGTCTAATAAAGATACAAAGGCATATGATTTAGTATAATACAAATTATATAAAAAAAGATGTAACATTGTATAAATATATGAAGCTACATCTTAAAATCACACTAAAAAATATAACCATCTACATAAAAAAATCTATTGGTATAAATCTGTTCCTAAACGGATTGCTAAAACGGCAGATACTAAAGCAAATAATAATGCTATAAAAATTTGATTATCGCTAATCATATTACTCCTTGTATTAAATTAAAATCCTAATAATAATTTCTATACTTCTCATAATTACGTATTATCATATATTATAACTAAAACATAATATCTTACCTAAGAAGATATATTATAAATTAATATAATAGATAAGATAATAAAGGTTTACTTCATCTACATACGTTAATAAACAAAGCACAAAGCTATAATATCAGTTTTTCTATAACATAAAAACTTATACTTAAATAGAAATTATATCTTACGTATAAAAATGAAAAATATATTTTTTTTATTGTAAACTTACATTTTTAAGTAGATTTTGTTTAACAGTCATATTTCTAATAATACTATCATTAAGACTGATAGATTTTTGCAATAATTTTACCAAAGCTCCACTGGCATCATAATTCATTTGTACATAAATACCATCATAATAGTATTTAATATTATAAGATAAATGTCTGCGACCTTTATGTTGAACAAAAACATTTTGGCCACCATTATCTCTAATTAAAGATTTATACTCATTAACCAAAGCAAGATTTAGATCGTCAGTAACGTTAGGTTTTAAAATATAGATTGTTTCGTAACTATTTAAAATCATAAATTAAACTTTTATATTTGATTATTATCTATTTGTATTCTCACAGCTTGAGAAATAACAGGTATTTTAGCATATTTACCTTCAATAGATTTTATTATAGAATAAACAATCGTAGATAAAACAAACCAAAATAATGTATTGCACAACATTAAACCATATAAACTCATTCTAAATTCAATAGGTAAGGCCCTAAAAGTAGCACCAAGCAAAGAATTAATTAAAAATAATAATATTGATTGCAAAACATTAAATCTGATAAAAGGCCTATCTGGAATAGGACTTTTTACTCTAACAAACAAATAGTATAAAACAAAAAATACAATAAATGCTAGTTCTGGATGGGTAACATAAAAAATGACAAGAGGCATTAGAGTTCTTTTATAAAGACTCATCAAACTAAACGGATAATCTGGCAAAATTTGCTGTCCAAAATTTTGCAATCCTTCTAATAATGGAAGCCCATAAGGTAATATGGATCCAAAACGATCTACAATAGTAATACTTTTTCTATCATATTCCTCTAAAAATCTAGCTATTAATCGATACATATAATATACTAAAAAAGCTATAATACCTATTATCAAGATACTTACAATTATAATTATCCATAAAGGTAATTGATTGGACATAAGAATAATTAATATACAATTAAATTAAAACATCAAAAATACTTTCATTTTTATAATTTTATATATTTACTTTTAAAGCAAATTAATTATAACGCTTATATTATAAAAAAATATTGTTATACAATTTATATTGATTCTACAATAGAATTACAATATTTTTCAAACTCTATTATAGATTTATAATACAAATTTATTAATAAAATATACACAATTTAGCTTCATGCAATATTTAGAAAAAAAGCCACTTATTATTAATAAGATACCGTTTTCTTCTCGTTTAATGCTTGGTACAGGAAAATATAAAAACTTAAGAGAAGCACAAAATAGTATTAATATTAGTAAAGCTTCTATTGTAACAGTAGCAATCCGCCGAGCACAAAACGCGAAAGTTTTAGGCAAAAGTAATCTAATTGATGGATTAAACTGGAAAAAGCTATGGCTTTTACCTAATACAGCTGGATGTGAAACAGCAGAAGAGGCAATTAGAATAGCCTCTTTAGGAAGGGAAATGGCTAAAAGAATTGGTCAAAATGATAATAATTTCGTTAAACTTGAGGTCATTCCTGATCCTCAATATTTATTACCGGATCCTATAGGAACTTTAAAAGCTGCAGAATATTTAATCAAAAAAAACTTTACTGTTTTACCTTATATCAGCCCAGATCCTATCTTAGCTAAACAATTAGAAGAAATTGGTTGTGCAACTGTAATGCCTTTAGGGTCTCCAATAGGTTCAGGACAAGGAATACAAAATATTACAAACTTAGAAATTATAATTAATAATGCTAAAATACCTGTAATAATTGATGCAGGTATTGGTACTGCAAGTGAGGCAAGCCAGGCAATGGAATTAGGAGCATCTGCTGTTTTACTAAATACAGCTATTGCAAAATCAGATAAACCTGCAGATATGGCCCAAGCCATGAAACTTAGCGTTATTTCTGGTAGAATTTCGTATCTAGCTGGAAGAATGGAAAAAAGATCGAAAGCTCAACCCAGCTCACCTAAAGAAGGTATATTAAGGAAATCATAAATAGATGAATTTAATAATTAATTTACAATATCAAAATGATTTTAATAATAGATAACTACGATAGTTTTACACAAAACTTAGTACAGTATGTTGGAGAACTGGGTTTTAAAATTCAAGTTATAAGGAATGATCAAATATCTTTACATGAAATAAAACATATAAAACCAACACATATTATCCTATCACCTGGACCAGGCAGTCCAGAAAATACTGGGATATCATTAGAATTAATCAAAAATTATTCGGACCAAATACCTATATTAGGTGTCTGCCTGGGTCACCAAAGCATCGGGCACGTATATGGAGCAACAATCAAACAACTTGAATATCCTGTACATGGAAAAATAAGCAAAATTATGCATAATAAAACAGATATATTTGCTAATTTACCTAATCCTATTTTAGGAACACGTTATCACAGTCTAATAATTGATTATAAAAATATACCTCATGATTTAGAAATAACTGCCTGGACTGAAAATGGTATAGTGATGGGATGTCGTCATAAAAAATATAAACTTTTAAGAGGTATCCAATTCCATCCTGAAAGCCTATGGACAGATAATGGTAAAATGATAATTAAGAATTTTTTATATTTTAATCAAAACATATAATCCTTAAATATATAATATGTATATATTCTTTGAACAGCTGTAAAATCTTCCTCAAATGCTAATGCAGCTCTATTAGTTGAACCCGCTAGGTTTATATTACTAGCTATACTTTTAACCCAAATTTGTGAGTAAGATAAATAACTTACGATCACACTAATAATTAATATAAAAAAGCCGAAATAAACAAGATTTACACCAGGATCTACTTTAATTTGCAAACCTGTACTTGTCATAATTTCTTCCAATATTAAAGACGTATTATAAATCTGAACTGTATCATGCAGACTACATACTTTAATCAAACTTCCCTCTGAATTATATATAAATATATTACTTTGTAAACCTGTAATAACAATATTCATACTTTGATCAGTATTTAACGGTAAATTACAAAACCATATACTTTTATTACCAGACTGCAAAAGATTGAAACCCTTTTGCATTATTGGTGCATTACCTATACGAAACCTTAAGGAATTGATTCTCCAATCCGTTTGATAGAATGTAAGATTCCTGAATTGCAAAGGTGAATTTACAGAAATTCGTTTAGTAACTAAGTCTTGTCTTTGACTATCTAATAAAGATATAGAAGAAAAAAACTGTTTAATAGAACCATCATAATTATAATCTATATCAAAATCATTTACATGACCAATTATATTATATGGTAATTTACTTTGAATACCAGATTTAATAACATTATCTATATGAAAAATTTCATCTTCAGGAATCATTTTTTGTACTATAAAACCACCAAACAAACCGAACATTGCTCCAATTAAAGTTAATATAATACTAAAATGAACAAAAATTGGAGCAATACGACCTACTAAACCTTTATATGCATATATACTATTACCTTTATGAAAAACATAGTAATGACGATTATGAAGTGCATAGATTATATTGGATATAGACTTATAGTCAAAAGACTTGAAGACTTTAAACTTTTTCATACTATTCTCTTTATGCAAAAACTTCCAATTTCGCGAATTATTTAAACTTGGTAACTGACGAGAAAAAGTACATATCATCAAACTCAAAAAAAACAAAAATATAATAGATAGAAACCACCAATTAGAATACAAATGGTCTAATCTAAAGAAAGTAATAGTGTGCCAATTAAAGGAAAAAAAAGAACTCTCATCAATGGGGTAATTTATTTGGTAGTAAAGAAGATTTTGATCTTGTTCTACAACTGTTCCTAAAACACTAATAGAAGCTATTAATAAAAGCAATACAATTGCAAAGTTTAAACTACCTATTATTTTTAAGATATACCAAACTATATTTCTACCACTTAATATATTCATATAATATATGAGTCTCCATTATTAATATAATCATAGGCTTACAAATTTTATTATGTAGTAACACTAAATAAAAACTTTGTTTAAAAAAGAAAAGATACCAAAACCTAAAATACAAGAACCACTAATAGGAATAATATAATTCCAACTTCTAATTATATTTGGAATAAAATTCCAATTTATAATCCAATTAACAAATAAAACTAAAGGTGAAAGATATCCTATACAGTATATACACAAATAGATAGAACCTAAAAAAAGTTGTTTTGCATTCAATAACCAAGTTAATATAACTAATATGATAGGAGTACTACAAGGGATAGAACTTAATCCTAATACTAAACCTATGAAATAATTCTGTAATAGTTGTATACTTGAAGGATAATAAGAATTATTAAAATTTGGGAAAAAATCATAGAAATGTATTATTTGCAATAAATTCAAGCCTAAAATCACAATGAAAATAGATGAAAGTAAAGGCAATTTACTAATTAAACTATAGTATTGTTGACTGACCAAAGAAGTAGTCAAAATAAGGCAAATAAGACTACTGATGACTCCAACTAAAAACATTATTTTATTTTTTAATTTAATAGAACTTCTATTACCATATAAGTATGAGATACTTAAAGGCAAAACTGATAATAAACAGGGATTTAAACTAGTTAAAATTCCTGATACCCATAAAACCAAAAATGTAAAAGGAGTAAAATTACTCAATCTCAGAGAAATTAGCAAAGATAACTGTTGTTGCAAATAATAGAGTTTCATATTTATACTTGTAAAAAAATAATCGATAATTTGCATATTCTATGTTGTTATAATTTATAATAATATAGTATATAATAAAGCTCCCCAGGAAGGATTTGAACCTACGACCAATCGGTTAACAGCCGATCGCTCTACCACTGAGCTACTGAGGAAAGATTTGTACATAATCAATTATATCAGACTAATAAATATATAACAATATATTTATTATAATTTAAATATATTGTAAAAAGATAGACTTGTTTTAAAGTAAAATTTTTGGTATATTTATGATCTGATGAAGCCAGTATATAAGCGGACGTGGTGGAATTGGTAGACACGCTAGATTTAGGTTCTAGTGAGAATATCTCGTGAGAGTTCAAGTCTCTCCGTCCGCAATTCTATATAAATTTATACACTTATACTAGTACCATCTTTGAAGAATTAATTTAATAGACCCATCTTGCATAATTTTTTGTTCAACTGGGTCAAAACCCTGATGATCACTCTCTTTTAATACAAAATTTAAGGCATATTGCTGTGTTATTTTATCAATGAATCTTTCAACTGAAATACTTAAATTCCAGAACTGAAGGTCAGCCACCAAATTATACTCATATCCATCCCAAGCAAAACCTAACATATTATTGCAACCATTTTTAATTACCAAGTCAACATCTTGAGAGTTGCCGTAAAGATCCTTAACAGAAGTTTGATTATCTAAACACTGATAACCTAAATCTTCTAATGTTTTTTTCAAAATGGTCAGGCTAGATACACTTGTTTTAATTCTACTAAAATGTGACATTTTATCTTGCTCATAAAATCAATTAACTATCTACAATAGAAATAAAAATTCAATCAAAATCATCAATTAGTATATTTATTTCGAATTGCGTTATATTATAGTCTTATTTATTGAGAGCAAAAGGTCAAGTTCTCATTTCATAATAAGCTTACTGAACTTAAGATAAATATTATAATAAATACTTTACAACAATAACATATGATTGTAATAATAGTAATAACAAGTTTAGATATAACTTGGGAAGTATCCTTATTTATCCTAAACAAAATATATTTATTATGACTGCTACTTTAGAAAGACGCGAAAGCGCAAGCCTGTGGGAACGTTTTTGTACTTGGATCACTAGCACTGAAAACCGCCTATATATTGGTTGGTTCGGTGTAGTCATGATTCCGACACTATTAACAGCTACATCTGTATTCATCATTGCATTCGTTGCTGCACCTCCAGTTGATATCGATGGTATCCGCGAGCCAGTTGCAGGTTCTCTGCTATACGGAAATAACATTATTTCTGGTGCTGTTATTCCTAGTTCTGCAGCTATCGGTATTCACTTCTACCCAATTTGGGAAGCTGCATCTTTAGATGAATGGCTATACAATGGTGGTCCTTACCAACTAATTGTTCTACATTTCCTACTAGGTGTATGTTGCTACATTGGTCGTGAATGGGAATTAAGCTACCGTCTAGGTATGCGTCCTTGGATCTCAGTTGCTTTTACAGCACCTGTAGCTGCAGCTGCAGCAGTATTCCTTGTTTACCCAATCGGTCAAGGAAGCTTCTCTGATGGTATGCCTCTAGGCATCTCTGGTACGTTCAACTTCATGCTTGTATTCCAAGCTGAACATAATATTTTAATGCACCCTTTTCACCAATTAGGTGTAGCAGGAGTATTCGGCGGATCTCTATTCAGTGCTATGCATGGCTCTCTAGTAACTTCTAGTTTAATCCGTGAAACAACTGAAAACGAATCTGCTAACAACGGATACAAATTCGGTCAAGAAGAAGAAACTTACAACATCGTTGCAGCTCATGGCTACTTCGGTCGTCTAATTTTCCAATACGCAAGTTTCAACAACTCTCGCGCATTACATTTCTTCTTAGGCATGTGGCCTGTGGTAGGTATCTGGTTTACAGCAATGTCTGTAAGCACAATGGCATTCAACCTAAACGGTTTCAATTTCAATCAATCAGTTGTTGATAGCCAAGGTCGCGTTATCAATACTTGGGCAGATATTTTAAATAGAGCTAACCTAGGTATGGAAGTAATGCATGAAAGAAATGCACATAACTTCCCTCTAGATTTAGCATCTAGCGAAGCATTGCCAGTAGCTCTAGTTGCTCCAGTCGTTAATGGATAGTTAATAATAATATTAACTATTATAATCAAATAAATTAATAAATAATAAAAAAACATAGAGATTCTGTTTTATATATATAAAACAGAATCTCTATGTATTTTAATCATATATTACTTGCATCTATCTCCAATTACTTTAGAATATAATATAAGAGGAATAATACAATTTGCTTTAGGTTTGAATAAACTAATGGTATTAAGTTTATCAAAGTATAAAAAATGTTTGCAAGCATTATCATTACAAGGTTGAAATTGTTTACATTCTAAAACAATATTTTTTTTAAATTTTTTCTTAAAGAAAAGTGTATTAATATTTTTATGAAATAAAAAATTATGGAATTGGTGAGTATATCTCATACCACTAGAAAACTTCATTTTTAAATCTTGCTGAAAGTAAGAGCTATATTGATTCTGACTATTAAACAATTCTTGGAGACTTTGTCCCCTACGCCTACGTGTTAATTCAACTAGACCCAATTCAGATAACTGAACAATTTGTGGTTTAGCATTATCTAAGTTTAAACATTTACTAAAATATTCCAATAACTGCAGCTGATCGCGCTGGGACTGCATATCTATAAAATCTATAACAATTACACCATTTATATTGCGAATTTTCAATTGATATGCTATTTCAAGTGCCGCAGAAAAATTAGTTCTCAAAATAGCTTCTTTAGAGTTATCTGACTTATTAAACGAGCCAGAATTAACATCTATAACAGTTAAAGCCTCATTACTTTCAATAAATATATAGCCACCTGATCTTAGCTTTACTTTAGGTTTTAAAGCTTGTAGAATACCTTCCTTAATATTAAATTGTTCTAGTATACATTCAGGCTTATTATATAATTGTAATCTAGTATCTATTATAAGTGAATTATTATACCATTTTTTTAAATGATAACTTAACTGATTCAAACCATTTTCAGAATCAATAATAATTTTTTTAATACTCTCTTCATAAAAGTCTCTAACTATTTTCTTAATTAAATCTTCATCCTTATACAATAATTTAGGACATTTGCTAAATATTATAGCTTTTTCAATAAAATTCCACTGTTTCTTTAAATGCTCTAAATCTTCCATTATCGAATTTTCTATAATACCTTGAGCTGATGGCCTAACAAGTAAACCCATTGCTGCAGGTTTTAATAAAAGAGCTAAAGAATATAAATAATTACGCTCATTGTGATCATAAATTTTGTGAGAAATACATATAGTGTTACAAAAAGGCATTAACACTAAGTACTTACCAATTAAATTAATATTAGCTGTTAATCTAGGCCCTTTATTCATTGTTGGTTCTTTGATAACTTGAACCAAAATAATTTGATTAATTGACAATATTTCTGAAATATGTTTTATATTTCTTCCTTTCTTCAAAGATTTTATATCACTAATGTGTATAAATCCACTTTTGCCATACTTACCTAATTTTATAAAAGCGGCATTTATACTAGAGAAGATTTTTTGGACTACACCTATATAAATATCATTTACTTGATAAGTATTATTGATTAAAATAATCTCTTGAATCTTATTATGTTGCAAAACTGCCGCTATATTATTAAAATGAGAAATTACGATTTTTTTTACCATTCTGAAAACATAGCTAAATTAAAGATAATTGATGAAAATTGCAATTAATATTCCTAACAAAAAGAACATAATATTAATTAAAAATAAAATAGGTTTACTATACAGACATTATATTCAAAGATAATGATATCCTACTCATACAGGATAAACACTTACTTTACGATTTTTTTTATTTACGACTTCAAATTGAACTCGACCATAAACTAAAGCAAATAATGTATCATCTCTACCAATTTTAACATTATTACCTGGCTTAAATTTGCTACCTCTTTGACGAACAATTATATTACCAATTTTAACAATTTCACCGCCATATTTTTTAATACCCAATCTCTTAGAATTAGAATCGCGTCCATTTTTTGTACTACCACTACCTTTTTTATGAGCCATAAAACAATATTCTCCATTAATACTAAAGCTATACATTATCTTCGTTAACTTATAATTTCTTGTATTAAAAGCCTTGTTAACTTTTGTCTGTGTCCTTTTTTAAACTTTGTATTTTTTTTTTGTTTCATTTTAAATACAGTAATCTTATCCCCAGATAAATGTTTTAAAACTTTCGCTTTGATATGAGTTGAACTTACACAAGGGTTACCAATTAAAATTTTTCCTTGCTGATTAACTAGTAAAACACGGTTGAATTTTATAATATCACCAGGATCAGCATTTATGTAATTAAAATCATAAAATTTTCCTGGCTGAACCCACATTTGCCTTCCATTAGCTTCAATAATTGCATACATCATGAACAAAATTTCTATACTTTAAATAATAAATTAAAAAACCTTTGCAATATATCTTATCTAATCTATTGATAATTATTAAGAATTCATAGTAAAGCTTTAAGAACTGACGCTATAAAAAAACAAAGATCAGTAATATAAAGAATATAACATATCTGCATGAGAACCTATTTCAATAGACTGCCTATCATTACATCGATTAATAAGAAAAGAAATTCTTATGCCTGAATCTTGAATAGATGTAAACTTAAGACCATCCAGTATAAATCCATCAGGTAATAAAAATATTGTACCTCGTTTTAGTTTACCATACAATGGACCTTCTACTAAACGAAATACTTGAGCTTTGGACAATTGAAATATTTTATTAACTTCTCTATTGATAAGAACAAATTCAACATGTTTTTTTTTACGAAAGCATATATACGAGAATCATCAAATTCTACAAGGAGTCCTGTTTGTAGGATATGTAGATATAAGCCATAAGAAAAACTTGTTTTAGCATATTTCTTAATCAAACTAATATATTTATCTATATTAACAGGACCATAAATATGCAATATTTTTTTCCTATTGAAAAGACTTAAGCTTGATAATAATCCTGATAAACCAGCAATACTATTCATATTCAAATCTGTAAGGATAATCGTAGAAATTTGACTGATTTTAATCTGATTTTCTAGCAAAGCATGTTGACATCCTTCGCAACAATTAAAAAGCCAAATGTTTTTCGTATGCATTACTTTTAAAGCACAACTTCTAACTTTATAACCTGACAAAAAAATGCCCTGACTTAAATTAATAATATCCATATATTGATATATACCACAATTCGAAAAAGATATATCTATATTTATATTAAATAATCTTTTTCAAGCTTATTAATTACTATTATCTACATTAATATAAACAAAACTATTCGATTTACCAGTCAAAAGAGATTTGGCTAAAGATAAAGATTTTTTAGAATTATCATAAGCTTTACTTTTCCAATTAGCTTTTCTTAATTTCGATTTAGACTTAGAGGTGCGTTTTTTAGGAACAGCCATAATTAAATATATTTAAAAGTCAATATTAGTAATATCCATTATAGAATTAATTACTTAAGATTAAAAGAGAATATTACTAATTTTGCCAGTTTCTACTATCTTAAATATAGGAAATATACAATATTTACTATCATACTTCCCTACTATTTCCTCTATATTAGTTCATATCTAAATATAATACCAAGGTAAACAAATACGATTACATACTACGAAATTGTTGTAAAGCTACTCTCCCTATATTATATAAAGCCCAAGAGCCAGCTGCTAAAACAGGTGTTAATACAATCAAAAGTCTCATATCCATAATTTTCATTCCTTATAACCAATAAATATTTTAGTTAAATTATAATTTAAATTTAGTCTCATTAAGAGAAGCTCCCTTTGTAGTATTTTATCAATAATATAGTATCATATAGACAATATTTGACAAAAATTTGAAAGACCAACATGTAATACAAATTCTATACTAGAATAGATCATATATGTAAACTTTTTATCAATAGTCAAAATTTGTTTTAGATTATTATGTAATTATATGAGAGATTTGCCTTTTACTTTGGATCAACTAAGAATTTTAAAAGCTATTATAAAAGAAGGTAGTTTTAAACGCGCTGCTAATAGCTTATATGTATCACAACCAGCTATTAGTTTACAAATTCAAAACTTAGAAAAACAACTTAATATTCCTCTATTTGAAAGAACTAATAAAAAGGCTACTCTAACTGAAGCTGGTAGTTTGCTACTAAGATATGGTGGCCGCATTCTTGCTTTATGCGAAGAAACATGTAGAGCCTTAGAGGATGTACAAAATTTACAAGGTGGTACATTAGTAATAGGTGCCAGTCAAACAACAGGCACTTATTTAATGCCAAGATTAATAGGTCTATTCCGTCAACGATATCCACAAGTTAAAGTACAATTGCAAGTACACTCTACACGCCTAATATCATGGAGTGTAGCTAATGGACAAGTCGATTTAGCTGTTATAGGTGGAGAAGTACCTAATGAACTAAAAGAAACTTTACAAATAACATCATATGCAGAAGATGAACTAGCACTTATTTTACCAACATCTCACATATTTTCAAAATCACCATATATTCAAAAAGAAGATTTATATAGATTACGTTTCATAGCATTAGATACACAGTCAACTATTAGAAAAGTAATTGATAAAGTTTTAAATCAACATGACATAGATAGTAGCAGATTTAAAATCGAAATGGAACTCAATTCAATAGAAGCAATTAAGAATGCCGTTCAATCAGGATTAGGTGCTGCATTTGTATCTGTATCTGCCATCGCAAAAGAGCTGGAACTCGGAATAATACATTGGGCTAAAATTAAAAATGTTACAATTAAAAGAATGCTTTCTATAATTATTAATCCTAACCGATATAAATCTAAAGCAGCTGAAACTTTTAGCCGAGAAATATTAACTCTATTTGTAACACCAGCTCAAGATAAAATTTTCATTGAAAATTAAAACGAATATCATTGATTCTCAGTTCTTAACAAAGATTGTGATTGAAAATCACCGGTAACAACAAAACTTATTCTTAATTTTAGCCATTTAATAAATTTTCTATCAAATGATACAATAGCAGCAGATTGACCCATAATTTGTTGTTTAACTGAAGATAACTCAGGCAAATTAATAAAATTAGGATTTAAGATTAACCAAAAATCAATATCTTTGTTAATTCTTTTATAATAACTAGTTCTTTCTCTTAAGATTTCTTCAATAGGTTCTTCATTGACTAAGAAATTTTGGCTTGCTATTGCAAAGTAGTAATTATACATATTTACAAAAAGTCCTTTATTATGATGAATTTGTATATTTAACAATATTATATAATGATAACATTATAAATATAACGCAAAATACTTATATCATAGATATAAATAATCATTAATAATAAATAGAGTAAATTAAAAATATTAATGCTTAGTAATGATGCAAATATTCTTTATAAGTCTTAAATTAAAAAACCTATAATCTAAAAAAAGAATTAAGAATAAACTAATATGATAGAATATTGGCCACATAGACAAGGTATTCACCTCAATAATGAGGTCGCTCATCTATTTCTAGAAACACAACAAAAACTTAGATATAATCCAAAAAATACAACCAATAAAAAACTCTATATCGATATATTAGATGATACAAATAAACATAAACTGTTTTCTACTATTCTAGCAGAACTCGAAATCTTAATATTAGATATAACAGAACTTGATTTGAGTATCAAAAATATTAAACTTTTAAACCATAAAATTTTATGTGATCTTACTCAAAAATCATTAATCAATTTTATTACAATATTAAAAATTGATAGTAAATCTATAAAATTCATTGATAAACAAGATTATTTCTACTTACAAATAATATTATTAGAACATAGATTGATTCTAGAAAATTTATTAATCTATTTAATATTTGGTTCAAACTATATCACACATCGGATTTTTGCTTTTAATAATCATAAAACTCCTAAAAAACATGTTAGTATACTACTAGAAAATCTTATAATTCAAGTAAGTAACTCAGTTATATTTATGATTTTCGAAAATATTAAATCACTATCTAGTACACTTGATTTTTTAGTTAAAAATCAGCTTTGTAATTCAGTTTTTATGTCGACTAGATCACTTGCTCTTTTTCGAAATAATTTAATTTGGCAAAATTTGTTATATTTCTATATTATACAACCTAAATCAGTATATAATGGAAGATATCAAGTATGGCTCATCAATAAAAATGGTATATATACAAAATATATATATACATCTAGAATTAATGACCTATCTAAACTATCAAAACCCAAACTCTTCTTCATATTTTTCATAGAAATACAAGATATCATCGTGCCACAAATAGAAAAATTTTTATTAGTCCTAGGTAAAATTTTACTATATATATTTATTAACATTTTGGGAAATAGCGCCATCTTGATAATTCGTACAATTACTTCAAAACTATATGAAATTAAAAAGTGAATATAAAATAATTACCAATTGTTTGAATATAGAAAAAGCATTATAATTACTATATTTTACTTTTACTAATGACTGAACACAAAACAAATAGTCTCGTAATCACAGATAAAATAGCTAAATTAGAAAATTGTATTTCAACAAAAAAACAACTGAAAATTATTGAAGAAATAGCTAAAGAAGGAGAAATTGGACAAAAAGCTCTTCTAGAATTACTCATAAATCGAAGAATAGTAAAAAAAACAGAAATTGGCTACCTTGACGGTTGTATCTTTGAAATACTTCAATCAACAGAAAATATAATAATTAGAGAAAACGTTAATAAATCCTTCAATAAAGGTTTGATTAAATTAAATACTTCTCTGAAAAATAATTACCAACCACTTCAACAACTACTAATATGTCAAAAATTCCAAGAAGCAGATAAACTTACACAAACAATGCTATGTAAACTTGCAGGTTTAGATAAAAATAGTAAACGCAAATGGTTATATTTTACAGACATATCTTCAATGCCTTCTGAAGATCTATATACTATAGACATGTTATGGAGAATATATTCACGGGGTAAATTTGGTTTTTCTATACAAAGACAAATATGGCTAACAAATAATTGTAACTGGGAAAAATTATGGAATAAAATAGGATGGAAAAACCAAGGAACTCCATGTAGATATCCTAATGAATTTATATGGGATATTAGTGCACCTAATGGACACTTACCCTTATTTAATCAACTCAGAGGTGTACAAGTATTGTCAGCTTTATTTCAACATATTGTTTGGAATCAGTCTAATTAAAATCACTTATGTCGGGTCATGTTTAATCTTTTACTAATCTTACTAATCTAACGAAAGAGCTAAATAAATAGTCTGAATCATGAGGTCCAGGACTTGCTTCTGGATGATATTGCACAGAAAATACTGGCTTACTAGTGTGTAATATACCAGCTATAGTTAAGTCATTTAAATTAAAATGAGTTACTTCAGCTAAATTATGGGTCAAATTAACTGCAAAACCATGATTTTGGCTGGTTATTTCTGCTTTTTGATTAAGACCTGTAGGATGATTTAAACCACGATGACCAAATCTAAGTTTAAAAGTTAGACCTCCCAAAGCTAAGCTCAAAATTTGATGTCCCATACATATACCAAATATAGGGATATTCGTCTTATATATTAATTCTCGCACTGTATTAATTGCATATCCCAAGATAGACGGATCTCCTGGACCATTAGATAATAATATTCCATCAGGTTTAAGAGCTAAAATATTACTCATTTGGCTTTTGGCTGGTATAATTTCAATATTACAACCTTGCTTCGAAAGTCTTGATAAAATATTATGTTTAACACCAAAATCAATAACAACAATATTAATGATAGATGGAGATCTTAAAGATTGTTTCAATTTATAATCTAGATGAGAATAATAAAATTTAGATGAACTATTAGAGTCCCAAGTATATTGATATTCAGTTGTAACTTTTTGAACTAAATCTAAACCTTCCATAACAGGACTTAATTTAATCATTTTCTGAAGAGCACCCATATCTAAAAACTTTGTAGATATAGAACCATTCATAACACCTTTATTGCGTAAATGTTTAGTCAATGCTCTTGTATCTATACCAAAAATATGAGGAACTTCATATTTTAATAAATAATCTACGAAAGAAACTTGACTCCTCCAGCTACTATCATGTAAACAAAGATTCTTCAAGATAATACCTGCAGCATGTATTTTGTTAGACTCATTATCTTCATTATTAAATCCAGTATTACCTATTTCTGGATATGTAAATGTAATTATCTGTCCTGAGTAGCTAGGATCTGTTATAATCTCTTGATATCCTGTCATTCCTGTATTAAAAACAACTTCACCTAAACAATTAATAGAATCAGTCAAAGACCAACCTTTAAAATAAGTACTATCTTCTAAGCATAACATAGCTGGGTAAAAAGAATGGTTCATTGTATATAAGCATTAAAATAAACAAGAATTAATATTATTTAAAACAAAAGTATAGACAGTTCTTAATCGAACTATCTATTAATAACTTGAAAATATAAAGTGTAAACACTACTAAGTTTGAACAAGCATAAATGAACTACCAACCTTGTTCAGATTGACTTAATACATAATTAGCAACATTATCAATGTCTTCATCAGCTAAACGACCACCAAATGCAGGCATAGCATTTTTACCATTTTTGACCTGATTTGTAATTGCTGATATACTATCCATACTATTATCTTTAAGGGCATCACTTTTCAATGTTTTTTCTGGCATTATAGCATTGTTGCCACCTGAATGACATGCAGAACAATTAGCAGTGAAAATTTGTGCACCAGCTTCTAAATCAGCAGCTAAACTTTGATTAGCGTTATTTGTAAATAGTAAACTACAAACAAATAAAAATGTAAGTAACAATCTCATAAAATAATGGTCCTTAAACTTTGAATATATAATTTATATACATTATATTCGATTTTCACTAGTCTTAAGTTCTTATTTATTTAAAATTATACTATTTTCTTATTCATAACAATAGATTTAAAATATCAATAAATTAATAATAAATTTTGCCTCCCCCCCACTTTTCTGCAGCAATTTTCGGTTGCATTAAAATATGTCCGGCAATAGCAAATAAATCTTCATCTGTTAAGTTACGCATTTTAGGAAAGATCTCTGCGCTTTTAATACTAGGATGTAATTCTGCTATAGAATTTACTCCATCATAACTGGTAGGATCTTTCATATAATCAACTAAGCTCATAATATTATCTCTTGCAGGTGTTGCTAAACTTAAGGATTCAAGCTCTAAACCAATATTAGGATTAGTTTTAGTAATTCCACCATTATGACATTGTGCACAAGAATTATTAAAAAGACGTTTACCTCTTTTAACTTGTTCTTGTGTTAAGGTGATAGTTTTACCTGATTCTTCCAATTGGACTGTTCTTGTTGCTTCATCTAATTCTATTGCATACACGAAACTTATAAAAGGAACAAATAATAAAAGTATATAGTTAAAAATCAATGATAACGAAAAAATTTTTTTCAGCATAGTTAAACATAAATATGTAGTGATTAAATAAAAGACTATTGATATATTAAACAATATATATTATGCCTTATCAAAGTAATATATAGACTAAGGTTTTTATAATAATTTAACTCAAACTAATCATTTTTAGATTCATTCTATATTGTATTGTAAGCTTATAATCAAATATCTTTAGTCACATTTTCTTAATATAATATGTAAACAAATGAGTATGCTATATAGGCCATAGATACTCTTATTACTTTGATGTATCATAAAAACTTAAAATTTGTGTAAGCTTACTTCTTAATTCTATTCTAGAAACAATTAAATCTATAAAACCATGCTTGAACAAATACTCAGAAGTCTGAAAATTATCAGGTAAATCTTCTCTAATAGTTTGTTCAATTACTCTTCTACCAGCAAATGCAATTAAAGCATTAGGTTCTGCTATAATTAGATCTCCCAACATTGCAAAACTTGCTGTTACACCACCTGTGGTTGGAGATGTTAGAATCGAAATATAGAGCAAACATTCTTTTCTATGTTTATATAAAGCAGATGATATTTTTGCCATTTGCATTAAACTCAGCATGCCCTCTTGCATTCTAGCACCACCTGAAGCACATAAAATAATTACAGGTAGTCTTTGTTCAGTTGCTGCTTCTATAAGCCTGGTTAATTTTTCTCCAACAACTGATCCCATACTACCACCCATAAATCGAAAATCCATAATACCAAGAGCTACAGGTACTTTATTAAGTAATCCTAGGCCTGTTTGTACAGCATCAGAAAGACCTGTTTTGGTCTGCATATCAAGCAACCTTTTACCATAGAACTTTCTATCAGAAAAACCCAAAGGATCTGTAGATGCTAAATTACTATTTATAGGTGTCCATGTATTAAGATCTAGTATTTGCTGAATTCTATCTTGGCTAGAAGTGGGAAAATGGTGTTGACATTGTGGACAAACTTTCAAATTATTATTTAAGGTTTTATAATACATTAAAAGACCACATCGATCACACTTTATCCAAAGCCCTTCGGGGACCTGTAAATTTAGTATATTTATATTACCTTTTAAAACTACATTACGCTTGCTAGTTAACCACTCAGATAAAGACATTTTTTTTCGTATTTTGGTACAATATTTTATTAATACAATGTTTATTTTAGATTTATTGATTAATATAAAATTACTATAAAACCCACAAAAGAAGAATAGAAAAATTGAAGACGTATAATTATAATTATCAGTTCATCTAATTTCTTTAGAATGGGTTGGACAAAAAATAACTAATTTCTTAAAGTTTTATCTTTCTGACTAACAAATAATAAAGCTAATGTAATTGGCACAACAACAATTAAAGCGCCTAAAATCAGACTATTTAGAAAACTAGATAAGGATGTTGTCATTCTTGATTTTCCTTGATAATTGGTTTGCAAAAGATTAATTTACAAATTAAATGAGTAGATTATATTTATTTAATAACCTATATCTAATTTATTATTATAGATTTCTTTTATATTGTAATATATACCATTATATTGTTGAGCTTTTGTGGTTTTCTATTAATATTTAACATTTCCATTTAATGACAACTGTTCCCCATGTAAGACCTGCACCAAAGCCTGAAATAACAATCAAATCATTATCTTTAATTCTTTTGTTTTTCAACGCTTCATCTAGCGCTAAAGGAATTGAAGCTGCAGATGTATTACCATATTTATGTAAATTAGAAATAAGCTTAGAAGAATGAATCGACAATCTTTCAGCAACTGCATATAATATACGCTCATTAGCTTGATGCAAGAGAAGCCAACTTATATCTTTTGGAGAAATACATAGAGAATGAAGACATGTTAATATACTTAAAGGTACTTTAGATACAGCAAATTTATATACTTCTTTGCCATTCATTTGAATAAAATCAAATTCACCTTTGCAGATAGAAATAGTCTGATTTTTTTCTTTATTCCTATAAGGAATAGATAACTGATCAGATTTTTCTCCATCAGTATTTAGTTGAAAACCTAAAATACCATTTTTTTCTATGGAACAAGATTGAATAATAACTGCACCTGCACCATCGCCAAATAATATACATGTGCTACGATCCGACCAATCCGTCCATTTAGATAAAACATCAGCTCCAATTACTAATATATTTTTATAACTTCCATTTTGTATAAATTGAGCACCAGTAACAATACCTAAAACAAAACCTGAACAAGCAGCAGTTAAGTCAAATGCAACGGCTTTATTTGCTCCAATCTTAGCTTGTACTTGACTTGCACTACCAAATAAATCATTAGGGCTTGAAGTTGCTAAAATAATTAAATCAATTTCTAATGGATCCATGGATATTTTATTTAATGCTCTAATTGATGCTAAAGAAGCAAGATCAACCACTGATTTATTGATACCAGTCAGTACTCTTCTTTCCTTAATCCCTGTACGAGTTACTATCCAGTCATCTGACGTTTCAACCATCTCACTTATCTTGAAGTTGTTTACACATAACTCAGGAACAGCAGAGCCTGTAGCAAGAATACGAGCCCCTTGCGTATTTAATGATTTCATGTGACTTTCAAAATTCAGTTGAATTATAAAAATTAATACTGTTGATTAAATATTTAAAATAGATATTTTGTATGTTTATATAAATTTAATTTATTAATTATAAATAAATTTTGTATTTTATTTGAAATTCATTAATACGAATAACAAAACCCGGAAAATCACCTATGTAATTTAGCTATATTGCTGCTACTTTCTAGTTCTGACAAGATTTAGCTATTACTATGTAATTTTCCGAGCATATAAAAATTATATCATTAGATTTCTTGTCAAGCAACCATAGAATAATGTTTAAGACATACCCTGTATAATAAAATCAAAATATGGAGAAACAATTGCAAAATCTTCCTGATTCAATAAATTCAAAGTAGCCTGTTTTAAACATTCCATTGCATCTATCATACCTAAGATTGGAACACCTAAAGAATTATACATTTCACGTACACCTATAACACCGATTTTTTCAACTGATTCTTTATCTCCTGCTAATATACCATAAGTAATAAGACGCAAATACCATCCATAATCACGGAGACATAAAGACCTTTTTCTAGCTCCTTCAGCATTACCTCCTGGAGCTATATACTCAGGATGAATCTGAAAAATCTCCTTGCTAGCTTGCTGTATAATTTCTTGCTCTCTATCTCTCAAAATAGAACTAATGATAATACGCTGTTCACCTGTTTGTATATAATCCTGCATAGACTGTAACTCACCTATGCTTGGATATCTCAATTCATTATCTGCATTAACGATAATTTGACTAACTAAACTCATATTATTTCAGTAAAATATTTTGTCTATATTATAATAACTACTATATAAATAAAATATAAAAACAAGCTTATACTATACAAAGCTTGTTTAGATAATTAAACTAAATAAATACTTGGATCAAAGCTTATCTTTAAAAAGAGAAAAACAATATATCAGGGAAAAAACGATTGATCTCAATTACAAAACCAGCAGTAAACGTAATCCAAATTGCACCTATTACAGGTACAGTCGATAAATACTTCATTAAATTTTGGTCCATGAAAATTACTCCTTACAATATAGATAAAATAATTGTATAAATTAACGTGGGGATACAGTAATATCTTCATCAATAGCTAATAATTTACCACTTGTAAATTCTTGTAAAGCTGCAAATGGCCATATAAAACCTGAGACAGAAAACTTAAGAGCTAATGGAACATCAATAATAATTTCTTTTTGTGTAGGCTTACTATCAGTCGAAACAGCTTGTAGATAACCTCTACCTACCCATCCAATCCATCCTGTAATATAAATAAATAAAAGCCCTGGAAACATAAATTCACCAGCATGATTCCATCTACCATCTGCAATTAAATGAGGTAAACCATCTGGCCCACATAATACACCAGATTTTCCATATTTATTGAATCTTAATTGAGTTTTTTCAATTTGAGACTGAAGCGCTAACGCTGGTGGAGTTGATGGATCATACTTAGATAAACGTACTTCTAATTTATTAACAGTACTTTTTAATCTTTTAGCAAATACAGGAGAATCTTTACATGGTATTAGTCCAGAGACATCTGCATTCACACTTAAAGGATCAACTGATAAATATACCAAAGCTATGAATAAGGTAATAGTAAATCTCACCATAAGAAAATCTCCTTAAAAAATATTATCATATACAATATAACAAAAGGTTACAAGCTAACTACAATAACAAAATTAGTTATATCATATTAAGATAATCGATAATAAAGATTTTGTGTTCATGTAGTAACATTTATTGAAGGTCAAAAATAAAATACATAATAAATATTGATTTACTTGAATAGTTACATAAATTAAATTCTATCATTATATTTAATTAAATAAATCACGGAATGGCTTTTTGGAAATTTTTCTTCAGAAATAATAGCTTAGCTGAATGGCCTAATCATATGGAAACAACAAGTTCAATCAATAATATTTTACTCATAAAACATTTAGAAAACAAAGGTCAAATAACAAATGTTTATATGAGTGTAGATACTGATATCAATCTTTATGATTTAGAAGAATTATGTGATGCTGTAGGGTGGGTACGTAGACCATTAAAAAAAGTAAAGACAGCTATAGATCATAGCTTCTTGACAGTATCTTTGTTCTGCGAAAACAATAAAAAGAAAAAGTTAATTGGTTTTGCAAGAGCTACATCAGATAGTGCATTTAATGCAACAATTTGGGATGTTGTCATACATCCAGATTTTCAAGGTAAAGGACTAGGTAAAACATTAATGAATCAAACTATAAAACAATTAAGATACTGCGATATTAGTACCATTACTTTATTTGCAGATCCACATGTAGTTAGCTTTTATAAGAATCTAGGCTTCATTACAGATCCAGATAGTGTCAAAGGAATGTTTTGGTATCCACTATAATTATAATATTGAAAGAACTTTATACCTAGACATTACTTTCATATTTTAGTATAATTATTTCAGTTCCACGGGATATAGCGCAGTTTGGTAGCGCGCCTGCTTTGGGAGCAGGATGTCGCAGGTTCAAATCCTGCTATCCCGATAATTAAATTAGCTATTTTTATTATACCAATCGAGACAAAGAATCTATGCTTTCAAGCGCTACTTTATTTCCAGAATCCAAGACAAGAATTTGATTATACAAATCGATAGCAGCTTGAAAATCTTTACAGATATAATTAATTTTGGCTAAATTCTTTAAAAATAAAACATTAGATGGAGATGCCTTTAATGCTTTAATATAATATTTTTTTGCTAATTGATTGAAATTCATAACTTGATAACAAAAACCGATAGTATTGTAATACTCCCCTATATTTAGAGGATCTAATTTTGAATAAAACTCAAGCATTAAAAGACAAAATAACCATTGTTTATTTTTAATATAGATACTAGCTAAAGACAAAACTTGATCCTTTATTAGTTTTTTGTTTTTCTTTAAAGAAATTAAAACATTGAACAAATAATTCTTAGTTAGCAACTTAAATATTTCAACTATTACTACATAACAAATAGGCATTAAAAATAAAATTATAAATAGTAAATACAGCTTAAACATTAAAAATTGATGTTCTTTAAACATAAAAGTAATGTGTACAAAATATGAGTTATTCATATATAATTATAGAAAACTTTATAATATAATTTACTAAATATATACAATATAATATTTTTTTGCTTGAGGAAATAATGAGTAAAAGAACTTTACAAGGAACTAACCTAAAAAGAAGACGTAAATCTGGTTTTAGAGCCAGAATGAGTACTACAAGTGGAAGAAGAATAATGAATTCTAAACGTAACAAAAAAAGAAAAAATATTGGCATATAAGACATTAATTATACCTATACATTCATTTTATAAAAGTAGAAAATAAAATATGAAATAGGTATAATTTAGACAACAAAATTATTATCATTTAAAGAAGCATGCTATGCATTTTGAAGCAGAATTTAAACTTCTATTACTATCACAACATTTAATAATATATATTTTAACTGATGAAGAAGAACGTTTAGAATACACCATAAACCAAATCGTCAACAAAGAATCTAATAGCTCTATTTATTCTTGGGATTTTATTGATGGTTACCAAAATAATCCAAATTATATAAACAAAGCTAAGAGAAGCCCTATAGAAGCTCTAGAATTTATTGAAACTTTAGTCTACGAAACTCCTAAAATTTTTATATTAAAAGATTTTCATGTATTCATGAATGATATTTCTATTATTAGAAAAATAAAAAATATAAAAAAAATATTACAAAAAACAAATTCACATATTATTATATCAGCTCCAACAACACAAATTTCGCCTTTGCTCAATGATATAATTACAATCATTTATTTTCCTTTACCAAATATTAAAGAAATTGAAGTAGAGTTAAAACGCCTCTTCACATTAATGTCTATTGATATTTCTGTAGATACAACAAAATTAGCTTCTGCATACAAAGGTTTCTCAATAGAAAAAATCCGACGTTCTGTAGCAAAGCTATTATCCTTCAGAAGATCTACAGAAGAAATTATAAATAATATCTTAGAAGAAAAAAAAGAATTAGTTAAACAAACAGATATTTTAGACTTTTATTCTAATAATCATAACTTAAAAGATATAGGTGGCTTAATTAACTTAAAACAATGGTTGATAAAACGCTCTAACTCATTTTCAAAACAAGCTAAAAACTATGGCTTACCATATCCAAAAGGAATACTGTTAATTGGTATACAAGGAACAGGTAAATCTCTAAGCGCAAAAGTAATCTCACAAGAATGGAGAATACCATTACTTAGATTAGATATAGGAAAGATCTTCGCAGGTCTTGTTGGGGAATCCGAAGAGAGAATGAGAAAAATGATAAAAATATCAGAAGAATCAGCTCCTTGTATACTTTGGATTGATGAAATTGATAAAGCATTTTCACGTTCAAATAATAATGCTGACAGCGGTACAACAGATAGAGTCCTTAGCTCTTTCTTAACCTGGTTATCAGAAAAAGAGACAAAAGTATTTATCGTTGCTACAGCTAATAATGTACTTTCTTTACCTTCGGAAATTTTAAGAAAAGGTAGATTTGATGAAATATTTTTTCTAGACTTACCCAATTATGAGGAGAGATTGAAAATTTTTCAAATTCATCTAATGAAAGTGCGTCCTCTAACCTGGAAAAAATACGATATTTCATATTTAGGTAAACTTACGAATGGATTTTCAGGCGCAGAGATTAGGCAATCAATTATAGAGGCAATGCATAATGCTTTTTATGAAAAAAGAGAATTCAATACAGAAGATATAGTTCAAGTAACAAATGAATTCATACCACTATCATTTACGGATCAGGCATCTATATCTAAATTACAAGACTGGGCTAAATCAGGAAAAGTAAGATTCGCCTCAAGAACTGTTATTGAATAAAAGTAATAAAACTAATTTGATAATCATTATAGATGGACTTTTGCATGATTTTTAGTTTTAGTATTAGATTTAATTTTTTTTACTGCTTAGAGTCCTGATACTGAGCTACTTTTCCAAAGAGCCTCCTCTTCAGTATCATTGCCGCTGTAGCGTTTAACAACCAAGTTCGGGATGGATTGGTGTGGGTCCACTACGCTATAAGTATCAAGACATAAATTATACTGACATATATGATAGATATATTAAATATTAAGCTTTCGATCTGTTAGTACGTCTCAGCTGAATATATTACTATACTTACACTTAACGCCTATCAAACGGTTGATCTTACCGTGATCTTATCCTTAAATAAGGTAAGAGTACTCATCTTGAAGTAGGCTTCCCACTTAGATGCTTTCAGCGGTTATCCTTTCCATACTTGGCTACCCAGCGTTTACTGTTGGCACAATAACTGGTACACCAGAGGTATGTCTCTCCCGGTCCTCTCGTACTAAGGAGAAATCTTCTCAATACTCTAACGCCTGCACCGGATATGGACCGAACTGTCTCACGACGTTCTGAACCCAGCTCGCGTACCGCTTTCATGGGCGAACAGCCCAACCCTTGGGACGTACTACCGCCCCAGGATGCGATGAGCCGACATCGAGGTGCCAAACCTCCCCGTCGATGTGAACTCTTGGGGGAGATCAGCCTGTTATCCCTAGAGTAACTTTTATCCGTTGAGCGACAGCCTTTCCACTCAGCACTGTCGGATCACTAAGGCCGACTTTCGTCTCTGCTCGACTTGTAAGTCTCGCAGTCAGGCTCCCTTATGCCTTTACACTCTAAAACTGATTTCCGACCAGTCTGAGGGAACCTTTGCGCGCCTCCGTTACTTTTTAGGAGGCGACCGCCCCAGTCAAACTGCCCACCTGGCACTGTTCCTTGGCCGGTTGACGGCTATCAAGGTTAGAATTCTAGTTTAGTTAGAGTGGTATCTCACTGATGGCTCATAGGAACCCACAAGTTCATATTCTTAGCCTCCCACCTATACTGCGCAAAATAAGCCCAAATTCAATGCCAAGCTACAGTAAAGCTTCATAGGGTCTTTCTGTCCAGGTGCAGGTAGTCCGCATCTTCACAGACAATTCTATTTCGCCGAGTCTCTCTCCGAGACAGTGTCCAAATCGTTACTCCTTTCGTGCGGGTCGGAACTTACCCGACAAGGAATTTCGCTACCTTAGGACCGTTATAGTTACGGCCGCCGTTCACCGGGGCTTTAGTCATCAGCTTCATCTATAAGATTAACCAACTTCCTTAACCTTCCGGCACTGGGCAGGAGTCAGCCCCCATACATTGTCTTACGACTTCGCGGAGACCTATGTTTTTGGTAAACAGTCGCTTGGACCTGGTTATTGCAACCCTACAAGGGTACCCCTTCTCCCGAAGTTACGGGGCTATTTTGCCGAGTTCCTTAGAGAGAGTTATCTCGCGCCCTTTAGTATACTCTACTTACCTACCTGTGTCGGTTTAGGGTACAGGTACTTAAAATTTAAGATATTTCGAGCTTTTCTAGAAAGTATGACGTCAATTACTTTAGCACCTTGGTGCTTTGTACTCACTGCTTAGCTCTGCATGTTTTCGCCATGCTTCATCACCTTAACAGTTTAAACCGGTAACCAACATCCGGCTAATCTAGCCTTCTCTGTCCCTCGATACCAATTATAAGAAGTACAGGAATATTAACCTGTTATCCATCGACTACGTTTTTCAACCTTGTCTTAGGACCTGACTAACCCTTCGCGGACGAACCTTCCGAAGGAAACCTTAGGTTTTCAGGGCATTGGATTCTCACCAATGTTTTCGCTACTTAAGCCGACATTCTCACTTCTGCTTCGTCCACATCCGCTTACGCTAATGCTTCTACCTATTGCAGAACGCTCCCCTACCGATGTAAAACATCCCACAGCTTCGGCAAATTGCTTAGTCCCATTCATTTTCGGCGCAGGATCACTAGACCAGTGAGCTATTACGCACTCTTTAAAGGATTGCTGCTTCTAAGCAAACCTCCTGGCTGTCTATGCATTCCTACTTCCTTTATCACTTAGCAATTATTCAGGGGCCTTAGCTGGTGGTCTGGGCTGTTTCCCTTTTGACAATGAAGCTTATCCCTCACTGTCTCACTGGTTGACTACACACTTAGTATTCAGAGTTTGCCTCGATTTGGTACAGCTCTCGCAGCCCGCACCGAAACAGTGCTTTACCCCTAAGCTTAAGCATCAACCGCTGCGCCAAAACGCATTTCGGGGAGAACCAGCTAGCTCCGGATTCGATTGGCATTTCACCCCTAGCCACAGCTCATCCGTTGATTTTTCAACATCAGTCGGTTCGGACCTCCACTTAGTGTTACCTAAGCTTCACCCTGGCCATGGCTAGATCATCCGGGTTCGGGTCTGTAAACAGTGACTTACGCTTTATTAAAGCTCGCTTTCACTATGGCTCTGATATTCTCTATCTTAACCTGCCACTGCTTACAAGTCGCCGGCTCATTCTTCAACATGCACGCAGTCAGACGTTTAGTCGTCCTCCTACTGCTTGTAAGCTTACGGTTTCATGTTCTATTTCACTCCCCTCCCGGGGTTCTTTTCACCTTTCCCTCACGGTACTGGTTCACTATCGGTCATTTAGGAATATTTAGCCTTGCGAGGTGGTCCTCGCTGATTCACACGGGATTTCACGTGTCCCATGCTACTCGGGATGTAGTATAAACGAGAGCTCGTTTTAAGTTACAGGATTATCACCTTCTATGATACAGTATTCCAACTGATTGACCTAACTCACTTTTGTTTTTTTAAACTATCCCACAACCCCATTAAAACGTATTTTAATGGTTTAGGCTGTTTCCATTTCGCTCGCCGCTACTAAGGAAATCGCTTTTGCTTTCTTTTCCTTTGGTTACTAAGATGTTTCAGTTCACCAAGTTTGCTCTTACCTATCTATGAATTGAATAGGCAGTATTAAAGAGTTGCCTCATTCGGGAACCTCCGGATTATAGCTTACTTCCAACTCCCCGAAGCATTTCGTTGGTAGTCACGCCCTTCATCGCTTCTAAATGCCAAGGTATCCACCGTAAGCCTTTAAATTACTTAATATTTAATAGCTTATAATAGTTCTATCAAAATGACAGGATAATAATTTTTGAGATTATTTAACTCAAAGATTTGAAGTAATCTTGTGGAGATAAGCGGACTCGAACCGCTGACATCTGCCTTGCAAAGGCAGCGCTCTACCAACTGAGCTATACCCCCTTTACTTTGAGTTGGGCTATCATGGATTTGAACCAGGGACCTCACCCTTATCAGGGGTGCGCTCTAACCAACTGAGCTAATAGCCCTATAATACTCAAAATAGTTTATATGTTTAATATAAATATTAAACATAATTAATGTTTACGATCTGGGATGTAAAGTTATTTGATTTCACTTTGCAAACCCTAAATTAAGGAGGTGATCCAGCCACACCTTCCAGTACGGCTACCTTGTTACGACTTCACCCTAGTCACTAGCCCTGCCTTAGGTGCCCTCCTCCATAAAGGTTAGAGTAACAACTTTGGGCGTAGCCAGCTCCCATGGTGTGACGGGCGGTGTGTACAAGGCCCGGGAACGGATTCACCGCCGTATAGCTGACCGGCGATTACTAGCGATTCCACCTTCATGTAGGCGAGTTTCAGCCTACAATCCGAACTTAGGCCGCGTTTATGAGATTAGCTTGACTTCACAGGCTTGCAACTCTTTGTCACGACCATTGTAGCACGTGTGTAGCCCAGAACATAAGGGGCATGCTGACTTGACGTCATCCTTACCTTCCTCCGGTTTGTCACCGGCAGTTTCTTTAAAGTACCCAACTAAATGATGGCAACTAAAGACAAGGGTTGCGCTCGTTGCGGGACTTAACCCAACATCTCACGACACGAGCTGACGACAGCCATGCACCACCTGTGTTCATGCTCCCTAAGGCACTTTTTATTTTCATAAAAATTCATGACATGTCAAGTTCTGGTAAGGTTCTTCGTGTTGCATCGAATTAAACCACATGCTCCACCGCTTGTGCGGGCCCCCGTCAATTCCTTTGAGTTTCACCCTTGCGAGCATACTTCCCAGGCGGGATACTTAACGCGTTAGCTAGGATACTGCACGGATCGATACGCGCAACATCTAGTATCCATCGTTTACGGCTAGGACTACTGGGGTATCTAATCCCATTCGCTCCCCTAGCTTTCGTCTCTGAGTGTCAGTAATGGCCCAGTAGAGCGCTTTCGCTTCTGGTGTTCTTCCCAATATCTACGCATTTCACCGCTACACTGGGAATTCCCTCTACCCATACCATACTCTAGTCTGGCAGTTTCCACTGCTTGCCTAGGGTTGAGCCCCAGTATTTAACAGCAGACTTGCTAAACCACCTACAGACGCTTTACGCCCAGTGATTCCGGATAACGCTTGCATCCCCCGTATTACCGCGGCTGCTGGCACGGAGTTAGCCGATGCTTATTCTTCAGGTACCGTCATACTTCTTCCCTGAAAAAAGAGGTTTACAACCCACAGGCAGTCTTCCCTCACGCGGTATTGCTCCGTCAGGCTTTCGCCCATTGCGGAAAATTCCCCACTGCTGCCTTCCGTAGAAGTCTGGACCGTGTCTCAGTTCCAGTGTGGCTGATCATCCTCTAAAACCAGCTACTGATCGTGGCCTTGGTAGGCTTTTACTCTACCAACTAGCTAATCAGGCGTGAGCTCATCCTCAGGCAGATTACTCTTTTTCACTGTAAAGCATATGGGGCATTAGCAGTCGTTTCCAACTGTTATTCCCCTCCTGAGGGCAGATTCTCACGTGTTACTCACCCGTCCGCTACTAAAGCAAAAGCTTTCGTTCAACTTGCATGTGTTAGGCATACCGCCAGCGTTCATCCTGAGCCAGGATCAAACTCTCCGTAGTATCCAGAATATGTTAATAGACAAATAAAATAAATAATTTATATTATTTTTTAAGTCAATAAGCTTTTGAAAAACTTTCAATAGCTAAATAACTGAAAGTAAGTGTACTGCCTATAATATGATCTTGTCAACCCCTATCTCAAACATTATGGAAAAATCAGATCTAGTACTAATTTAACCTAATTCAGAATCGATAATAAAGTAGTGCAGAATATATCTTTTATATAGGCATAAATGAAAATATTTAATCTATAATGGAGAAAATAACTTAATTAAAACTAATATAGATAAAAAATAATCATATCTATTTTTAATATATTATCAAGTAACTTTGATTAAAATATGTTCTCTATTTATTAGTTTATCAATACACACAATAAGTATAGAATAAAATATTATTTAATATAATAGACACTTAAACAAATTTATCAGAGTAGGAGAAACATACTTTGGAAGTACAAAGGGAAAAAATATTAGTAGTTGATGACGAGACCAGCATAAGAAGGATATTAGAGACTAGATTATCTATGATTGGCTACGAAGTTGTAAGTGCATCTGATGGAGAAGAAGCTTTAATTATATTCCATAAGGAATATCCAAATTTAGTGGTTTTAGATGTAATGATGCCAAAACTAGATGGCTATGGGGTATGTCAAGAATTAAGAAAAGAATCTGATGTACCAATTATTATGCTTACAGCATTAGGCGATGTATCAGATAGGATCACAGGATTAGAACTTGGAGCAGACGATTACGTAGTTAAGCCTTTTTCACCCAAAGAACTTGAAGCAAGAATTCGATCTGTTCTAAGACGTACAGATAAAATAACAATTAATACAGGTATACCTAGCTCAGGAATTATTAATATTGGCTTTTTAAAAATTGATACAAATAAAAGACAAGTATATAAAAATAACGAAAGAGTTAGATTAACAGGTATGGAGTTCAGTCTACTAGAATTATTAGTAGGCAAAGCTGGAGAAGCTTTTTCTAGAGCATCTATATTGCAAGAAGTTTGGGGCTATACACCAGAAAGACACGTGGATACCAGGGTTGTTGATGTTCATATTTCTCGATTACGAGCGAAGCTTGAAGATGATCCTAGTAATCCTGATCTAATTTTAACAGCACGAGGAACAGGTTATTTATTTCAAAGAATTACTGATATAATTCGATAAAAAGTATATAATGATATATTAATTTCAAAAGAAAAGTATAAATAATATAAATTCAATTCTAAAAATATAAAGTTACTTAGCATACCTAAAACCTTATTTAATATTAAAAAAAATATAAATAAATAAAATTAAAGAAGATGAAACAATTAGTATATATAAATTAAGTTTAATTTATAAAATACTAAAATAACTGATCTAAAACTTAGAGAACTAAGATAGAATAGTTTTTAATAATAAATAAGTTTTATAAGTAATTACACTTATAATTATATTTAACCGTAAAGAAAAGTAAAGTCATATTATAAATAACAATAGAATTACAGTATTAAAATACACAAAAAGAAGTAACAATATGTAAAAAGTACTATACATTTACTTAATTAACTTGCTCTGGAGATTTTATATATGACCATAGCAATTGGACAAGAAAAAAACCGTGGTCGTTTTGACTTAGTGGATGATTGGGTGAAAAGGGATCGGTTTGTATTTGTTGGCTGGTCTGGATTACTACTGTTTCCTTGTTCTTACCTTGCACTAGGTGGATGGTTGACAGGAACGACTTTTGTTACATCTTGGTATACACATGGTTTAGCAAGCTCTTACTTAGAAGGCTGCAACTTCTTGACATCAGCTGTTTCTACACCTGCTAATAGCATGGGGCATTCCTTACTATTATTATGGGGACCTGAAGCACAAGGCGATTTTACGCGATGGTGTCAAATTGGTGGACTATGGGCTTTCATCGCTTTACATGGATCATTCGGACTAATTGGTTTTTGTTTAAGACAATTCGAAATTGCTAGACTCGTAGGAATTAGACCATATAATGCAATTGCATTCTCTGGACCAATAGCAGTGTTCGTCTCTGTATTTTTAATGTATCCATTAGGACAGGCTAGCTGGTTTTTCGCTCCTAGCTTTGGGGTAGCAGCAATTTTTAGATTCCTATTATTCTTACAGGGTTTTCATAACTGGACTCTAAATCCATTTCATATGATGGGTGTAGCTGGAATATTAGGTGGAGCTCTTTTATGTGCCATACATGGTGCTACCGTACAAAATACTCTATTTGAAGATGGTGATGCAGCAGATACTTTCAGAGCATTTACTCCGACTCAATCAGAAGAAACATATTCAATGGTTACAGCAAATCGCTTCTGGTCACAGATATTTGGCGTTGCTTTTTCTAATAAGCGTTGGTTACATTTCTTTATGTTATTCGTGCCAGTTACAGGTATGTGGACTAGCGCATTTGGAATTGTGGGGTTAGCATTGAATCTGAGAGCATACGATTTTGTATCACAAGAACTAAGAGCTGCTGAAGACCCAGAATTCGAAACATTTTATACCAAAAACATTTTACTAAACGAAGGCATTCGTGCATGGATGGCTGCTCAAGACCAACCTCACGAAAACTTTATATTCCCTGAGGAGGTTTTACCACGTGGAAACGCCCTTTAATAATAACATTAGTGTAGGCGGTAGAGATATAGAATCAACAGGTTTTGCATGGTGGTCTGGCAATGCAAGACTAATTAACGTATCAGGTAAACTATTAGGTGCTCATGTAGCTCATGCAGGAATCATGGTATTCTGGACAGGAGCGATGACACTATTTGAAGTTGCACACTTTGTACCTGAAAAACCATTATATGAGCAAGGTTTCATACTAATTCCTCATCTAGCAACATTAGGATGGGGCGTTGGACCAGGTGGAGAAATAAGTAATGTCTACCCTTACTTTGTAGTTGGAGTATTACATTTAATATCTTCTGCTGTTCTTGGATTTGGTGGATTATACCATTCTCTTATTGGACCAGACACACTAGAAGAATCTTTTCCATTCTTTGGATATGATTGGAGAGACAAAAACAAAATGACTACTATTCTAGGTATTCATTTAGTACTTCTAGGAATAGGATCTTTCCTATTAGTTATTAAAGCTCTATTTTTTGGTGGTGTTTATGATACCTGGGCACCTGGAGGAGGAGATGTAAGACTAATAAACAATCCTACACTAAACCCATCTATAATTTTTGGCTATGTCCTAAAATCACCTTTCGGAGGAGATGGATGGGTGGTAAGTGTCAATAATATGGAAGATTTAATAGGTGGCCATGTTTGGGTTGGTGTCATTTGCATAGCTGGTGGTATCTGGCATATTTTAACTAAACCATTTGCATGGGCAAGACGAGCTTTCGTATGGTCAGGAGAAGCATATCTATCATATAGCTTAGGTGCTTTATCTATAATGGGTTTAACAGCATCTAACTTTGTTTGGTATAATAATACTGCTTATCCAAGTGAATTCTATGGTCCTACTGGACCTGAAGCTTCGCAGGCACAGGCATTTACGTTCCTAGTTAGAGATCAAAGGTTAGGCGCAAATGTTGCTTCTGCACAAGGTCCGACAGGTTTAGGTAAATATCTAATGAGATCACCTAGTGGAGAAATCATATTTGGCGGAGAAACTATGAGATTTTGGGACTTAAGAGCTCCATGGGTGGAGCCCTTAAGAGGTCCAAATGGTCTCGACCTAAATAAAATTAAGAATGATATTCAACCTTGGCAAGAAAGAAGAGCTGCTGAATATATGACTCATGCGCCACTTGGATCCCTTAATTCTGTAGGTGGTGTAGCAACAGAAATTAATTCAGTAAACTATGTATCTCCAAGAAGTTGGTTAACAACATCACATTTCTTTTTAGGTTTCTTCTTGTTCATAGGTCATTTATGGCATGCTGGTAGAGCTAGAGCCGCAGCGGCTGGATTTGAAAAAGGAATAAATCGGGAAAATGAGGCTGTATTATCAATGAGACCACTAGATTAAAGAAAGACAAGTTCAACTCACCTAATGATTTTGAGTCTTTTATCTAAAAGACTCAAAATCATTTTTTCTATAAATTAACTGAAAAGATTAAATTATTCCAAGAAAATTAACTACAGAGAAAGAAAAAAAAACTCTAAGCACACAATAACCATAAAGGCTAACATAGCTAATCTACCATTCCAACTCTCAGCTCCTACTGAAAAACCCCATGTACATCGATTATAAGAAATTTTTATTTTCATGAAACATTCCTCAAACATGTAAACTCATTATATATTATAAATAGATAGATAATTTAAAATTTATATAAAATCAGAAAAATAATTCAAGAAATACATGCAGCTAAACATATATATAATATCACATCCCATAATACAGCAATTATCCAGTCAAATAACATGTTCAACAACAAAAACAGACAATACATATAATCGTACATGTAAACAACTAGGATTTCTGATGATCTACGAAGTCATGAGAACATGGATGCAGGTGCAAAATATTTATATAAAAAAGATAAATCAAACTAAACAACTTTGTATTCTTAAAAAAGAAGAATCATATATCGTATTTACTGATTTGATAAATTCTCATAATATTATAACAGAAGCTATTGACTTGATACCACAAGTAGAATTAAATCACGTGAACTTTGAACAAAAATCAATACCAAATGAAAATATCCATTATTCAAGTCAAGTTGAGATTAAACAAAAACAAAAAGTCATTATCATAAACCTTAAATTCAATAATAATAAAATAATTCACTTTTTAGATTATTTAATAATTAAAAAACATGTTAAAATTAGTCAGATCAAAATAATTTGTATTACTTGTAAACATCAAGTCTTGGAAAAAATGGGAAACAAATATCCCGCATTGAATATCTACACAACTAACATTACATAGTTATAGTTATTTACAATACTACAAGCTAACGAATCAATGTATATTAACTCTAATAATGAATATAATAACAAACTCGTTTACTCTAATTTTTGCATCTATAGCTAATTTTTCGGATATATATTTAATTTTAATACTACTTAAGTTATCTTTAGCATGGTTTCCAACAGTTAATTGGTATAATGAACCTTTTTGTTCACTGAATAGATTAACTGACCCATATTTAAAATTGTTTAGAGGAACAATACCAATGGTTTTTGGCATGGATATGTCACCAATGCTAGGCATTATATTTTTACAATGTTTAACTGTTATTTTTAAAAATATTAGCATTGAATCTGTAACATAAAATCAATATCAAGAACAAAACTAAATTAAACAAAAATACAAAAAGTCTTGAAATACAATTGTATTTCATATTTAATATTCATATATTATATTAACATAAAAAAACATGTTGAAAATTAGACTAAAAAGATTTGGAAGAAAAAAGCAACCCAGTTATCGAATCATTGTAATTGATAGCAGAAAAAAAAGAGATGGAAAAGCTATTGAAGAAGTAGGCTTTTATAACCCTTTAACTAAACAAACAAAACTAAATACTATAAAAATCAAAGAAAAAATCAAGGAAGGTGCACAACCAACAAAAACTGTATATAACTTGCTGAGTAAAGCTAAAAATCAAAATATATAATCAGGAGTAAAAAATTGTTAAAATTCACCTTTAAGATTTTATGGCTAGAAAATAATGTAGCTATAGCTATCGATCATATAGTAGGTAAAAGTTCTAGTCCACTAACTGCCTATTTTTTTTGGCCACGTAATGATGCATGGGAACAGTTAAAAGCTGAACTAGAATCAAAACCTTGGATTTCAGAAAATGAAAAAGTAGAATTATTGAATCAAGCAACAGAAATCATTAATTTCTGGCAAGAGAAAGGAAAAAATAAATCGCTTTTACATGCTCAAGAAAAATTTCCGAACTTTATATTCTCTGGAAGTAATTAATAGATTAAGATGATTAGTATGAATTAAATTTATACTAGTCATCAAAGATTGAGAGAAAACCTTAATTACTTTAAACTCAAAATATAATTTTATACTTTTATGAATAGAAAATTAAACTTTAAAAAAAAATTGATTTATTATTAATTAGTCTAGAAGCAATAGATCTATATACTTTAGAAAATTTACGTATAAACTACCCTTTTATTATATTAAAAGAAAAAGAATATATATTTTACCTAAGATCTGGAAATCACGTAAGGCATCCTAGAAACAATTTATTCTGTGAATTTAAAGATAACATTAAAGCAATCTATATAATTCAAAATTTAATAAGTAATTCATTCACACAAGATATAATATTAAGTATTTTAAATAATTATTATCAAAATCCTAATGCAAAATTAAATCAACAATATCTTAAAAGATTTGAATATATTTATAATAGAACTCAAGATTATTATTCTGCTTATAGCTATAATATAAGTGTAAATACTGCAGAAACAGCAATTATTAACTTATATATTATAAATAAAATAAATACAAAGCATGGGATTTATTTCCTTATCAAGTACCTTTGTTCATTTTAACTATTTCTGAAATTAAATAGCTACTAAACTATTAATCATTTTGTTTATTTTCAGTTACTATACATTCTGTAGTTAAAACCATTGAAGCTATAGAAGAAGCATTTTGTAAAGCAGAACGCGTTACTTTAGATGGATCAATTATACCTTCTTTATACATATCAACTAAATTACCATTATTTGCATTATAACCTATTATAAAATCACTCTGTTTAACTTTTTCAATAATAACAGCTCCATTAAAGCCTGCATTCTCTACAATTCTATGCAATGGCGACAACAAAGCTTTTTCTATAATTAGGGCACCTACTAACTCTTCTCCAAATAAATTATTCTTTGCCCATCTGTGCAAATCAACAGATAAATGTACAAGTGTAGAACCACCACCAGGAACAATCCCTTCTTCAATAGCAGCTCTAGTAGCATTAATTGCATCTTCTAGGCGTAGTTTTTTATCTTTCATTTCAGTCTCAGTTGCAGCACCTACTTTTATAACAGCGACACCACCGGCTAATTTTGCTAGTCTTTCTTGCAACTTCTCTTTTTCGTAACTGTTACTACTGACTTCCAACTGCCTTCTGATTTGCTCACATCTTACTTTAATATTCAAATCATTGCCATCAGCGATAAGAGTTGTAGAATCTTTTGTAATATAGGCTCTTCTAGATACACCTAATTGATCTAAAGAAACATTTTCAAGCGTTAAACCAATGTCTTCAGTAATAACTTGAGCACCAGTTAAAACACCTATATCTTCAAGTAAAGCTTTTCTCCTATCTCCAAAACCAGGAGCTCTAACAGCAACAACATTTATAATACCTCTTAATTTATTAACAATAATTGTAGCCAAAGCTTCTTTTTCTATATCTTCAGCAATAATTAGCAATGAACGACCAGTTTTAGATACCTGTTCTAATATAGGCAAAAGTTCTTGCTGAATTAAAGTAATTTTTTTGTCTGTCAACAATATATATGGATTTTCTTGAATGATTTCCATTTTAGATGAATCAGTAAGAAAATAAGGAGAAATAAAACCTTTATCAAATTTCATCCCTTCCTTAACCTCTAACTGGGTAATAGTAGATTGTCCTTCCTCTAAAGAAATTACGCCTTCTTTACCAACCTTTTCAATAGCATTTGCAATCATAATACCTATATCATTGTCATTACCTGCTGAAATAGCAGCTACTTGAGTTATATCTCTTACACTAGCTACGGGCCTAGAAGATTCAGCTATTTTAGAGACTACAAACTTCACTGCCTTTTCCAAACCTTTTTTTAGAACTATTGGATTAGCACCTGCAGCTACATTTTTCAAGCCTTGTTTCACTATAGCATGAGCCAACACTGTAGCAGTTGTAGTACCATCACCAGCTACATCATTAGTTTTTGAAGCTGCCTGTCTAATCAAAGCCACACCTGTATTTTCAATTAAATCTTTTAACTCTATTTCCTTTGCAATGGTAACACCATCATTAACAATCTGAGGAGCACCAAATTTACGCTCTAAGACAACATTCCTACCTTTAGGACCTAAAGTAACAGAAACAGCCTCTACTAAAATATCCATTCCTTTTTCTAAAGCTTTACGAGCACTATCTTGATAAAGTATTGTTTTACCCATAAAAATCACCCCGATCTTAGGCTAAGATACAAAAAACTATTAAAGACTATCTTTAAATTCAAAATTGATATGATAAGTATAGAAACAATAAACAAAGTTTCAAAAATACATGAGAATATTACAGCTAAATTAAACAAAAAACAAGCTCTTTATAAAAAAAATGGTATAATTTTCTTTAACAAGGGGCTTGTAGCTCAGTGGATTAGAGCACGTGGCTACGAACTACGGTGTCGGGGGTTCGAATCCCTCCTTGCCCGATTAAAAATATGAATAACAGTATAAAATAGATACCTAAGATATAATTAAGTAAAAATTATATACATATTAGAATCAAACTTAAAACAAATAAAAAATTATATTATGCAACCGCTACGAGGAACTAAAGATATATTACCCAACGATATCATCTTATGGCAACATTTATATAGTAAAGCTGTAGAAATATTATCTTTATCAAATTATCATGAAATTCGAACACCTATAATTGAATCTACATCCTTATTTAATAGAAGTATAGGTAACGGTACAGATATAGTAAATAAAGAAATGTATAGCTTCACTGACCAAGGAGAAAGAGATATAACACTGAGACCTGAAGGAACAGCAAGTATTGTCAGGTCATTTATAAGCAACAAATTATATCAACAAAATAAAACTAATAGACTGTGGTACTTAGGACCAATGTTTAGGTATGAGAGACCTCAACATGGTAGACAAAGACAATTTCATCAATTAGGAGTAGAATGTATAGGCAGTATAAATCCTATGGCAGACACAGAAGTAATTCGGCTAGCAACTAATCTACTGAATGAGCTTGAATGTACTGAATACAAAATTGAAATTAATTCTATTGGAAATCTTAAAGAAAGAAATTTATATAAAGAGTCTCTAGTAAAATACTTGATAAAATACAAAGAAGACCTTGATAATGATTCAAAAGAAAGATTGCATACAAATCCTTTAAGGATTTTGGACAGTAAACACAAGACAACACAAGAAATCTTATATGAAGCTCCTTGCTTAAAAAGCTACCTTTGTTCCGAATCTATAGCTCATTTTGATGCATTATGTGAATATTTAAATAAATTAAATATTGAATACAACATAAATAATAGATTAGTAAGAGGCTTAGATTATTACAACTACACAGCTTTTGAAATTAAAACTAATATATTAGGTAATCAAGATACAATCTGTGGAGGAGGTAGATATGACTCTTTAATCAAACAACTGGGAGGACCAGATACACCGGCAGTTGGATGGGCTATTGGAATAGAGAGACTTTTATCGATAGTAAAGAATAATTTAGATATCAAGAAAAAAAATCCTCAAGTATATATAGCTATTCAAGGGATAGAAGCACAAACAAAAATTTGGGATGTAATAAAAATTCTAGAAAACTACAAAATTAGATTTGAATTAGATTTATATAATAATCACTTACAAAAGCAAATTAAAAGAGCCTATCAATCTAATGCTTTCATATGCCTTATTTTAGGGGACAATGAAATTAAAAAAGAAGAAATAAAATTGAGATGGCTTAATAAAAAAATGCAAAAGACTATATTAAATATTAACCTGAATAAAGAACTGAAAGAAATTTTTAATACTAATAAAGACTTGACAAAATCTTACTTATAACTGTTAAAATGTAGTAATTGGGGTGTAGCCAAGCGGTAAGGCAGCGGACTTTGACTCCGCCATTCGCAGGTTCGAATCCTCCCACCCCAGCTCAAAGATATAATAAAGAAATTTAAATATATATCATATGTATACTAAATAACTGACTTGTTCTAACCTTAATAATTAATATAATATTTAATACAAAATATATTATAATTATAGATTGAAATAGTGAGTATATATTTAATCAACTATATTAACTCTAAGCAAGTTCTGAATTTGATAGACTCAGCATAAATATTATTAGAAAAATAAGGAAGTAAATCATAATGGCTGTTATTCAATTTATAAAAGGAATCAATGAAAATGTTGTGCCAGAAGTAAAATTAACTAGATCTAAAGATGGCAGTACAGGAACAGCAACATTCAGATTCAATAATCCAAATATCTTACAATCAGTGATGGAAGAAAAAGGGGATATTACAGGAATGTATCTTAAAGACGATGAAGGAGAAATTATGACCAAAGATGTAAACGCAAAGTTTATTAATGGTAAACCTCACGCTATTGAATCTATATATGTAATTAAGAACCCTACAGAGTGGGATAGATTTATGCGTTTTATGGAAAAATATGCAAAAGATAATGAACTATCTTTTAAAAAAGCAAAGTAAATATGTGGTTGTTTTAACAATATAAAAATATTATATGTATCAATATAAATAAAACGAACAAAATATCCAAAATCACAGAACTATATTAAAATATAAAAATGAAAGTATCATGGAAATGGATTAGTCAGCTTGCAGACTTAAACGAAATAAAGCTTAATGAACTTATAGAAAAACTAACACTAGCTGGATTTGAAATAGAAGAAGTCTATGAATTGCCCGAGATTAAAGATACAATAATTGACCTAAAACTTACAGCCAATAGACAAGATGCTTCTTTTTTAATTGGACTAGCTAGAGAAATTAACACGATACTTAAAAAACCTTTAAAATACTATATTGATAATGTACAGGACAATGTTATTAACAATATATCAAATAATAGTAATATTCTATACGAATCATTATATGATATCAAAATTGATATTATTACAAATATACAAAATAGAACTTCCCCAAAATGGCTACAAGATTATCTGAAATCTTATAATATCCAGAGAAAAGATATATTAAACGATATTATAGAATATAATAGAATTAAATGGGGGCAAGATATTGAGATTTTTGATGCAAAAAAAATAGATATACAACCGACATCGAGTAAAAATTTAATAATTGATAGTGTTGGAAATATTAATCAAATACTATCTCATGATAGTAAACAAAAAAGTATAACTCCGGCATTACTAAAATACAAAAATACAATCTTGTCTATAATTGGGATTAAATCAAATGAAAATCTTAAATGCGATTTCAGTACATCTTCAATATTAGTGTGTAGTACAATTTGTAAACCTGAATATATCAAGTTAATAAGTAAAAAGCTGAATATTAAAACAGATAAAATAAATAAACACATAAAACAAATTCTACGGTGCGACTTTTTCAATGCTTATCAAGAAACAATACTATTAATATCAACCTTTACTAGAGGAACTATCGGAAAATCTTATGAATATCATAGATTATATGATATACAAAAATCTATAACAGTCAAAAAAAATATAATATATAGCATATTAGGACCTATTAACAATAAATCAAAAAAATTTTTATCAGTACACGAAATACTAAGCATATTAAATCAATTAAACTTTCAATCTAAATATAATAACATTAAACAAACATTTGAAGTATTGGTTCCAAAATATAGATCATATGATATTAAAAGAGCTATAGATGTAATAGAAGAAATAGGCAGAATATATGGATTCGAAAAATTTAATGATACTCTACCAAAAATAATAGCGAAAGGCCAGACATCAAATCAAACAAAAACTATAAAAAAAATACGTAAAACATTACGTGATTTTGGGATACATGAAATAATTCACTATTCTCTAAACAAACAAAGTAAAAACAAAATAGATAATATAAATAACTTATCTTTATTTAATCCTCTAACAAAAGATCAAGCTATACTACAAGGTAATCTTATTACAAATTTAGTAGCAACACAAAAATATAATATCAATCAAAAAAATTTCAATATCGAAGGATTCGAAATAGGGCGAGTATTTATACAAAATGAACATTCTTTAAACCATAAGAAAGAAGAAATTTATTTATCTGGTATTATGGGTAGATCAAATTTTTCAAAACAATCCTGGTCTGAAACACCTAAAAAACTTGGTTGGTTTCAAGCAAAAGGTCTATTAGAAGATTTTTTCGAAAAGTTAGAAGCCGTAGTTAAATGGAGGCATATTAAAGATTCAGAGACTTCAATTATTACTAAACAATTAACTAAATTACTAAACCAAAAGCGCACATCAATCATATACAATCCAAAAACAAATAAAGAAATAGGTTTGTTCGGACAATTAAATCTTAAAAGTAACTATAATGAAAAAAATAACTATGCGACTTATATATTTGAAATTCGTTTAGTAGATTTAATAAACACAATTCAAGATATAAGTCACGTTAATTATAAAATTAAAGTATATTCAATTTATCCTAGTGTTACTCGTGACATGTCTGTAACATTAAGTAATAATGAACAAATTGAAGTAATCTGCAAAAAAATACTAGATCAAAATAACTCTTTAATTGAATCAATAAAAATATTTAATGAATATAAACATCAGAATAAAAAAAATAGCAGAAAAGTAGGCTTAAGAATTACTTATAGAGCAAAAGATAGAACATTAAATGATGTAGATCTGATGAAAATTGATAAGGAGATTGGCTCTTTATTAAAAACAAACATTTGATAAATAGAATCAAAGTAAGCCATAAGCCGGATTTTGTTCTTACTTATATCAATAGTAAATATCTAATATAAAAAAAGGGTAGTTATTAATCTCGAGTCTATATACAATAAACTTCTTGCAGTATTAAATACCAGTCATAATATATACAATAACAAATATGCATATGATTATAGGAATAACCAATATACAGACTGCTTACTTTGCTTTTTTATGGGGTTTACCAAGCAAATACCTTAAAAACATTTCTGGTGCGCTCTTACCGCACCTTTGCACCCTTGCCTAGCAGAAGTATTAATAGGCGGTTTATTTCTGTGGCACTTTCCTCGCAGTCACCTACACTATTTATTATATAGCTATATTTACCTAAATAAAGCCCGGACTTTCCTCAAATCTGTTAAAAATTTGCAACTACCTACGCTTACTTTGCATATTCATCATAAAATACAAAAAGTAAAAAATCAAATGCCAATCAATATTCTTCTTCATCAAAGATAAAAATGTATAATAAAAAAGGATTTTCTGAGAATGATTTTGGTTCCATGTTGGATAAATACGACTATAATCTACATACAGGCGATATAGTTGCAGGCACTGTATTCAGTAAAGAATCAAAAGGTCTATTAGTAGATATAGGGACTAATATTGCTGGATATTTACCTTTAGAAGAAATATCATTAATAATTAATCATAATCCAATTGAAGGAAGAATAGATCTACTAATTAATGAAACAAGGGAATTCTTTATTCTTGCTTATAATAAAAAATCAGAACAACTCTTCTTATCTATAAAAAGATTAGAATATATTAGAGCATGGAAAAGAATTAAACAAATGCAAATAGAAGACATTATTATTCATACACATATAATAAATATAAATAAGGGTGGAGTGGTAATTAATCTAGAAGGTTTAAAAGGTTTTATACCAAATTCACACTTAACAACGCAAAAAAAAGATTTAATAAAAATTCACCAAATAATAAAGTGTAAGTTACTAATAGCTGATGAAAAAAAAAATCAACTGATATTAAGCAACAAATGTGCATTACTTTCTGATTTCGCAGATAAATTTAGAATAGGAGAAATTGTCAGAGGCCAAATTACGGAGATAAAACAATATGGACTATTTATAACAATTCACGGAATACCTGCTCTATTACATATTTCCGAAATAGGACATCAACATATCAATAATATTGGTCAAATATTTAAAGTAGGTCATAATATACAAGTAAAAATTATTCACATAGATATGAAACAAGGACGATTATCTGTATCAAGAAAAAATATTAATTAATAATCAACCACCTCCAACAATAGTAATAATCTCTATATTATCTTGAGATTTGGGAAAGATACTATCAAAGCGAGAATTATCTAAGATTTCTTTATTATATTCAATTGCTACTAAATCAACATCAAAATCTAGATAAATAAGTAAATCTTTTAAGGATACAGATTTACTACAATTAAATGCTTGTCCATTAATAAAAATAGTACTATATTTCATATGATTTCTTGAATTTAATATTAAAAGTAGACGTACTAGGGAAAAAATACTATAATAGTATACAATATTATGGCGGGTGTGGCCAAGGGGTTAAGGCAATGGATTGTGGCTCCATCATTCGCGGGTTCGAGTCCCGTCATTCGCCTTTTTGTACATAGAATATAATACAATACCTTAATTTAGAAATTCAATTAAAAAGTATAGAAATAATTGATATTATCATCTTTATAAATAAAATTACTTCAAATACTAGGAATCTGAATATAGCTCAATATATATAATTCAAAGTAGATAAATAACCTAAAAACTTCTTACAAGTCACATATCTTGTTTGATAAAATCAATTGAGCTAACTCAGTACGATTTCTAGTATTAGTCTTACTAAGTAAACGACTAACATATTTTTCCACGTTTCGCTGGCTTAAGTTTAAGCGCAAAGCTATTTCTTTATTCATTAAACCTTTAACAACTAATGACAGAACACTATGTTCTTTATGAGTAAAATTAAATAAGATATGTGAACTTGGCTCAGTAACGACCAAAGAAGATTGAGAGTCATGATTATTACGAAGTAATTGAATATTCACAAAGACATTATTAATAACAGAAACTAGCTCTTTAGGACTAAAAGGTTTAGTGATATAAGCATAACAACCTAAATTATATCCAAGAATTCTATCATTTGTCATACCTTTAGCAGTTAAAAAAATCATAGGTACAGTTGCTAAAATCTGATCTGAACGTAGAATTGTTAATAGATCATAACCATCTAAGTAAGGCATCATAATATCTGCAATTATAAGATCAGGCTTACCTGATCTTACAAAATTTAAAGCTGATTGCACACTCTCAGCTGTATGAACTAAAAAACCTTCTGCAATTAAATAAGAAGAGATAGAGTTTCTTAAGTGTAAATCATCATCAACAATTAGAAGTTGTCTTTTCATACTACAATTCAAACCTTCAAATTAATACTATTACAATTACTTATTATGAAATGGATACACCACTTATCAAAATTTAAAGTACCTTTTTATACGTATAAGCTTAACAAAGAAGATTGTATTCTATATGGGTCTAATAAAAACATAGAACAATCACTAATTATACTACATGGCACAATTTGTATATTAAAAGTATTCACTAATGGTGAAACATTATCTATCGCGATTCTAAATAAAGACCATATAATAAACATAAAACAAAACAAAAACAAAAAAGAACATTATTACTACAAAGCTTTAGCTTTAGAATCAGTCTATGTCATTAGTTTTCAATGGCAAAATATTATAATTGAAGAAAAAGTTCCAATGATTATATGTACCAAACTCATTGAAGCACATCAAAAAACAATATATAGACATGAACAAATGAATCATATAATAACCCATAAGTATATAAAACATAGAATCATTCAATTAATTTTATTTCTATGTCAAGAATTTGGCATAGTAAAAAAAAAGAAACAATCATTCCTTTGAAACTTTCACAAATAAATATTAGTATTATTGTTGGAAGTAATAAAACAACAATAAACAAAATAATGAAAAAATTATGTCATGAGATGCTAATTGAATATTCTAGAAACAAAAAAATTATACTAAAAAATCCACTAAACTTGAATTACACTAAAATCAGTAAATATACATAATCAACCACAAACCATATTGTATATGTTATAATCCTATTTATCGAAGTACAACTCACAAATTCCATGTAGTCTAAAAGCAAAATTATTTACACAATAGAGAGATTTATGGGTAAAGTATATGATTGGTTTGAAGAGCGTTTAGAGATTCAAGCTATTGCAGATGATATTACAAGTAAGTATGTTCCTCCACACGTAAATATATTTTATTGTATAGGTGGAATAGTTTTTACATCATTCTTGATTCAGGTGGCAAGTGGATTTGCAATGACATTTTACTATAGACCAACTGTTGCGGAAGCCTTTTCATCAGTAGAGTATATTATGACAGAAGTAAACTTTGGGTGGCTAATTAGGTCAATTCACAGATGGTCAGCAAGTATGATGGTATTAATGTTAATTCTGCATGTATTTAGAGTTTATCTAACAGGTGGCTTCAAAAAACCAAGAGAACTAACATGGGTTACTGGAGTAATACTAGCTGTTTTGACAGTTTCTTTTGGCGTAACAGGATATTCATTACCTTGGGATCAAATTGGTTACTGGGCAGTGAAAATTGTGACAGGAGTACCAGAAGCTATTCCAGTAGTAGGTGGTAGCATAGTAGAACTACTAAGGGGGAGTGTGAGCGTTGGACAAAGCACATTAACCAGATTTTATAGTCTACATACATTTGTTTTACCATTACTAACAGCCGTATTTATGCTAATGCATTTTCTAATGATTAGAAAACAAGGAATATCAGGACCACTATAAAAAATAAACTTTAATTATTAATATTATAAGGAACAATCAATATGTCAATTATAAAAAAGCCAGACTTAGCCGACCCTAAACTACGTGCAAAACTAGCTAAAGGTATGGGACATCATTACTATGGAGAACCTGCTTGGCCAAATGATTTACTATATATGTTTCCAATAGTAATTTTAGCCACAATAGCATGCGATGTCGGGCTCTCAATTCTAGAACCATCAGTTATTGGTGAAAAAGCAAATCCATTCGCAACTCCTTTAGAAATTTTACCTGAATGGTATTTCTTTCCTACATTTAACTTACTAAGAGTTATTCCTAATAAATTAATTGGTGTTTTATCTATGGCATCTGTACCAGCTGGATTAATAACCATACCATTTATAGAAAATGTAAACAAATTTCAAAATCCTTTCCGTAGACCCATAGCTACAACCGTATTTTTATTTGGTACTTTTATTAGTATATGGCTAGGAATAGGTGCGACTATGCCTTTAAACAAAGCTATAAGCCTAGGAATATTTTAATTAACTGTTTCTAGTTATTAGTACTAAACTAGACAACTAATAAATATTTAGTTGTCTAATACCGGTTAATTCAATCACATGATTAATTAATCAAAACCTTAGCACCTGCTTCTTCTAACTTAATTTTCATCTCTTCTGCATCTTCTTTAGATGTCGCTTCTTTCAAAATTTTAGGGACAGACTCTACTAAATCTTTCGCCTCCTTCAAACCTAAAGAGGTAAGTGAACGGACAATTTTTAAAACAGAAATCTTTTTCGCTGCAGGAACTTCTTCCAAAGTCACATTGAATTCTGTCTTTTCTTCAGCATCAGAAGCAGTTCCTAAGTCATTAGTTGTAGGTACTACAACCATACTAGCTCTAGAAGAAGATGCATCTACATCAAAAGTTTCTTCTATTTGTTTAACAAGCTCAGCTGCCTCTAAAAGTGTTAAAGATTTTAGTTCTTCAATAATACCATTAATTTTAGTAACCATAACTCAAAACAAAAATAAATAAAAATTACAAATAAATAAGATAAACAAAATAATACCAATTATACAATACCTTCTTTTAAAAGACTAATATCAACTTGTATTGATGGACCCATGGTAGTAGATAGATAGATAGATTTCCAGTATTTACCTTTAGCTCCTAAAGGACGATTATTATCTATAGATTCTTGCAAAGCTAATAAGTTTAACTGTAAATCTTCTAAAGAGAATGATACGTTACCAAAAGGTACATGGAGAATTCCTGTACGATCTACTCTATACTCTACTTTTCCTGATTTAAACTCATTGATAGAATTAGTTAATTCTGTGGTAACAGTACCTGCCTTCGGAGAAGGCATTAAACCTCGAGGCCCAAGAACTCTACCTAATTTAGTGATCAAAACCATAACTTCTGGTGTTGCTATCAATTTATCAAAATCTAAACGACCTTTCATAATTTCATCTATTAGATCTTCAGAACCAACTATATCTGCTCCTGCAGATAAAGCTTCTGAAACTTTATCACCCTTAGTTATAACAGCTACTCTAATAATTTTGCCAGTACCTTTAGGGAAAAAGACTGTAGATCTTAATTGCTGATCAGCATATTTAGGATCCAAACCCAAAGCAATATGGGCTTCTAGTGTTTCAACGAATTTGACATTAGATAAACTTTTAAGTACATCCAAAGCTTCTAAAGCCGGATATAACCTATTCTGGTCAATTTGCTGTAATACTTGTTGAAAACGGCGCGAATGTTTACGCATTACTTATTTTTACTCCTAAACTAATCAACAACTTTAATACCCATACTTCTAGCTGTTCCAGAAACAATCAACATTGCTTTTTCAAGATCTTGAGTATTAAGATCCTGAAGCTTCACTTCAGCAATTTCTTGTAGTTGTTTAAAAGAAATAGATCCTACAGTTGTTAAATTAGGATTACTTGAACCTTTCTTTATTCCTGCTGCTTGTGCCAGTAGAACTGAAGCTGGCGGCGTTTTTAGAACAAATAAGAAGCTTCGATCTTCATAAATAGAAATTTCAACAGGAATAACTAATCCTATTTTATCTGCAGTTCTCGCATTATATTCCTTGCAAAACATAACAATATTAGCACCATGTTGACCTAAAGCAGGACCAACAGGTGGAGCAGGTGTTGCTTTACCAGCCATTAAAGCTAATTTAACTAAACCAACAATTTTTTTAGCCATATATTCGTCAACTTTTCATTTCAAACAATATATTTCTGCATTTATATAATAAAAATACTTTACCAATCAAAAGTTTACTTATCTTTAATAAAATACAATATGCTTTATTCTATATATTAGGTAACATTAACAATATTATATAGATAATCAATCTTTTTTCCAAGTACAAAATCAATAAAGATAATCAATTGATTAGTAAATATATAACACTATTTTTTATAATTTCGTACATAAATTAATTTTTTTTATATAAAAAATTTATCAAATCAATTTTTTATTATCTCATGTATACATAAATATTAATCAATACCGCAAATATAACATTTATTATACAAATTAATAATAACATATAAAATCATAAGTGAAAATTTTACATATCATAAGAAGATAAAATATCAAAATCATAATAAAAATACTTTAGAAGTAAAAAATTAATTAGCATATATTCATGATTAACTATATTAGAAGAAACAAAATTCTCTATGAATTTTTTCAAAAAACATAAAGATTCTAAAATGATATATCTAAAATAAATAATAAGTATTCAAGTAATTTATATGTTAAATCTAAAAATTGTAAGGACAACCTAGATAGAAATATTTGGCTTTAAATAATATATGATAAATTATCAAATACCTTATTTTTGACCCTATTTGTAAAAATATAAAATTAAACGAACACGCCTTGAAGGACTTGAACCCTCGACATTAGGTTTTGGAAACCTACGTTCTACCGACTGAACTAAAGGCGTATCAATTAATAAGAGTATACACAGTAACATATATTCAAACAAACATCTAGTATTTAGATAGAAAATAAAATACATATAAAATAAAACAAAAACTACATAAATATACTTAAAAAAAGAATATGTTAAATCCATCAGTACAAAATATTTGTTTATCTCAAAAAGCATGTGAACTATATGCTCGTCACTTAAGATTAAATGATATAGGAATAAACGGACAAAAAAGATTAACAAAAGCAAGCTTACTATTCATAGGCGCTGGTGGGCTAGCATCATCTGCAGTTATTTATCTTGCTGCTTCAGGGATAGGGTGCATCGGAATCATTGATAATGATATAATTTCGAGATCCAATTTACATAGACAAATCTTATATAACTCAAGTAATATTAATAGACTGAAAGTTCAAACTGCTAAATTAAAAATTCACGAAATCAATCCTAACTGTCAAGTCATTACTTATATAGATAGGCTTAATACACATAATGCTATAGACTTAATTAAGAAATATGATCTAATAATAGATACATGCGATAATTTTGAAACTAGATATATCATTGATTCAATATGCTATAAATTACACAAAGTACATATTTATGGAGCAATTCAAAATTTTGAAGGACAAATCAGTGTTTTCAATTACAAAGGAGGTCCAAGATACTCCAATTTATACACTTATAATTCAAAACTAGATAATAATAACTGTAGTAATGCTGGTGTACTAGGAATATTACCAGGAATAATTGGTCTTTTACAAGCTACGGAAGCAGTAAAAATCATATTAGGCACTGGAAAAATATTAAGTGGATATGTATTAGTATATAATGCACTTTATATGTCATTTAAGAAATTAAAGATTAATACAAAGACCAATAATATTATTAATAAATCAGAAAAATCCAACCTAAATCTAATTTCATACGAAGAATTAAATGAAATTATTATAAAAGATAATATAATAATGATCGATATAAGACAAAACATAGAATTTAAAGTATCACATATGAAATATGCCATAAATATTCCATTGAATTATATGAAAAATAAAAGTACTATCAAATTTATTATTGATACTTGCATGAAAAAGATACCAATTATCTATTGTAGTTCTGACTCTCGTGCAATAACCGCTTCTCAAATTTTACAAAAAAATAAAATACGACACTATAGATTAGAAAATGGCCTCAATAATTCATTGGCCTATATACAAAAAAATATCAATTCAAATTTATACTTTCAAGAAAACTAACAATAAAAAGATATCATTAATTTAATCTTATTAATCAATATATTATATTAACTTAAATTCAAGTACAAAATATTAGTGTAGTCTAATATTAATTAACTTCTATCAATATTACATATAATGTACTAGTATTAATAGTAACTTAAATAATAAAATATAAAACATAGAAATTATGAAGAAAAGTACTCAAATTATTCTCAACAAGACAATACTAAAACTGGGCAAAGAAGGTGAGATTGTAAAAGTAGCACCTGGATACGCATTCAACTACTTAATTCCAAATACAATCGCTACATTAGTTAGTATAGGTAAGTTAAAACATGCAAAAATGTTAAATGAAATTCAAAATCAAAGGGCAGAAATCATAAGAATCAAAGCAAAACAGCTGCAAGAAAAACTGGAAAACATTGCTAAGATTAGCGTTAAAAAGAAAATAGGAGATAAGCAATGGATTTTCGGACACATAAATGATAAAGAAATTGTTGAAGAAATATTGAAATTTACAGGAATAAAACTAGATAAAAAACAGATACAAATACCTGAAATCAAAACAGCTGGCATCTATCCAATCAGAATCCAAATCCTAGATAATATTAGTGTCAACATGAAATTACAGGTTCTACCAATAAATATTTAAAATAGAAATATTGGCAGTTTATTAGTGTAAATAAATACTGCCAAAGAATCAAGAATATTTAAATTAAATTATGCAATAATCAGGAATCTAAAAATTCAACATTTAACTATATTAAAGTTTTAAAAAAATTTGTACTGTCTATTGTATGAGATTTAGAATAAATTATATAATGACAAATACAAGCAAGCTGATTTAATTACTTATCAATAGATTTAAATAATAGGTCTGATAAAAAAGTCCGTAATAATAATATGATTCAAAATAATTTACTCAAAACATATTAAAAACAATAATAACTAAACTATTCTAAATAAAAATAATGATTAAAATATAAATGATTATAGCATTCATATGATATAAATATAATGGAGCACTAATACTTTGTACTTTTATCTATTTCCACCTCAAAACTACTTAGCAGAGGAAATATTGCTAGGAACTATATTAATAAATCCAAGTATTTTTCCACAAATAACTCCTATAATAAAACCAGAGTCTTTTTTTTTAGAATGTCATCAAATAATTTATAGGAATCTAATAAATATACATAAACAAAATAAGCTTGACACTTTACAACTTCTTTATTCTCTATCTAATACAAATGAATTAATAATAATTGGTGGAATTCAAAAAGTCATTGAATTAATGAAACAAAGCCAAGTGTTCACATCATCAAGGAATATAATTATATATGCTAAAGAATTAGTTGAAATAATTAATCATAATTATATTAAAAGACTGATGATTCAATATGGTTACAACATCATTGGTTTAGCTTATATTAAAAAATTTCCAAGTTACCAACTATATAATCGAGCGACTAATTACCTAAGCATTACAGTCCAACAAATACCAAAAGAAAATATAGATAACTTCAAAACTTTGATTGGAGATTTTTTATTAAACTTCGATGCCAAAAGAAAAAGTAGTTTAGTTATAGAAGAAATAAAAGCTAATAAACATCTTATTCTTTCAGGTTTTGATAACTTAGATAAACTTACAAACGGTTTACCTAATGGGGATCTTATTGTTATAGCAGGTAGACCATCTACCGGAAAAACTTCATTGGCTATAAACATCATATATAATATTATAACTAACTTACATATAGGTATTTGTCTTTTCAGTCTCGAAATGTCTAAAATGCAAATACTACAAAAACTAATCTCTATAGCTTCCACGATCCCAACCCAACAAATCATACTAAATAGTATAAATAATGCAGAATGGCAAACCATTCAGAAAATATGTGAAGAACTTTTATCCTCAGACATATATTTAAATGATACTCCAAATATGTCAGTAGACTACATAGAATACACATCAAAATTACTAAAAAAAGAAACTAGATGTATCGGAATAATTATAATAGATTATCTACAATTGATACAAAGTGAAGGAGTCAATCACGATAATAGATCACAAGAATTAAGTTACATAACTAGAAAGCTAAAACTATTGGCTCAAAACTTAAATGTACCTATAATTATTTTATCCCAACTAAACAGAAGTATAGAAACAAGAATTAATAAACAACCAATTTTATCAGACTTAAGGGAAAGTGGTTGCTTAGATAGAAAAGTCTTACTGAACACCGATTACTTAAATTATTTAAACATTGTAAGTATTTTTTCTTATAACAATAAACATTATAATATAAAAATAGCACAAACAAATAGCGCAGATAGATTACCAGATCAATTTATTAAAGAAAAAAGAAATAATATTGATAATAATATACGAATACTAATTCAGTATATATTTAAAATTAAAGTAAAAACTTATAATTATATAAAAATCACACAAAATCATAAACTATACACAAAACTTAAATGGATAAAACAAAATTTCATAGGAGAAAATGAAAAATTATTAAGATATCGAACTCATATCACAAAGAATAATAATATATTAGAAAACTTGTATACTACTGATATCAATTATGTCAATTATTCTATAGTCTATGATATATTCATAAAAGACTACTCAAATTTTCTATCACAAAATATTATATTACATAATTCTATTGAGCAAGACGCAGATATAGTTATGATGTTATATGAAAATATAAAAAATCAACAAAATGATTCAAAATTCAAAGTACTTGATATTCTTCTTTGTAAAAACCGCAATGGGCCAACTGGATCTTGCCAAATATTATTCTCATTAGATAATACAACTTTTAAAAATCTACAGAGTAGACAACTATTAGATATAGCAATTGAAAATGAACAAATAATATAAGTTGCAATAAAGGTACATTTTTGTTAGGATTCTTAGAGTAGCCGGGATAGCTCAGTTGGTAGAGCAGTGGACTGAAAATCCTCGTGTCACCAGTTCAAATCTGGTTCCTGGCATAATAATCAGGCCAAATTAACACTCCTCAACTATTTATATATCATTGAGGAATCTATAGTTATAAATATCTATTCTACAAACCGCCAACCAAATACTATTTTGCTTGTAGTACTTCTAATTTTTCACCTAATAAAACTACGACATTACCGTCATCAGCAACATCTACGACTGCACTATCACCTGCTTTAATTTTACCAGAAAGAACCTCTTCAGCTAAACTATCTTCTAGTAAACGCATAACAGCTCTTCTTAAAGGACGTGCACCATAGCTAGGATTATAACCTTCATCTACTAATCGATTTTTAAACCTTTCTGTAACCTCTAATTCTATCTCTTGTTGTTTAATACGATCAAAAACCTCTTTCAGCATTATATCAGCTATTTCTCGAACTTCGTCCTTTGTCAACTGTCTAAAAACAATAATTTCATCTAATCTATTTAAAAACTCTGGACGAAAATATTGCTTCAATTCCTCATTAACTAAAGATCGAATGCGATTATATTGAGACTCTATTTGAGATTCACCTAACTCAAAGCCTAAACTACCACCACCTTTTTCTATTACTTTGGAACCTATATTAGAAGTCATAATAAGTAAAGTATTTTTAAAATCGATAGTTCGACCTTTAGCATCGGTTAATCTTCCATCTTCTAAAATCTGAAGTAAAAGATTGAAGATATCTGGGTGCGCCTTTTCAATTTCATCAAATAAAATCACCGTGTATGGACGTTTTCTAACAGCTTCAGTTAAATAACCTCCCTCACTATAACCAACATATCCTGGAGGTGAACCGATTAATTTAGAAACAGTATGTCTCTCCATATACTCAGACATATCTAATCTAACCATAGCTTCTTGTGCACCAAAAAAATAAGATGCTAAAGCTTTAGTTAATTCTGTTTTGCCTACACCTGTAGGACCTGAAAAAATGAAACTAGCTATAGGCCTATTAGGGTTTTTCAAACCAACTCTCGCTCTTCTAATAGCACGAGAAACAGCTACTACCGCTTCATCTTGTCCTATGATGCGACTATGCAAAGTTTCTTCCATATGCATTAATTTTTCTGATTCACTTTTTGTCAGCTTAGTAACAGGTATACCTGTCCAAAAAGCAACAATTTCCGCAATATCTTCTTCAGTAACTATCGGTTCCTCTACTTGCAAATCAGGCTCGCTCTTCTTACTTTGAGCTATAGCTGCAATCTGTGCCTTAATTTCCATTTCACGAGTTCTATACTGTTCTGCTTTTTCATATTTTTGTGCTCGAATTGCTTCGTCTTTTGTTTTTAGCACAGATCTCAATTCTTTATCAAGCTCCCTAGCAGCAGGCGGAAGTTGAGAATTAAGCAAACGTACTCTAGATCCAGCTTCATCAATTAAATCGATAGCTTTATCTGGTAGAAAACGATCAGAAATATACTGATTAGCATACTTAGCCGCTGCGGCTAAAGCACCATCTGACATCTTCAATTGGTGATGCTTCTCATATCTATCTCGTAGACCAAATAAGATTTCGATAGTTTCTTCTACACTTGGTTCGCCAACTAGAACTGGCTGAAAACGTCTCTCTAAAGCAGCATCTTTTTCAATATGCTTACGATATTCTTCAAGAGTGGTTGCACCTATGCACTGTAGCTCACCTCTTGCTAAAGCAGGTTTTAACAAATTAGCAGCATCAATAGCACCTTCAGCAGCACCAGCACCAATTAATGTATGAACCTCGTCAATAACTAAGATTACGTTATCAGCAGATTTGATTTCATCCATAATTCTCTTTAAACGCTCTTCAAATTCACCTCGATACTTAGTACCTGCTACAAGGAGACCAACATCTAAAGTAACAACTAGCTTATCCTCCAAAATAGCTGGAATATCTCTATTTGTAATTCTTTGAGCTAAGCCTTCAGCTATTGCTGTTTTTCCAACACCTGGTTCACCAATTAAAACAGGATTATTTTTTGTTCTTCGTCCTAAAATTTGAATTACTCTTTCAATTTCTTTTTGTCTACCTACAACTGGATCTAAAATACCTTCAATAGCTAATTCAGTTAAATTGGAACCAAATTCTTCTAATGTAGGTGTTTTACTCCTTGTCTGCATATTACCATTATTATTTGTATTGGCTTCTGCATTGTCTCCTAACATTTGTATGACTTCAGTTCTAATCGATGAAACATTCACAGCAAGATTTTCTAATACACGTGCTGCAACTCCTTCACCTTCTCTAACCAAACCCATAAGTAAGTGTTCTGTTCCAATATAATTATGACCTAATTGCCTTGCCTCCTCCAAAGATAGCTCTAATACTCTTTTTGCTCTAGGAGTAAAAGGTATTTCAACTGCAACAAAACCCGAACCACGTCCAATAATCTTTTCAACTTCTATACGAGCATCTTTTAAATTGACATTCATAGACTTAAGAACTTGTGCAGCAATGCCTGTTCCTTCACCTATTAATCCTAACAATATTTGTTCAGTACCAACAAAGTTATGTCCTAAACGTCTAGCCTCTTCTTGGGCTAGCATAATTACTTTAATAGCTTTTTCTGTAAAGCGTTCAAACATACTATAGAACCAGCTGATTTTTTTTATTACCTTTGATACTATTCAATAATAACATATTAAAATCAATAAATTAATAGAAAAAACAAAAATTATAATAAATATAAAAAAATATTAGTATATTTCTACCGAAAAATTTTATTTATTAAAATATAAGCTATATTATATAAATAACTTTTAAATTTATTACAATAGGAATATATATCTTGCTTATTATATTGACCAATTGACCAAAAGATAAAAATAAACAATAATCATATGGTTATATTTTAAAGATATAAAATAATAAACATATTTATTATCAGACAACAAATAAAAGAATAGTCAAAGCAAAACAATAATAGTACAATTGACTACAAATCTAATTATTGCGTAAAATATTTGGAATTTAACTATATAAATAATATTAAAAATAAATGACTTCAATAATTAAGACAAATTCTTCTATTATTACTGAAATAGAGAAGAAATATAGAAAAAATAATATACCAGATATTCATGTAGGAGATAGCGTAAAAATTAGCCTACTAATTCAAGAAGGGAATAAAGAAAGAATACAAATATCTGAAGGTGTAATCATATCCAAGAACAATGCTCAGTTAAATGCAACAATTACTGTTAGAAAAGTCTTGCAGAATGTAGGGGTAGAAAAAGTATATCTAATTAATTCACCAAGAATCAAAAATATATTAATCACAAGAAGATCAAAAGTCAGAAAGGCCAAATTATATTACTTAAGAAAAAGATCAGGAAAGGCAACAAGACTAAAACAAAAATTTAATTGATATTTCATAATTATTTAAAATTAATGTTGAATTTTTTTTCTAATAAACATATTATAATTTTGTATGTTTCTAAAGGATATATAACTCAGTTGGTTAGAGTATCACGTTGACATCGTGAAAGTCACTGGTTCGAGTCCAGTTATATCCAAATCAATAGAAATTATTGCTTTTTTAGCGCTAATCTGATAATCTTAGACTTAAGTTAATGGGTCGGTGCCCGAGTGGTTAATGGGGGCGGACTGTAAATCCGCTGGCTAAGCCTACGTTGGTTCAAATCCAACCCGGCCCAGTTATTATTATTAGTAGCCCTTATAGCTTAGTGGTAGAGCATCTTCTTGGTAAGGAGAAGGTCATGGGTTCAATTCTCATTAAGGGCTTGAAAAATATAAAACAGTTAATCATAAGAATTAAGAGATGGGTTAACATTTTTAGTATGTTTTGGTATACCTATCATTTGTGAATTACTTTTTCCTGGAGCAACCATTGGATAACAATTTTCCTCTTCTTTAACTTTACAGTCTAACAAACATGGGCCTTCATGAAGAAAGAAACTTTCTAAGGTTTTAGCTATTTCATTTCTATACTCCAATTCTAATCCTGAAATGCCAAAAGACTTAGCTAATTCTATGAAATTAGGTGAGCCTTTCTCCATATTGGAGTGAGAGTATCTTTCACCATAAAAAGCTTGCTGCCATTGTCTTACCATACCTTGCCACTTATTATTAATAATAATTATTTTAATAGGCAAATTATATTGAGCAATTGTCGCCAATTCTTGAGAATTCATCTGAAAACTGGCATCACCACTTATACATATAACTGTACTTTTCGGGTGAGCAATTTGCACTCCTATAGCAGCAGGTAAACCATATCCCATAGTACCTAAACCAGCACTAGACATCCAATGACGAGGTAATACATTCAAAAACTGTGCTGCCCACATCTGGTGCTGGCCTACATCAGTCGTAAAATAAGCATCTGGTTTTACAGACGAGACTGTAGAAATAATCTCTTGAGGAGACAAAGTATCAACATTTTTAGGAACTAACAAGGAGTATTGTTGCTTCCATATCGATATTCTTTCACGCCAAGATCTTGTTTGTTCAACAGTATAAGCAAAGGCTTTTTGAGAACCTACATAATCTATAATTTGAGTAAGAACTTGTTTAATATCTCCAACAATTGCAGCTTGGGGAATTCGATTTTTACCTACTTCGGCAGGATCAATATCTATATGAATCACTTGGGCATTACAAGCAAATTCATCTAATTTACCAGTAACACGATCATCAAATCTAGCACCTAAAGCAATTAGTAAATCACATTCACTAACCGCAAAATTAGCATAAGCCGTTCCATGCATACCTAACATACCTAAAGATAAATCATGATTTTCATCAATTATACCTTTCCCCATAAGCGTTGTTGTTATAGGAATTTGAAACAGTGTAGCTAAATTCTTTATAGCTTGATGAGCATTAGAAATAATTGCTCCTCCTCCAACATATAGTAAAGGCTGACTAGACTGATGAATCAATTGAACAATTTTAGCAATATGTTTAGTTTTAGGTATTGCTAAAGGCCTACAACCAAGTAAATTAACATTATTAGGGTTAACAAATTGATACACAAATTTTTCTAATCCAACATCCTTTGGTACATCTATTAAGACAGGACCTGGTCTACCATGAGTTGCAATATAAAAAGCTTCAGCAACTATTTTCGCCATATCTCTAGGATCTCTCACAACATATGAGTGTTTAACTATAGGCAAAGTAATACCAAAAATATCGATTTCTTGAAAAGCATCAGTACCAATGAAAGGACGAGCTACTTGACCTGTTACTAGAACTAAAGGAACAGAATCCATTTGAGCAGTAGCAATACCTGATACCAAATTAGTAGCACCAGGTCCTGAAGTTGCAAAGCAAACTCCGACTTCTCCTGTTGATCTGGCATAACCATCAGCAGCATGTGAAGCTCCTTGTTCATGCCTACATAAGATATGTTGTATTAAAGAGTCTTTTTCCCACTTATATAATTCATCGTAGATAGGTAATATAGCACCTCCAGGGTAACCAAAAATATAACGTACTTGATGTCTTACTAAACTATCCATCAATGCAAATGCACCAGTAACTTCCTGATTAATCAAATTAACAGACATATTAAATCCTTAAAATAAACTATTTATAAAAATGTAGATTTAGCTAAGTTCAACTAGATTTAATAAAAGAATTTTCTAAACTTAAGTATAGTAATTAAATTTAAAGTTTATCTTAAATAAATAAATATTAATATAATAATATTATATATGTTCAATTTTTCCTATATCATCTCATTTTTTTCTTAATTTATTTCTAGCATTAGCCTTATTGTATAGTATAGAATGGTTGATAATAAGCTTAAAATAATAATAGCAAAAAATCTGTTTTTTTTTCTTGCTAATAGCTTAAAAATTGGATAAAGAGTTGTCAAGAAAAACCCTATTAGTACTGATATTAAGAATCTGGGATATTTAATAATGTTTTTCCAAAAAGTGTTCATTTTTTATAATTTTATTTTTTTTTGTAGAATTAAAGTAATTAATAATAAGTTCTTTTGCAAGTTGCTATTTTTACTTTTTCTATTTATATTATACGTATAAAAATGCTAAATAATTTTCAACGAGTACAAGCCTTGAGTGAAGCTTTACCTTTAATACAGTCTTTATCTGGTAGTAAGATTGTTATTAAATATGGTGGTTCTGCTATGAAAGATCGTCAATTGAGATCTAAAGTTATTGAAGATATATTATTTTTATTTTCGATAGGTGTTAGACCTATTTTAGTTCATGGCGGTGGCCCTATGATTAATATTTGGTTATCTAAGTTGAACATAGAGCCTCAATTTCAAGATGGTATACGTATAACAAATCAAGCTACTATGGAAGTTGTTGAGATGGTTTTAGCTGGTCGAGTCAATAAAGACCTAGTAGCATTACTGAACCAAAGAAATGGTAATGCAATTGGATTATGTGGTAAAGATGGTAATTTAATTAAAGCTGAAAAGCTTTTTAAGCAAGAAGACAACTATGTAGGTACTGTAAAAGATGTTGATCCAAAGGTAATAAATTTATTACTAGATAGTGGTTATATACCTGTTATTGCTAGTGTAGCGGTTGATGATAAAGGTAATTCTTATAATGTTAACGCTGATACAGTAGCTGGCGCTTTAGCGTCTTCTTTGGGTGCAGAAAAGCTTATCCTTTTGACTGATACTCAAGGAATAATGTATGATATAAATGACCCTAATACTTTGGTTAGACATATTAATATTCTTCAAGCTCAAAACCTTAAAAGCAATAAAGTTATTTCTGGAGGTATGATTCCTAAAATTGACTCCTGTATTAATGCTTTAGAAAACAATGTAAATTCGGCGCATATTATTAATGGTCAACTAGAACATGCATTGTTGCTTGAAGTTTTGACTTCTGAAGGCATAGGTTCAATGTTAACTTTTAAATAATTAATTATTAAAAGTGGTTTGTTTGTTTTATTATTTAATGTTATGATTGTATTGAGTTTTTAAAGGCTCAGTAGCTCAGCTGGTTAGAGCAGGGGACTCATAAGCCCAAGGTCGCAGGTTCAAGTCCCGCCTGAGCCATTTTAAGTTAATAGGCGGAGAGGTGGCTGAGTGGTCGAAGGCGGCAGATTGCTAATCTGTTGTATGTTAAGTTCATACCGAGGGTTCGAATCCCTTCCTCTCCTTTATTTTCAAATAATAATTTTATTGACCATAATTTGTGAATATAATTTACTAAACGATTCCTTAAATATGAATGGGGTTTGATTTAAATAATATGTTATATAAATATTATCTCTTTGTGAGATAAAATAAATAGTCTGAAAAATGATTATTTAAAAATTTTAAATATGATTTTTTCGTGATATAGTCTTAGTTAAAAAATTTATTCTTTAAAGTAAAATATATTAATAAAATGTACAATTGTTCTTTATGAATGAAAAATATAAAGTTATTGTAGTTTATGATGAAGGAATTCTACTTTTTTTTTAAACTTTAATATATCTTGTTTATGTTCATGATTTAATAATCTTTTATAAATTTAAATTTTCATATTATTATCTGATTTATTGGGTCAAAAATCTTTTATAGATTATTCAGTATAGTTGCATTGTAGGTTTATTAATCAAAACAATAATAAGAGTATTGATTATTCATAGTATTTGTTTTTTTATCTATGAACTTTCTATATCGCATTTATTTTAGATTTATTTAAGACCTTTATTTTGATATTTTAATGTTTGAGTATAAAAACATACAAACAAATATAGTTTCATCAATATTATTTTTTCTAATCTTATTTTATATAGTTTTTTATATTTACTATATTTTTTTGTTTTCTCATATAATATATCTATTTCTTTGATTTTTCCTTCTAGGATTTTTTTAAGTGTCTAGCTTGGTCATTTAATACTTTATTGTTTTGGATTCTTCTCCGCATATATTCAGATAGATTTTCCTCCTCTTCTCTAGTATTTTGATTCTTTGTGGAAAGGTTTTTATATGTTATTATTATATTAGGGAAAGTATCTGGTGCTATTAGGTGCTATATTAGCATTAATTATTTTTTTCTAGATAACAAGCACCATGAAAAATATATTCTTATTAATTAAAGAAAATAAAAAATCCGTATAATTTTTATAAATCAGTTGAAGTTAAAATAAGTATTATTTCTGAACTTTATTTAAGATCCAAAATATATATAATTCTAACTTAATTATTAAATTGAATATTTAATGATAGCTAACTTCTGTATTTTCTATTGAAAAAATATTTATCAAAGCTTTAGAGAAAGCCTTTAAGTATTTTTCTATTATAGTTTCCTATTTCTTTATATAATTATATTCTTCTCGGATTTTTATGGCTTTAGTTTGAGGATTAATCTGAAAACGCAAAAAGACTTTCAGTTCTTATTTTCTAGATTCAATTGATAAATGATACTTACAATAGACCATTGAATATTTTTAAAGCTATTAAGCATCTCTATTTTTTACATATTTCATCTTCTTTAATAGCTTTTTTAACTGTTACTTCAATATAGCTTGTTCTCTTTAGATTAATATGAATTCTGTATTTTAATAAAAATTCTAGAAATAATTTAGATTTGGTACTTTTAATATATTTTAAAATTAACAAGCAAAAATGCTAACCATTTTCAGATTTGAATTTATGGTTAGCTAAACCTTTTGATCGATTATTCATGAAAAAGTTTGGCATTTTTAGATAATTCGACTATTATCTGAATATTTATAAATTCTTCATTTAAATTAGCATCATTTACATTCTCTAGAATAGAAAGCATTTGTTTTTCTATAATTTTCTTATTAATTTTAGGTTTAATACTAAAAGAAATTGTTTTTAGCCACATAATTTGTTGATTATCTTTTCGATATATATGAACTTCGGTAGAAGCCAAATTTATTGATGTTAATAATTAGATAGTGAATAGAATATCCATCATTAGTTTCTAGGGATTTATCTATATGGCTTGTATTTGTTTTGAAGTTTAGTTTACTTTTATCTATAATATGCAATCTTGTTTAGCTTGGACTGGCTTCAATACATCTATCTATAAAACAGTTTATAATTTTTCATATCTATCTTAATAATTTTTCTTTTTGTATGTAATTATCTAGGTTTATTCCCAAAAAATTTGTATTAATCGTGATGAAGCTAATACTTGAGAAATCGTATTGCATAACTATTTTTAATGAATTAAAGCTAGTAAGCCATTGTTTTGAGTTTTTGATATTTGTTTTAGTTGCTTTATTTTTATAAAAAAGATAATGAATTTTACTTAATTTATTTTGATTGGTCCTTTGCTTATATTTTCATAATCAGAATTATCTTTGTATTGAAAAATCTATCTGTAAATTTAGAAAAAAATTTTTTAGGTTTTTTTGTTTGTTAAAAATTCATAATAAATTCTAAAGATATAAAATTTTTAAGATTTGTCTAAAGATGCCTTCTGAAATTAAGATTGATCTAACAATTAATGCTACAAAAATTTACGTTTTTTGCTTATGTATTATTTATGTTTTTCTTTATTTCTTTAAGATCATTCTACTCTCAGAGATATTGAATATAAATTTTTTTGTTTTCTTGTATGATTATGTATAGCTTATTTTATTTACGCTTAATTTCTTGAGTTTGAGGTAATCAGTTCTATTTAAAATAAAGAAATAAAGTGAAAGATTATTAAATCTTTTGGAAGGTGTTTGAAAAGGTTTTTATTTATTGAATTTATCTGTTATTTTTTTATTTTTATGTTTATATTCATTAAATACTTTTATTGATTTAATTAAAGAGTTATTTTGGTTTAGTATCTTTTTGCAGATTACTTTAATTTGTTCATTATTACTTAATGTTATAGACATCTTGCGAGTAACACTAGGATAAATTGAATATACTTTAATTTTATAATTAACGTGATTTATATATTGAATTGTGCTTATTGAATATACAGAAGGATTAGTCTTATTTGTAGCCTACCTATAAATATAATTTGTATCTGGTAGTAGAGCAATTGATATCTAGCTATGAGAAAAATTACTTGAAAAACATGGATCAATTAAATTTACTGAATTTAGTAAGCCAAGCAAGAAAAGAGAATATTTTACTATTCTTCGAATTATAGGTCAGGATATAAGAAAAGCTATTGGTAATAAAAATTCATAAGATTTAGGAAAATATATTATTATCCAAATGTTGGATTTTATATGTTCCTATACGAGCATAAAAGTTTTCATAAGATAGATCCAAAATGGATATATAATATTCAGAAAAACAATTAAATATAAGTTAAAAGTCAAGGTCAAAAAATATAGTTTGATTATTATGAAAAACTGATGTAGCTGTCTTGTGTTCTGTCTTTTTCTTTGAAGATTAGTCTTATTATTGGTAGGCAAGATAAACAATTTATTTGAATAGATACAAAAATAGTAAACCTTTTTTAGATGAATAAGATAAATCAAATGTATTATTACCTGTTAAATACTTTTGATACCTTTGCTGCTTGTAACTTTCATAAACTTCAATATGAGTTTTACTTCACTTAACTAGAGAAGCCAAAATTTCATTGCCTACATTATCAGAGTTACGACACTGGAATAATTTAATTAATGATGATAACTTTGTTTCAAATACATAAAAATCATCTTTAAGAAAATTAATAAAAAGCATGTCATAATAGGTAAAAGTATCGTAATGTTTTTTATATTCTTTCAGAACATATAAAAAAACACATAGGTCAAAACTATTTAGAAAATCTCTTAATATCTCAACTTTCAAAGTATTTTCTAAATTATTAGAATTTTCATAAATTGCAGAATGGTTGACTCTAGTTAGGCTAGTCCTCTCTAATAAAGAAAGGAGAAAATAAATTATACACTTTATTTGCTTTTGTTAGTAGATTTAATGCTAGGTTTACTTTCTTCTTTAATAACATTCTGAACCTCTGTATTGGAACCTATAGAACCTACAATGCAATCTCTTAGGCAAAGATTAATTACCTTGTTGATTGTAAGTTTTAGATATTTTGCATCATTGTCAAATTTTTTTTGATATCTATGATTATATAAAAAATGTTCTAAAATAAACACAATATTTTATAATGGTTCTTTAGAATCTATAAATTTATAAATTAAAATACAAAAATTCCAATCATCAATAATGGTATCAGAATCGTTATTCTTGGTTTTATTTATATTGTTGTAATTATATCTAACGCAACTACCATAAAAGTTGGAGTTAAAGATATATTGTTTGATTTCATCAACTGTTTCATTTAAATATCTTGCATTAGATGGTTTATCAGAATTGTAAATAAATGGCATTTTCTGTTTGTTTTCATCTATTATAATAGAAGGTCGTATTTTAATTTTAAAAATTAGAAAAAATATTTCTTTATACTAATACTTCAGATATTTTCCCTATCTGAAGTATTAGTATTCTTTTAACTAGTAAAATAAAACAAAGTATTTATTTTATGTGAATCATCCTCATTCTATGTAACTTTATAAATAATGATGAAAATAAATAAAAGATCGAATGGTTTTTAAATGAGAACCATTCAGTTAATCTTTTTCTTACTTCTTTTTTTGCATATTTTCTATACACTTACAATATATAGACGTATATCTTCTATTACAGGTATAATCCTTAAAAAGCGTACCAAAAATGGGGCCTAATATAAGTGTTTTTTTGTACGCTTTAATTAATTATCTTGATGATTTAGAGTTAAAATTAGTATATTTAAATTGTCTTATATTAAGAATCTCTAATATGAATATTTAATCACTCGTTTTCATTTCATATTCTATTTTTTTATCATACGACTTAAAGAGCTCGTACTAAAATTTATTCTTATTTTTGTTTTTCTTGATTCATTCGAAATGCCCATTTTTATTAAACTTATACTAAGGCTATTCAATGATTCTGTCGTTTTACTGATCTATTTCAACTTTATGTACTTCATAAGTTCATTGTTTAGCAAAGCTTTTGTTGACTATTTCTCCTCCTGTTGATGATTGTTAGTTATTCTATGTGATAGAAAGTTGATAGTATTTAATGATTGTTCTGTAGAAGCTTTTTTGAGTTTTTCTTGAAGGATTTTGGTATGTTTGGTATCTAAATATACCCATAAGGAACTAATATGATTGTATCCTTGTTCTTTTTTTCTTTGGATAAATCTCTGTTTTCTAGCTCGATTTTGAGCTTTTATTTTTTGATATTTGTTCTCTATATCATTTTAGAGGTTCATTAAATTAAGTGGTAAGTATAAGAAATATAATGTATTTTGTTTTGTTTAACGAGCTTTCATTGAGCGTACCATCTGATTATTCTTATCCGAATTGACAAGAAAGTCCAGTTTCTAATATAAATAAAATTTAGATCGTCTAACTTTAATAGAATTCATAACAGTTGCAGAATCTTTAGAGGATAAATAAAAATCAAAGTCTTGAAATAAGCTTTGGTTATCATAAAAAAAATGACATAATTTTTTTAATAATTGCCTTCTTTCACTATTATGTACACTATTATTCGAAGGACTTTTAAGAAGTTTACTTATTAAATCATCTATATTCAATTCAGTAAAGAAATGCGATACCTTAACGTCTAGACAAAAGTGAAAATATAGATGACTTAAATGATTGTTAGGCAATAAACTGAAAGTTTGCTAGTTAATTAAAGCATGATATTAATTAGATTAAAAAATTCTGAATAAAGGCATGCTAAGATAGATTTTTATACGAATCCAACGTTTGGTTCTAATTATTTTGAAAGACAATAAATTACTACTAAACGAATAATATACGTCTTTTATATCAACTTCAATTTTAATTATCTTTGAAGATTTCAATTAAGTACAATATTTATAAGTTTGAATATATGTTTGACTTGATTTATCTAATGATTTTAAAATCCTTTTATTGATATTACTAGAATTATTAAGTTGAAAGTATAGAAGTAATGCAGATATTTTTAAGTTAAGTACGAAAAAAATATCAATATCATGTAAAGAGTCAATAATAGAAATATCGTTAGAAGAAATTTTATCAAACCCCTTTGTAACTGTTTTGAAAGTTTTTTATTCTTACTTATATTGATAATTAGATTTTTAAATAAAAAAATTGTAATATCTGTAATATTAGTCTCGTAATCAAGATTTTGTTGAAAAAATAAGTAATTTATAATTAATAAATTGTGACTATTTATTATAAGTGAGCAGAAAAATCAATTGTTGTTTAGATGTTACTAATCTAGATGATAATAAAATTCAATTATTGCTATAATTTTTTACTGTATTTAATTTTGAATAAATGTTTTTTTCTCTTAATTCATATTCAAATAATTGTTTATTTGACAAAAGAGAAGATAATATGAGATATTAACATCTGAATGGGACTGTAGTTCAATTGGTTAGAGCACCGCCCTGTCACGGCGGAAGTTGCGGGTTCGAGTCCCGTCAGTCCCGTTAATCAAGAGTTTTATTAACTATCTTACGTATACTTCTTTATCAGGTATAGGTGTATATTCATTAATAATTTGTCTAAATTCTTCTCCATCAATTGTTTCTTTTTCAATTAGTAAATCAACTAATCTATCTATTACAACTCTATTATCACGTATAATCTGAGTTGTTTTTTCATGACATTCTTGAACTATTAATTGAATTTGTTGATCTATCTTGATTGCAATTTCGTCTGAATATTCAGATGAAGGACCCATTCCTCTCCCTAGGAATGGATTTGTTTCCTCACTTTCTAAAGATAAAGGTCCTATTTTAGACATTCCAAACCTGGTGACCATCTGACGAGCCATTGATGTTACTTGTTGTAAATCATTACTTGCACCTGTGGTTACTTCTGCATCTCCAAAGACCACTTCTTCAGCAGCTCTTCCTCCTAATGCTCCCATAATTCTAGAATTAATTTGGGATCTTGAGATTAAACTTTGATCTTCTGAAGGAGTAAACCACGTTAGTCCTCTTGCTTGCCCTCTTGGTATTAAAGTGACTTTTTGAACAGGATCATGATCTTTAAGTAGTGTTCCCACAATTGCATGGCCTATTTCATGATAAGCTATTAACCGCTTGCTTTTGCTATCAATCAGTGGTGTACCTTCCATTCCGGCAACAATACGATCTATTGAGGCATCTATTTCATTTAAGGTAATTGCTGTTTTTTTGCGTCTAGCTGTTAAAATAGCAGCTTCATTTAGTAAATTAGCTAAATCCGCTCCAGAAAAGCCAGGTGTTCTTCTAGCAATCATTGATATAGAAACATTCGGGTCCATTTTTTTATTTCGAGCATGTACATTTAAAATAGCTAACCTGCCTTTAAAGTCTGGTACTTCTACTGCCACTTGTCTGTCGAAACGACCCGGCCGTAACAAAGCAGAATCTAATATGTCGGCTCTATTAGTCGCTGCAATCACAATAATTCCTGTGTTTCCCTCAAAACCATCCATCTCAGTTAGAAGTTGATTAAGTGTTTGTTCTCGTTCGTCATTACCACCTCCAACACCTGCACCCCTTTGTCTTCCTACAGCATCAATTTCATCAATGAAAACAATGCATGGTGCATTTTCTTTTGCTTTTTTGAATAAATCTCTGACTCTTGATGCTCCTACTCCGACAAACATTTCTACGAATTCAGATCCTGAAATACTAAAGAATGGAACATTAGCTTCTCCAGCAATAGCTTTGGCTAGTAATGTTTTTCCTGTACCTGGAGGTCCTACTAATAGAACTCCTTTAGGTATTTTAGCACCGACTGCTGTAAAGCATTCCGGTTGTTTTAAAAATGTTACTACTTCTTCAAATTCTTCTTTAGCTTCATCTATACCAGCTACATCGTTGAATACTACACCTGTTTTAGCCTCCATTTGAAATAATGCCTTAGATTTTCCGAATGATATAGCTTGTCCAGGTCCAGCAGCTGAGTTGCTAGATCTTCTGAAGAGAAAAGCTAGACCACCTATTAGTAATAATGGAAAAAGTAAATTTCCTATTAAGTTCCATACTGCACTCGTATTTTTAGTTGGGTGTGCGTCTAAATCTACATTAGCTTTCTTTAATTTTGTAATAAGTTCGGGAGCACTGGCAGGTAATTCAACCCTTATTTTTTGCACTCTGTTTCCTAATTCTGGACCTACTGCTTCTACTATTGCAGTATGGCCATTGTCATACATATCTACTCTTTTAACCCATCCCATATCTAAATATTCAAGAAAACGACCATAGGTCATTCTTGAACTGGAGATATTGTTATTTAACTCGTTGGTAGTAGGAGCAAGAAAACCTTGCCATAAAAAAAATCCAATAACAATTATTGGTAGAGACCATAGTAAAAAAGTCTTCCAAGATAATTTCATGATTATTAAGCCTCAGTTTTTGATTCTTTATTTCTAATATATTTATACACAGTAAAAATTTATTTGAATTGTCAATACTTTTATTACTTATATGAATGTAACATTTTTAATATTTTATCGGCAACTATCATTTATTAAAAATATCTTACTGAGTTTACATAAGTTAATTTTTGTTTTATTGATTTTCAATATATTAACTATAATTATATTTTATAAATTTATTTCCAATGATTAATAAAGGTTCTAAAGTAAAAGTTTTGAGAAAAGAATCATACTGGTACCAAGATGTAGGTACAGTTGTTAAAGTGGAGAAAGATATAAAGTATCCAGTCTTTGTGAGATTTGTTAAAGAGACTTATAGTGGTGTTAATAGCAATAGTTTTGCTGAGAATGAATTGATTCTAGTTCAGTAATAGCCATATTGGATATTAAAAAGCATTATATCGATATTATTAATATCGATATAATGCTTTTGATCTATATTTTAATTTTAGTTCCCTAGTGCTGCCCAATCCACATCTACACTTTCTAAAATCAATGAAGAATTATATATTTGTAAAATAATTAGTAAGAATAAGAAGAATAATAGCATAAACACGGCCATAATAGGGGTTGTACCCCAACCAGGAGCAACTTTGCCATATTCGGAATTTAAAGGTCTTAAAATTTCGCCTAATCTAGTTCTTAGTGCCATAGTTTTTTTATCGATTTTTCCGGTTTGTAATAATTATAATATTATTATAAAAACAAGTTGAATTTATTTGTATTTAATTTATGGAAACTGCAACAGTTCTTAGTATTTTTATCTCAAGTTTATTATTGGGTATAACTTTTTATTCTGTTTATACTGCTTTTGGTCCTATCTCGAAAGAGTTAAGGGATCCATTCGAGGAGCATGAAGAGTAAATAGTCGTATTATTAAATTATTTTTGCTTAGTAAGCCACTCTTCATCATTGAGAGTGGCTTAATCTCGTTCCTATGCAATAGTCTTAAATTTATTTAGCAATTCTTGGAGGATCTCTAAAAAAGATTGCAAAAAAGATTACCATTAGTGTTCCTACTAATAAAAACACATAAACTAGTGCTTCCATTGTTATCTCCTTGTGAATAGAATTAAATTCTATATTTTTTTATTCTGAATTATATTATACGGCACCTTGCTTTTTACTACTTCTGTCTCCTAGTTTTTGGAATGCACCAAACTCTACTTGTTCTGTAACTTCAGCTCCTATACCTGCAAAAACATCTCTAAATATAGTTCTAGATCCATGCCAAAGATGACCAAAAAAGAATATAAGAGCAAAGTTTGCATGCCCAAATGTAAACCATCCTCTAGGACTACTTCTGAATACGCCGTCAGATTCTAAGGTGGTTCTATCAAATTCAAATACTTCTCCTAGTTGAGCTTTCCGAGCATATTTTTTTACGCTAGGTGCATCTGTAAATGATTTGCCATTTAGTTTACCTCCATAGAAATTAACCTTTACACCTACTTGTTCAATACTATATTTTGATTCGGCTCTCCTAAATGGTATATCTGCTCTAATTATTCCATCTTTGTCTACCAAAATTACAGGAAATGTCTCGAAGAAAGCAGGCATTCTTCTTACAGTTAATTCTCGATCTTCTTTATCTTGAAATATTGGATGTCCTAACCATGCTTCCGCAATCCCATCTCCTTTATCCATAGGGCCTGCTCTAAATAGTCCACCTTTAGCTGGATTATTACCTATATAATCGTAAAACGCTAATTTATCTGGAATTTTTGACCATGCTTCTTCAGGACTAGCACCCTCATTTAGTGAATTTTCTACACGTCTTTCTATTTCTTGTTGAAAATAGCCACTGTCCCATTGATATCTTGTTGGTCCAAACAGCTCTAAAGGTGTAGTTGCTGATCCATACCACATGGTTCCGCATGTTACAAATGCACTGAAAAATACAGCAGAGATACTACTTGATAAAACTGTTTCTATATTTCCCATTCTTAATGCACGATATAATCTTTGTGGTGGTCTAACAGTTAGATGGAATAGTCCTGCTAAGATGCCAACAGTACCGGCTGCTATATGATGAGATGCTATACCACTTGGATTAAATGGGTTAAAGCCATCTGGTCCCCATGCAGGGGCAACAGGCTGTACTTTACCTGTTACACCATATGCATCAGAGACCCATATACCAGGACCGAATAATCCAGTTGCATGAAATGCGCCAAATCCGAAACACAATAAGCTAGATAGTAATAAGTGTATTCCAAAAATTTTGGGTAAATCTAGTGCTGGTTCACCTGTTCTAGGATCTCTAAATAATTCTAAGTCCCAGTATACCCAATGCCATATTGATGCTAAGAATAGCATACCAGATAATACAATATGTGTTATAGCAACACCTTCGAAGCTCCATAAGCCAGGATTTGATACGCTTTCTCCAGTTATACTCCATCCACCCCATGAGTCTGTTACTCCTAAGCGTGCCATGAAAGGCATTACAAACATGCCTTGTCTCCACATTGGATTTAATACTGGGTCAGATGGATCAAACACTGATAATTCATATAATGCCATTGATCCTGCCCATCCAGCTACTAAGGCTGTATGCATTAAATGAACAGATATTAAGCGTCCTGGATCATTTAGAACGACTGTATGTACGCGATACCAAGGTAGTCCCATTGAACTAGGTGCCTCCTGTAAAAAGGTATTAATACTTTGCCTTTCTTACTCTTAAGTTTTTGTAAAACTACATATTAGAATATTATAACATTCTTCATACTATTAAAGTGTAATTTATTCAAATTTATATGAAATAAAATTTTTAATGATGATAAAGCTTATTATATTGGTTGAAAGTAGTAGATATATACATTGATTAATATTTAAATTAAGCCATGTGGTTTGTATAATGCCGCTACTATTATTGATACAAATATGCCTTATGCTTTCTATTGCGTATGTAAGTGGATTTATACTTGCAATAATTTGTAGCCAGTATGGCATGAATGATAGGGGTGCAAGTGCTGTACTTGAAAATAAAGTGGGTAAATTGATTATTAGTACAAATGCTAGAAATTCTATATGTCCTGGTAAAATAAATGCAAGATAAAGGCTAATGCTTCCTATACTGAGAGTTATTGAAAGTGTGATTGTGAGTATTATATATATATTATAAAGATTAGTAATACTATGAAACAACATAATCGTAAATGATATAATTATTAAAGTTTGAATTATTGTGGTCGTAGCAATAAAAAGCATAGATGATATTAGTAAAGAATCACGTGATACAAGAGGTGCTGTTAACAGCCTATTTAAGAATCCAAATTCTCTATCAAACATCATTGGCAGCCCAGCATTTATAGATCCTGTAAATGCAGTAAATACAATAATTCCCGGGCTTAAAAATTTACCGTATTTTATATTTGATGTTATGAGCTCCACTGGGGCATTTTGAAATAAAGCTCCGAATAATATAAGCCATAAAAGTGGTTGAACTATTCCTGAAATTAAAGTTGATGGTCTTCTTTTTAATTGTATATATAACCTTTTAGTTAATGCATAAGTTTCATATAGTAAATTTTTTTCACGATTTTTTACTGTAATTATATTTTTAGGCTTTAGTTGTGTAGAGTATTCCAATGGAGATTTTTTTAAGGTGTTTATCATTATATTATTTATATAAATTTATCTAAAAACTCTTTAACTGTAATTTATATTATTTTTAGGTAGATTATATCTTAATTATCTTATATTGTTAATATTGCAAGATTATATGATTTAATATTAGTTGAGCAGGATTATTAATTATATTTTATTGTTTTGCTTAATTTATTTTTCTCATAAGGAGATGCTAAAATGGCTGATACTTTTAAAGTAACTTTGATAATGGAAAATGATGAAACTGTAGTGATTTCTTGTCCGAGTGATGAGTATATTTTAGATCTTGCAGAAGATGCTGGTATCGATTTACCATATTCTTGTCGAGCAGGTGCTTGTTCTAGTTGTGCAGGAAAAGTGTTAGAAGGTTCGGTAGATCAGCAAGATCAAACTTATCTAGATCCAGATCAAATGGATCAAGGCTGGGTTTTAACATGTATTGCTTCTCCAAAGTCTGATTGTACTATTAAGACTCATCAAGAAGAGGCTTTGTATTGATAGCTTTAAAGCTTTTTCAATAAATGAAGAGAATATATAATAAAACCATCATTTAACTTCAATTGAATGAAGTATATTATATATTCTCTTATTGTGTTATTTATAGCTTAACTTCAACATCTACCCCAGCAGGTATATTTAGTTTCATTAATGAATCTATTGTTTGCGAAGAGGGAGCATATATGTATATAATTTTTGTATGTGACCTAATTTCGAAGTGTTCTCTTGAATCTTTATCGACATGGGGTGAGCGTAGAACGCAATAAATTTTACGCTTTGTTGGTAATGGTATAGGTCCTACTACTTTAGTTTCATTTCTATTTGCTGTGTCCAGAATTGTTTTACAAGAACTTGTTAGTAGTTGGCTATCATATGCTTTTAATTTAATTCTTATTCTATTTTGTTTAGGAAGTGTCATATATTGATATTTCTCTCTTATTCAAGAATTTTAGAAACTACACCTGCTCCAACTGTTTTACCACCTTCGCGTATTGCGAATCTCATACCTTGTTCGATTGCAATTGGATTTATTAATTCAGCACTCATTTTAATTCTGTCTCCAGGCATTACCATTTCTGCTGCAGACCCATCGTCTGCTGTAAATTGTGTAATTGTTCCAGTTACATCTGTGGTTCTTACATAAAATTGAGGTCGGTAACCAGAGAAAAAGGGTGTATGTCTTCCTCCCTCTTCTTTTTTTAAAATATATACTTCTGCTTCAAATTGAGTATGAGGCGTAATGGTTCCAGGTTGCGCTAACACCATGCCTCTTTCAATATCTTTTTTCTGTACTCCTCTTAGAAGAATACCAATATTATCTCCTGCCATACCTTCATCTAAAGTTTTTTGAAACATTTCCAGTCCTGTAATAGTTGTGACTGTTGTATCTTTTAAGCCTACAATCTCTATTGTATCTCCTACTTTTATAATCCCTCTTTCAATTCTTCCAGTTGCTACAGTACCTCTTCCAGTAATTGAAAATACATCCTCTACGGCCATTAAAAATGTTTTTTCCACATCTCTAATAGGAGTTGGGATATATTTATCTACAGCATCCATTAATGAATGAATTTTATCTACCCATACATTGTCTCCTCTTTTAATCGAAGTATTATTGCTTACTTCTTCTAAAGCTATCAAAGCTGAGCCACATACAAAAGGAATGTCATCTCCAGGAAAATCATATTGTTTTAATAATTCTTGAACTTCTAATTCTACTAGCTCTAACAATTCTTTGTCATCTACCTGATCTTCTTTATTCAAAAATACGACAATGTTTGGAACACCTACTTGTTTTGCCAGTAGAATATGTTCTCTTGTTTGTGGCATTGGACCATCAGCTGCAGAGACTACTAGAATTGCTCCATCCATTTGAGCTGCTCCTGTAATCATGTTTTTTACATAGTCAGCATGTCCAGGACAATCTACATGTGCATAATGTCGATTTTCTGTTTCATATTCAACATGAGCAGTATTAATTGTGATTCCACGTGCTTTTTCCTCTGGCGCAGCATCAATTTCATCAAATTTTTTTGCTTTAGTATTACTAGATGCAGCTAATGTTGCTGATATAGCAGCTGTTAGTGTGGTTTTTCCATGGTCTACATGACCTATTGTACCTATATTTACATGTGGTTTTTTACGTTCAAATTTTGAGCGTGCCATATATTTTATTTCCTATATTTTTAAAATGAATTATATTATCTGATTTATTATTTTACTTAGTAGCGATAATGAGCAAATGCTTTGTTCGCTTCTGCCATGCGATGTGTTTCTTCTCTTCTTCTTATGGAATTTCCATTTTCGTTTGATGCATCTATAATTTCATTTGCTAATTTAAATGCCATACTTCTACCAGATCTTTCAGTAGCAAATTTTGTTATCCATCGTAAAGCTAGGTTTGTTCCACGATATGCTCTTACTTCTATTGGTACTTGATATGTTGATCCACCTACTCTTTTTGCTTTTACTTCTACTAAGGGTGTAGTATTTCTAATAGCTTTTTCTAATATTTCTAAGGGATCCGTAGATGTTTTATCTTTTACAATGTCTAAGGCTTCATATATAATTTTTTGTGATAGTCCTTTTTTTCCATTTTTCAAGATGCGTACTGTTAGCATACTAATTAGCTTACTATTGTATATTGGATCAGGATAAATTATTCTTTTTTTGGCTGTATTACGACGAGACATATTTACTTTATATTTTGTAAAACTGAAATTTAAGTATTAAGTTTTTGGTTTTTTAGTGCCATATTTCGAACGACTATTTTGTCTATCTTTAACACCAGCAGAGTCTAATGTACCTCTTATCACATGGTATCTTACTCCAGGTAAATCTTTTACACGGCCTCCTCGAATCAAAACTACAGAGTGTTCTTGAATATTATGTCCAATTCCAGGTATATATGCAGTGACTTCAAAACCTGATGTCAACCTTACTCTTGCTACTTTTCTCAAAGCAGAATTTGGTTTTTTAGGTGTTGTTGTGTATACTCGTGTGCATACACCTCTACGCTGTGGACAAGCCTTTAAAGCAGGAGATTTGGTTTTTTTATATGATTTATATCTGACTGATCTGACTAATTGTTGAATAGTTGGCATTAGTAGTTTATTATATTCATATTTAATTGAATATCCTCTATATTATAAATATTGTCTTATATAGTGTCAAACTTTCTGTTTTCTCTAAATTTGATTAGATAAATAACTTATTTCATGTTATTTGTTTGTATTTTCTAAATTATATTTTCTCATGAATCTCTCAACCCTACCTTCTGTATCTATAATTCTTTGTGAACCTGTAAAAAAAGGGTGATTTCCTGACCAAATATCGACATGTAATTCAGGTTTAGTAGAACCAACACTCATAATATGTTTTCCATCGCAATATACTTTAGCTTTAGCATACCATTTAGGATGTATATTTTTCTTTGTCATATATTATTGAATATAATTTTTGATTTAATTTGTATAATTTTAGCGTTTTGAATATTGTGGTGCTTTTCTAGCTTTACGTAGTCCATATTTTTTTCTTTCTTTTACTCTAGCATCTCTAGTCAAGAATCCTTCAGATTTTAAAGCTGTGCGATTTTCTGGATTCATAGTACATAATGCTCTTGCTAAACCTAATCGTATAGCATCTGCTTGTCCTGTTAAGCCACCACCTTCCGCTTTTACATGAATATCATATTCATTACTTAAACCTAATATATGTAATGGCGAACATGAAATCCTTAGGTAGTTGGGACTAAATTGTAGGTATGATTCTCCAGGTAGTCCATTTATAATTAATTTACCTGATCCTGGAATTAATCGTACTTTTGCAATTGACGTTTTACGTCTACCTGTCCCTGAATAAGTGACTCGAGAATGATTTGATAAAATGTTCATTTGTCTATAACTTTAAAATTAAACTAAATAAATTTGTTGAGGTTGTTGTGCTGTATGTGGATGTGTATTGCCCGAGTATACTTTTAACTTTGTAAACAGTTTACGGCCTAAAGAGCCTTTAGGTAACATACCTTTTACAGATTTTTCAATAATTCTTATAGGTATTCTTTTTTGAAGTTCTGAAAAGGTTTCACTTTTTAGTCCACCTGGGCGTCCGGAATGTCTTTTATAAGTCTTCTGCAACTTTTTTTGTCCTGTGACTTGAATAAGTTCTGCATTTTTGATAATAATATATGCATTATTTTCTAAATAAGGCGTATAAGTTATTTCATTTTTTCCTCTTAATATTATGGCAATATTTGTGCTTAAGCGTCCTAAAGTTTGATTCTCTGCATCTATTAAGTACCATCTATCTGTGTTTTTAGATTTTTGAGTAGGTATATATGTTTTATTCATCTCAATAGTATTAAAATATTTATATTGTTGTATTTTTAATCTATGTTTTCTTTTGCTAGACTAATGCCTAATTTATTTTTCAATGCTTCGATTACCTCTTCCGCTGATTTTTGACCAAAATTTTTGATTTCTAGTAATTCTTCTTGTGAATAATCTAGAAGATCAGAGATAGAGTGTATCTGTGCTCTCTTTAGACAATTATATGCACGAACAGATAATTGTAATTCTTCTATTAATACTTGGTTGATTGGTTGTTCGTTATGTTGATTATTATTTTCCGCTGGTTTGAAATCTATATTTGTCAGAGGATGGAATAAATTTGTTAATACGTTTGCACCTTGACTTATAGCTTCTTGAGGTGATAAGCTTCCGTTGGTCCACACTTCTATTGATAATTTTTCTTGAATTAATGTAGAACTAACTCTTTTTTCTTCTATAATATAGTTGATTTTTGTTGCGGGCATAAATACAGCATCTATTTGTAAAAAATCTAATGATTTGTTATCAATATTTTTGTCTACTAATCGATAGCCATGTCCTTGTTCAATCCGAAATTCCATCTCGAAAATTGTATTGTTGCATATAGTTGCAATATACTGTTTTGGATCAATGATTTTAATATCTGGAGGTAAATCTAATAGACCGGCTGTTATTATAGCTGGTCCTTGTACACGAATTCTTCCAATTTGAGGTTCTTGACTATAGCTTTTAAGAACAACTTCTTTTAAATTTAAAAGTATTTCTAATACATCTTCTCTAACTCCAGTGATAGTAGAAAATTCATGATTTATGCCAGCAATTCTTACAGCTACTATTGCAGCACCTTGCAAATCTGATAGAATGGTTCTTCTTAAAGAATTACCTACAGTGATTCCTTGTCCTTGTTTTAAAGGTTCTAATATGAAGTGGCCGTATTGTTGGCGTGCTCCTTCTGTTTTTGACTCTATACATTCTATTTGAAAATGAGTCATTCAAGAAAGTTCCTTTTTATATTTTAAAGTATATCAAACAGACTATTAAAAGTTTTATTTAATATTAAACTCTTCGTTTTTTTGGCGGTCTGCACCCGTTGTGCGGTACTGGTGTAATATCTTTAATTAAAGTAACTGTTATGCCTGCAGCTTGTAAAGCTCTTATTGCAGTTTCGCGGCCTGCTCCAGGTCCATTGACCATCACTTCTGTCTGTTTCATGCCTTGATCTAAAGCGTGTTTTGCTGCTTTTTCTGCTGTTGTTTGTGCAGCAAAAGGTGTTCCTTTTTTTGCTCCTTTGAATCCACTGGATCCTGAAGATGACCAAGATATAGTTTCTCCTTTTAAATCTGTAATAGTAATAATCGTATTATTAAAAGTAGATTTAATATGTGTAATACCGTTGATAATATTTTTTCTTTGTTTACTACTATTCTTTTTGATTTGTCTAGCCATTTTTTATAAATAATTGATATATCAATACTTGATGTTTATTTCCGAGGAGCTTTCTTTTTACCTGCCATTGTTTTTTTGCTACCTCTTTTTGTTCTAGCGTTCGTTCTAGTTCTTTGTCCTCTTAATGGTAATCCTAATCTATGTCTTCTACCCCTATATGTAGTTATTTCCATTAGTCTTTTAATGTTTAATGATTCAAGTCGTTTTAAGTCTCCTTCTAATTGATATTCATTGTTAAGAATCTGTCTGATTGCTACAATTTGCTCATCTTTTAGGTTACCAATAATTACATTAGGATCAATATTAATTTTTTTTAGAATTTCTTTAGATCTTGATAATCCTATGCCATAAATATAAGTTAAGCCTATTTCTATTCTTTTATTTCGAGGTAAGTCAACTCCTGCTATCCTAGCCATGTCTATGATTCCTCCTAAATATATTTCGTATATTAAATTTATCCTTGTCTTTGTTTGTGCTTAGTATTATTGCATATAACCATCACACGTCTATATCTACGTATAATCCTGCACTTTTCACACATTTTTTTTGCTGATGGTCTTACTTTCATGATATTTATTATTTTTAAGATTTTATGTCTTGAATTATTCCATTATGTTATCATATTGTTGAGATATTATATATGTTTGAATTTGTTTTGCAGTATCAATTGCAACACCTACTAAAATTAGTAAAGACGTTGCACCAAGTCCTTTGAAAGTGTTAATTTGTGTTATATTTGATATTATAGACGGTACTAGAGCTATAATAAAAAGAAATATAGCCCCTAAGAAAGTTAATTTGTAAGTTATTTGCTCTAAATATTTAGTAGTATCCAAACCAGGTCTTACATTTGGTATACTTGCTCCCATTTTTTTTAAGTTTTTTGCTAAATCTTCTGGATTTAAAATTAGCGATGAATAGAAATAACTAAAAGTAATTATGAAAATGCAATAGAGTGGCAAATAAAGAATACTATTAGGTGAAAATAATTGCAAGATTGAGCTTGAGTTAGAGTTACTAAGTTGTCTTAATAGATACGTTGGTAGCGCCATGGCGGCTGATGCAAAAACTATAGGCATTACCCCTCCTTGATTTAGCTTTAGTGGTATGTAACTCTGAGGATTTAATTCATTCATTTTACTTAGTTGTCTTGCTGAAACAATTGCTACTTTTCTTGTACCTTCTTGGACTAATATAGTAATAATTAACATACCAATAAAGCATAATAATAGTATAAATACTTGAGTGATTGTCTCTTTACTATATATATTTATAGTATAATTTTTCAAGTTTTTTGGTATACCTGATATAATATTTTGAAATATTAATAAGGAAGCTCCATTTCCTATGCCATATTCTGTGATTACTTCTGAGAACCACATGATAATTAGAGAACCAGTTGTTAAAGTTAAAATACAATCAATAATAAAAGAATAATTCCAAGTAAATACATAAGGTTTAATCCAAAGAGCTATAGCAATACTTTGTAATATAGCCCATAATAGAGTAAGATATCTTGTAGTTTGTGTAATTTTTTGTCTTCCAGCTTCTCCCTCTTCTTTTTGCAAAATTTCTAACTGAGGTATTATTTTAACTAGTAATTGCATAATAATAGAAGAGTTAATATAGGGTACAATTCCTAGTGCAAAAATTCCAATAGTTGAAAATCCACCTCCAGAGAAGATATTGAGAAAATTAATTATACCGTTTTGGCCTAAGCTATTTTCTAATGAATCATGATCTATTCCAGGTATAGGAATAAAAATACCTAATCTAGCGAATAACAATATGAGTAAAGTAATAAGAATTTTTCGCTTAAATTTAATTGCTGTTTTCATTATATCTTTATTTCCAACTCGAAGCTAATAATGATTTTATTTTTAGGACTATAATTTATTTTTATATTAAATTTTTAAATGCAATAACTATTTAATTATCTTTGATTTTGTAAAGATAGTCGAGGCTGATATTTCTATCGTAAGCTGTTTCTTTAAATGTTCTTAAATTAGATAATGCATTTAAGGTAGCACGGGCGTTATTTAATGTATTGCTAGATCGTAATTGTTTAGCTAGAATGTTTTTGACCCCAGCTAGTTCTAAAACAGTTCTAATAGATCCACCAGCGATTACGCCTGATCCTGTAGCCGAAGGCTTAATTATTACTTTCGCTGCACCAGATATTCCATGTATAGTATGTGGTATTGAATCGGATCTAGTTAATGGTACAGTAATTAGATGTTTTTTTGCGTCTGTAACACCTTTTTTTACAGCACCTATTACATCGTTTGCTTTTCCTACTCCAACTCCAATATGTCCTGCTTCGTTGCCTACTACTAAAATAGCTCTGAAACTTAGTTTTTTACCTCCTTTTACAACTTTAGTTACTCTTTTAACTTGTACAACTTTTTCTTCCCAATTATTATCTGGTTCTTTACCTTTTTGGTTTTTTTTCTTTATATTCATAATTATATTTGTTTTCTTAAAAAATTATACCTATTTCTCTAGTAGACTCTGCTAAAGCTTTAATTTGTCCATGATATTTTCTATGACCACGATCAAATACTATTTTTGTTATATTTTTTTTATTAGATTGTATGGCTATATCTTTTCCTATAAGTCGAGCTGTATTACATGTAGTTGATGATTTATTTTGTTGTTTTATATGAGGAGAAATACTTGAACTACTAGCTAATACTATTTTATTTACGTCATCAATTAATTGTACATATATATGTTTATTGGACTTGAAAATATATAAACGAGGACGTTCGCTTGTACCTTTTATCTTTTTTTTCATAGTTATTAAATTTTTATTTACCCGCTTTTCCTACTTTTCTTTGTACTATTTCGTTACTATATCTAATACCTTTTCCTTTATATGGTTCAGGAGGTCTAACTTCGCGGATTTTTGCAGCAACTTGTCCTACTTGTTCTTTATTAATTCCTGAAATAGTTATAGTAGTATTTTTTTCTACTTTTATATCTATATTTTTTGGTGTTGCTATAGTGACAGGATGACTATATCCTATATTCAGAATTAAGTTATTGTCTTGAATTTGTGATCTATACCCGACCCCTTGAATTTCTAGTTGTTTGCTAAAACCTTTAGATACTCCAATAACCATATTGTTTATGATTGTTCTTGACAAACCGTGTAAAGATTGTGCCTTCTTACTATTATTGATTCTACTAACTATTAATGTATTATTTGCTTGCTTAATATTAATTAAGCTAGAAAGCTTGTGAGTAATTTTTCCTTTTGGTCCTTCAATTAATACGATTGTATCTCTAATCTCTGCGTTAACTGTTTCAGGTAGAGCTATATGTTTTTTACCTATTCTGGACATGTTATTTTATTTTCCTTTTTATTATAAATATTTACCAAATATAGCAAAGTACTTCGCCTCCTAATCCATAATGTCTTGCATGGCGATCGGTCATTACTCCTTTCGATGTTGATATAATAGCAATACCAATACCCCCTAATACTCTTGGCAACTCTTTATGATTAGCGTAAACTCGAAGTCCTGGCTTGCTTATCCGTTTTAATGCTGTTATAATCGGCTGCTTATTCTTTCCTTTATATTTTAATGATATTAGTAAATAAGCTTTCAAGTTTTCTCCAACTTCTTCAAATTCACAGATAAAGCCCTCTTCTTGTAAAACTTTTACAATGTTACGAGTTATTTTTGTTGCTGGGACTTGAACAATTTGGTGTTTTGCTAAATTTGCATTACGGATACGTGTTAGCATATCTGCAATTGTATCGTTGACCACTTTTTTACTCCATAAATTTTTTTATATTTTATTGTGCTTGGAAAGGCATACCAAATTTTTTTAATAAAGATAAGCTTTCTTCATCACTTTTTGCTGTAGTCACTATTGTAATATTCATACCTCTTATTTTATCAATACTGTTATAATCTATTTCAGGAAATATTAATTGTTCTTTGAGGCCTAAATTATAATTGCCTCGTCCATCAAACTTTTGAGTGCTTATGCCTCGAAAGTCTCTGATTCTAGGTAATGATAAGTTTACTAGTTTCTCTAAAAAATTATACATTTTTTCTTTTCTTAGCGTTACTGATAATCCTATGGGAATATTTTCTCTGATCTTAAAGCCGGCTATTGCTTTTTTGGATTTTGTTACTATTGGTTTTTGTCCTGTGATTAAAGTAAACTCGTCGATACTTTTTTCTAGTGCTTTTGTATTTTCTCCAGCTTCGCCTAAACCTCGATTTAAAGTTATTTTTATTAACTTTGGTATTTCATGTAAATTTTTATAATTAAATTCTTGTAATAATTCTTGACAAATTTTTTCCGTATATAATTTATATAATGAGTTTTCCATAGGTGTTACTATTTTAGAATTTTCAATCTATTATTTTGTGGACTATTATCAATCTTAGTATTTATATTAGGTGTCATTACATAAAATTACATTAGAGCTATGTATAGGTGCTTCTATTTTTATTATTTGTCCAGTTTCACCTTCCTTTTTGGGTTTGAGGTGTCTTGTCATTAGGTTTATATCTTTAACTAATATTTTTCTTGTTTTCGATATTATTTTTTTGATTTCTCCTTTTTTTCCTTTGTTTTTCCCTGAGATAATTTTAACTATATCACCGGTTTTAAGATGTATTTTATATTTTTTACTTATATTTTTTTTTATCATTATACGACCTCTGGAGCTAATGATATTATTTTAGAAAAATTTTTTTCACGTAATTCTCTTGCTATTGGTCCAAATACACGTGTTCCTCTAGGATTATTTTCTTGATTAATAATGACTGCAGCATTATCATCAAATCTTATACTCATACCATCAGACCGTCTTAGAGTTTTTTTTGTTCTCACAATTACGGCTCTTACTATATCAGATCTTTTAACTGGCATGTTCGGAGATGCATCTTTAACTACGGCAATTATAATGTCACCTATATTAGCATAAGCAGGATTGCTTGTTCCTAGTACTCTTATGCACATGATCTTGCGCGCACCACTATTGTCAGCAACATTTAGGTAACTCTGGGTTTGTATCATAATTTATGTTATTTTTTCTTTTAATATCCAACGTTTATTTTTACTTATAGGTTTAAACTCTTCGATTCTTACCTGATCTCCTATCATACATTCATTATTCTCATCATGTACATAATATTTATTTGTTTTTGCTATAACTTTATTATACTTTTTATGAGCTACTTTTGTTTTTACAGTAACTATTATGGTTTTGTTCATTCTATTACTAATAACTGTTCCTGTATTTTGTTTTCTAGGCATCTTTTCTTCTTGTTATTTGTTCATTGTATAATTGTTTTCCAGCATCAATAGTTGAGCTAGCTCATGTTTTTTATGTTTAAATATATGAGGTTTTATGCTTTGTTTTGTTGCTTGCTTAAATCTTATGTCAAAAAGATCTTTTTTTAATTCTGTTATTCTTTTTTCAATGTCTTCATGACTTAATTCTTTAAGCTCTTCTATTTTTGGTAAAGACATAATTAATTTTTAATTATCTTTTATAATAAATTTAGTTTTTACTGGCAATTTATATGATGCAAGTTTCATGGCTTGTTGAGCTGCTTGTTTAGGTACTCCTTCTATTTCAAATAGAATATGACCTGGTTTAATAACGGCAACCCAATATTCTGGAGCTCCTTTTCCAGCTCCCATACGTGTTTCTGCAGGTCTTGCCGTAATTGGTTTATCTGGAAAAACCCTTATCCATATTTTTCCGCCTCTTTTAACATATCTTGTAATTGTTCTTCTGGTTGCTTCAATTTGTCTTGAGGTTAACCATACTGGTTCTATAGCTTGTAAAGCATACTCTCCAAATGTAATTTTATTACCTTTACTGGCAATTCCTTTCATGCGTCCACGATGTTGCTTACGAAATTTAGTTTTTTTGGGACTTAGCATATGATCTTTTTTCTATTTTTTTTCTTGTATATGTACGTTTATATTGTTGTTTATATTAATTATCTCTTTTGCTTTGGCTAATTTTTTTCCTTTAAATAACCATACCTTTACTCCTATAACACCATAAATTGTTTGTGCAGTTTTATATGAGTAATCAATATCTGCTTTTAATGTTTGTAAAGGTACTCTTCCTTCTCTTACCCATTCACTACGTGCTATTTCAGCACCATTAAGTCTGCCTGATACTTGTACTTTGATACCTTTTATATTTGTTTTTTGAGATCTTTGAATGCCTTGTCTGACTGCACGACGAAAAGCGATTCTTTTTTCAAGTTGTTGTTTAATAAACTCTGCAATTAATGTAGCTTCTTTATCTGGTTCTGTTATTTCTATTATATTAACCCTAATTTGTTTGCTTTGGGTTAATTTAACTTGTAATTCTTGTCTTAGACTGTCAATCCCGGTACCCATTCTACCTAAAATGATTCCAGGTCTTGCTGTATGTATATCTATTTCTACTTGGTCTACCTTTCTATCAATATGTATTAAAGCTATACTTGCATTACTTAATTTATTTTTAATATAGGATCTAATTTTATAATCTTCTTCTATTAGCTTTGGGTACAGTTTCATAAGAGAGAACCAAGAAGATCTATGTTTCTGTGTGATATTGATCCTAAAGCCTAATGGATGTGTTTTTTGTCCCATTTATTGTTGTTGCTTGATTACTATATAGATTTATGTTTTATTTATTAACGTAATTGTTATATGGCACGTGGGCTTATGTATAGGAAAGGCCCTTCCTTGTGCCCTTGGTTGAAATCTTTTTAACTTTGGCCCTTCATTGGCGAAAGCCTTATTAATAATTAAGTTATCTTGATTCATATTGAGATTATTTGCATTACTACCGGCAGATTTTAATATTTTCCTTATCATTTTACAGGGTTTATATGGCATGAATTGAAGAATCATCAGAGCTTCTTGGTAATCTTTTCCTTTGATTTGATCTAAAACTCTTCTTGTTTTATTCGGTGATAATCGCAAATATCTACCTACTGCTTTACTTTCTAAGTTATTTTGATTCATGTTTTTTCGTATCTTTATCGTCTAGCTTTTCGATCACTTTTTATATGACTTCTGAAAGTTCTTGTTGGTACAAATTCTCCTAATTTATGTCCTACCATTTGATCTGAAATAAATACTGGAAAATGTTGTTTGCCATTATGTATAGCTATTGTATGACCAACCATTTCGGGTATAATTGTAGATGCTCTCGACCATGTTCTTATAGTTTTTTTTGTTCCTTCGGTATTTAATTTTTGTATTCTTTTTAATAATTTGATTTCTATATATGGGCCTTTAAATAAAGATCTTGACATGTATTTATTTTATATATACTTTACTTACGACGACGTAATATATATTTATTACTATATTTTTTTGTTTTACGAGTTTTTCTTCCTAATGCAGGTTTGCCCCATGGTGTTACAGGATGTGGCCTACCAATAGGGGAACGTCCTTCACCCCCACCATGTGGATGATCAATTGGATTCATAACTACACCTCTCACCTTAGGTCTTTTTCCGAGCCATCTGTTTCTTCCAGCTTTTCCTATGGTAATATTATTGGCATCAATATTGCCAATTTGCCCAATTGTAGCATAGCATGTTTTTCTTATAATTCTAACTTCGCTAGAAGGCAATTTTAACGTTATGAAATTGCCTTCTTTAGCTACGATTTGTGCATATGTTCCTGCTGCTCTCACAATTTGTCCTCCTTTACCAGGAGTTATTTCTATATTGTGTACAGCTGTGCCTAGAGGTATTGATTCTAGAGGAAGCGTATTGCCTACTTCTATTGGTACAGAAGGTCCAGATATTACTTTACTACCTATTTTTAATGATTTGGGGTGTAGAATATATCTTTTTTCTCCATCCGTATAATGTAATAATGCAATTCGTGCATTCCTATTTGGATCGTATTCTATGTTTGCAACTTTACCTTCTATATTTAATTTATTTCTTTTGAAATCTATTTCTCTATAACGTTTTTTATGTCCACCTCCTTTATGTCTTGAAGTTATAATTCCTCTATTGTTATGCCCTTGATGGCGGTGATTTTTTTTCAGTAAAGATTTTTCTGGTTTTTTTGCTGTAATATCAATAAAACTAGAAACTGTTCTATTTCTTGTTCCTGCTGTATATGATTTATATAAACGAATAGCCATATGAATATTTTGATATATTTTTGTTAATTATCTGGAAATAATTTAATATTATCATCTTTATGTAGTTTGACAATCGCTTTTTTATAATTTGTTTTTTTGCCTATGAATTGTCCTAAGCGACGTTTTTTTTGCATTCTATTGAGAGTATTGATTTCTTGAACACGTACATTGAAAATATATTCAATAGCCTTCTTTATATCTAGTTTATTAGCTTTATTGTCTACTGCGAAACAGTACTGATTGTCCTCAATTAATTTGGTTGTTTTATCAGTAATAATTGGGTATTTTACTAAATCGATTAGATTCCTTTCTAGTTTTATTTTAGCCATTGTATGTTTCTTTAATTTTATTTAGCCCTTCTAATGTAATTAATAATTTATTAGCTTTTATAATAGATAGTATATTAATTTGATCTGCTGCTATTAATTCTATATTTTTTAAGTTTCGTATAGATAAGTATAGATTGCGACTTTTTGTTTTTACTATAATTAAAATCTTCTCTTGATTTTTGATAGATATGCCAAGATATTGTAGTTTTTGTATTACATTTTTTGTATTTGGTTTTGTTAAATTATTACAAAAATTTTCAGTCACTATAGTATCTTTGAATTTATTACAGATTAGTGCTTCTAAAGCAAGTTTTTTTTCTTTTTTATTAATTTTTTTTATGTACTTTTTTGTTTTAGGACCAAAAATTATTCCACCACCTTTCCATAAAGGTGATCTAATAGAGCCAGCTCTAGCTCTACCTGTTCCCTTTTGTTTCCAAGGTTTTCTTCCTCCACCTCTTACTTCACTACGTGTTTTTGTACATGCATTACCTTTTCTTTGAGCGTTTAGTTGTTGAACGAGTGCTCTATGAATAATGTACATTTTTTTATTATTATTCTGGTCAATTTTTAATGTAATTTCTTTGTTTATTACATTATTTTCATTGATTACAGAATATTTTAATTTGTCGTCTTTAATCATTTATTTATTTTGAATTAATACTAATAATATTGCCCACTTTACCTGGAACAGCTCCTTTTACTATTAGAATGTTATGATCAGTATTTATGTCAATGATTCTTAGATTCTTTATAGTAACTTTATTGCCACCCATACGCCCTGCCATTCGTTTTCCTGGAAATACTCGACCAGGTGTTGTTCCAGCTCCTATAGATCCAGGTTGTCTATGGTTTTTAGATCCATGTGACATAGGACCTCGGCTGAAATGATGTCTCTTTTGATATCCAGTAAACCCTTTACCTATACTTATTCCTGATACTTTAATAAGGTGTCCTATTTTAAATTTATCTATATTAATGATTTGTCCAACTTTAATATTATCTGTTGATTCAACTCGGTATTCACATAAATATTTCAATGGAGGTATGCTAGACTTTCTAAGGTGTCCTATTACCGCTTTTGTTAACTTATTAGCTTTAATTTCCTTGTATCCTATTTGAATTGCCTTGTATCCATCTGTTTTAATATTTTTAACTTGTGTAACTATACAAGGACCTAATTGGAGAATAGTGACAGGAATAGCTATACCTTGATCGTCGAAAATCTGAGTCATTCCAATTTTTGTTCCTAACAGACCAATTGACATAATGTTTTGCCTCCAAGTTCTGAAAGATTGTTGCGAACGAGCTTTTATATTTGTTGATTACTCTTATTATCTGTTAATTTTTTAAATTTTTCAAGGTTAAATTTGTTACATAGATTTTTATTGGTTCGGAAAATACGATCTTTTTAGTTGCAAAAGTTAATGCAATATATAGATTACAAGTATATTTTATATATGTGGAGATGGAATTTAATATGAGCAAAGTCGTAGGAATTGATTTAGGAACAACAAACTCTGTGGTTGCTGTTATGGAGGGTGGTAAGCCAACTGTTATTCCTAATAAGGAAGGTCTAAGGACAACACCATCTGTTGTTGCTTATACAAAGAAGCAAGATAAGCTTGTCGGACATATTGCTAAAAGACAAGCTGTTATGAATCCTGAAAATACTTTTTATTCAGTTAAAAGATTTATAGGTCGTAAGCATGAAGAAGTGAATAGTGAATTAAAGCAGGCATCCTATAATGTTAAGACAGATGGCAATTTTAATATGAAGCTTGAGTGCCCTGCGTTGAATAAAGATTTTGCTCCAGAAGAAATCTCTGCTCAAGTTTTGAGAAAATTAGTTGAAGATGCTAGTACTTACCTTGGTCAATCTGTAACACAAGCGGTTATTACTGTTCCAGCATATTTTAATGATTCTCAAAGACAAGCAACAAAAGATGCAGGGCAAATAGCTGGAATTGATGTTTTGCGTATAATTAATGAACCTACAGCTGCATCTTTATCTTATGGTTTAGATAAAAAGAATAATGAGACTATTTTAGTTTTTGATTTAGGTGGTGGTACATTTGATGTTTCAGTATTAGAAGTTGGTGATGGGGTATTTGAAGTATTATCTACTTCTGGTGATACCCATTTGGGAGGTGATGATTTTGATCGTAAAATTGTTGAGTGGTTAATTACGGAGTTTAGGCAAGATGAGGGAATTAATTTAGGTGAAGATAGACAGGCTTTGCAAAGATTGACTGAAGCATCTGAAAAAGCAAAAATGGAATTATCTAGTTTAACACAGACTGATATTAATTTGCCTTTTATTACTTCTACTGATACTGGTCCAAAGCATTTAGAAAAAACTATAACTCGTGCAAAATTTGAGAGTTTATGTCAAGATTTGATTGATCGTTGTCAAGTCCCTGTAAATAATGCTTTAAAAGATGCACAATTAAGCGCAAATAAAATAGATGAAATTGTTTTGGTTGGTGGTTCCACAAGAATACCAGCCGTACAAGAGTTAGTTAAGAAGATAGTAGGAAAAGATCCCAACCAAAGCGTTAACCCGGACGAGGTTGTTGCAATAGGTGCAGCTGTACAAGCAGGTGTATTAGCAGGTGAAGTTAAAGATATATTATTATTAGATGTTACTCCTCTTTCTTTGGGTGTTGAAACACTTGGTGGTGTTATGACTAAAATTATTACTCGTAATACAACTGTTCCTACAAAGAAATCAGAAGTCTTTTCAACAGCAGTAGATAATCAACCTAATGTTGAAATTCATGTTTTACAAGGAGAGCGAGAATTTACAAAAGATAATAAAAGTTTAGGAACATTTAGACTAGATGGTATCATGGCAGCTCCTAGGGGTGTGCCACAGATTGAGGTTACATTTGATATTGATGCTAACGGAATTTTATCTGTTAATGCTAAAGATAAAGGAACGGGAAAAGAGCAATCTATTACCATTACTGGTGCATCTACTCTTCCTAAAGACGAAGTGGAGAAATTAGTTAGGGAGGCTGAGCAAAACTCAGATTTGGATAAGCAAAGACGTGAACAAGTAGATCTGAAAAACCAAGCTGATTCTTTATGTTATCAGTCTAATAACCAATTAAAAGATTTAGGTGATAAAATTAGTGTTGAAGAGAAAGAGAAAGTTAAAGATTCTATTGAAAAGTTGCAAAAATCAATCCAGGATGAAGATTATGATTTGATGAAGTCACTGCAATCTCAATTGCAACAATTAATGTCAGATATAGGTAAGAAGGTGTATAGTACTCAACAAGCTCCTGAAGAATCAGACAGTGCACAAACAGATGATACTGTTATAGATACTAATTCTAAGGAAGCTTAATGTAAATAGTTTTTATAGCGGGTAACGCGATTCGAACGCGCGACATCAACCTTGGCAAGGTTGCGCTCTACCACTGAGCTATACCCGCTTATCTATCCTATAGTCTCAAATAGCTTTTAGTTTGTCAAGATAAATAATCTATATGACAAATGAGTTTGCTACTCCAGTTATAATTACTAGTATTGTCCATATACCAGCTCCTGTATAAATTAAATTTTTTGATTGTTCCCATTGTCCCGGAGATGCAAAAGTTATAGGTATACCTATAACTAAAAGAGTAGAAAATATTACTAAAGCCATAACAAGAAGTTGAATAATTATCGTCATAAGAAATCTCCTTATTAATTAGTATTAGATAATCAAGTAGTATAATTATTTTTATATATAATAGTATATATTATGATTTATGATGAAAAAAATTTTTTGATATGGTTTTGAACTTGTTAATGAATCTGGTGAAAACTTGTTATGTATAATCATATAGTAGAATTTACTTATAATACTAAATTAGTTACAATACATAACCTATACTATTTAATTTTATTGTTAATAATATCAAAAAATAAGAAGAAAGTTAAAAAAAAGTCTTTACATCGTGTAAAGTTTGATAAGTATAAATATATTTTTTATTCAAAAAATAAGAGGTTCATAATATGTTTACAACGCTAGTATTAACTAAGTTGCCTGAAGCTTACGCTATGTTTAGACCATTAGTAGATATCTTGCCAGTAATTCCTGTTTTTTTCTTGCTTTTAGCGTTTGTATGGCAAGCGGCTATTGGTTTTAGGTGAAATTTGTTATATATATAATGATCCAACCAATCAGTAATAATTTTTTGTACAATATTTAATTTGATTTATTTTATGGTTGAACCTCTTTTATCTGGTATAGTTCTAGGGTTAATTCCAGTAACCTTATTAGGTTTGTTAGTCGCAGCTTATTTGCAGTATCGTAGAGGTGATCAGCTTGGCATATAGTCAATTTTGTTACAGAGTACCTTTGATTCTCTAAATTATTTTATTGTTTGCATATTAAATAAATACTCTAAATATTTTATTTAGGGTATTTATTTTTACGTTTATTTGGTTATTTTACCAACTTGACTTTCTTACTCCTGGTAATAAGCATTCATGTGACATTTCTCTTAAAACATGTCTCGATAGACCAAAACTTCTATAAAAACCTCTACTTCTTCCTGTCATCCAGCATCTATTTCTATGTCTGCATGGTGCACTATTACGAGGTAATTGTTGTAGCTTTTCTTGGATTTCTAATTTTTCTGTGAAGTTTGAAGCTTGTTTCCTTAGATTTTTGAGAGTCCTGCGTTTACTATTATTTTTTTGTATAAGTTTTAATCTCTTATTTTCTCTCTCTATCATACTTATTTTAGCCATTATTAGTTTCTTTGTAGAAAAATGTAAATAGATATTATCTAATTTTTATTTTTATTGCAATAATATTATTAATTAAGATCATTTTTTATATGAAAATATAATAATGAACTTAATTATTTATTTATAAAATTTTATTATTTTTAGGATTAGCCAACTCTTCCAGATGTAGAGGCTATGACAAATGCTGCATATGTCAGAATATAACCAACAGAAAAATGTACTAACCCAACTAGTCTGGCTTGTACTATTGACAGAGCTACTGGTTTATCTTTCCATTTAATTAGATTAGCTAAAGGTGTTCTTTCATGTGCCCATGCAAGAGTTTCGATTAATTCTTGCCAGTAGCCACGCCAAGAAATTAAAAACATAAATCCGGTAGCCCATACTAAATGACCAAATAGGAACATCCATGCCCATACAGATAGGTTATTCATACCATATGGATTATATCCATTTATTAATGGTGATGAATTAAGCCATAAATAGTCTCTTAACCATCCCATTAAATATGTTGATGATTCATTGAATTGATTGACATTACCTTGCCAAATTGTCATATGTTTCCAATGCCAATAAAATGTAACCCATCCAATAGTATTTAACATCCAAAATACAGAAAGATAAAATGCATCCCATGCAGAGATATCGCATGTACCTCCTCTTCCAGGTCCATCACAAGGAAAACTATATCCAAAATCTTTTTTATCAGGCATTAATTTAGAGCCTCTAGCGTCTAAAGCACCTTTAACTAATATTAAGGTAGTTGTATGTAATCCTAATGCAATTGCGTGGTGAACTAAAAAATCTCCTGGACCGATGGTTAAGAATAGCGAGTTTTTCCCGCTATTAATAGCTTCTAGCCATCCTGGTAACCATACGCTATTTCCAGCTTCTGTCGCTATACTATTGGAAGATGATAGTAGAATATTAAAACCATATAGAGCTTTTCCTGAACTTGCTTGTATCCATTGTGCAAAAACAGGTTCAATCAATATTTGTTTTTCTGGTGTACCAAACGCAATCATGGTATCGTTATGAATATATAATCCTAAGGTATGAAAACCTAAGAATAAACTAACCCAACTTAAATGCGAAATAATTGCTTCTTTATGTTCTAGCATTCTTGCTAAAACATTATCTTTGTTTTGTTCAGGATCATAGTCTCTAATAAAAAAAATTGCTCCATGTGCAAATGCCCCAACCATTAGAAATCCTGCAATATATTGATGGTGAGTATATAATGCAGCTTGGGTAGTGAAGTCTTTAGCCATAAATGCATAAGGAGGCATTGCATACATATGTTGTGCAACAAGAGACGTAATAACACCTAAAGATGCTAGTGCTAAGCCTAGCTGCATATGTAAGGAATTGGTAATAGTTTCGTATAGTCCTTTATGCCCTTCACCTAATTTACCACTTGGAGGCCGGTGAGCATCTATAATATCTTTTAAATTATGGCCTATTCCCCAGTTTGTCTTATACATATGACCTGCAATAATAAATATTATTGCTATCGCTAGATGATGATGTGCTATATCAGTAAGCCATAAAGATTGACTTTGTGGGTGAAATCCTCCCAAAAAAGTTAAAATAGCTGTACCTGCTCCTTCATTTGTTCCAAAAATATGGTTTAAGTTATCAGGATTGGAAGCATATTCGCTCCACTTACCAGTGAAAAATGGCTGTAATCCACTTGGATGAGGTAGTGTATAAGTAAAGTTGTCCCATCCAATATGTTGTCCCCTTGATTCAGGAATTGCAACGTGTACCAAGTGACCTGTCCAAGCTAGTGAACTTAAGCCGAATAGTCCTGATAAATGATGATTTAATCTTGATTCATTATTTTTAAACCAAGACAATCCTGGTTTAAATTTTGGTTGTAAATGCAGCCAACCTGCAAATAACATGATAGCTGAAAGTACTAGCAAAAATAGTGATGCGCTATAAAGATCATTGTTTGTTCGCATACCTATTGTGTACCACCAGTGATATACTCCAGAGAAAGTGATATCAACAGGGTAAGATACTCCGCCTTTAGTAAAAGCTTTTACAGCTGGTTGTCCAAAATGAGGATCCCAAATAGCATGTGCAATAGGCTTTACTTTCAATGGGTTTAAAATCCATTGTTCAAAGTTGCCTTGCCATGCAACATGAAATAAATTACCTGAGGTCCATAAAAATATAATAGCCAGATGACCAAAATGAGATGCGAAAATTTTCTCGTATAAATTTTCTTCTGTCATTCCATCGTGACTTTCAAAATCGTGTGCTGTAGCAATCCCATACCAGATCCTTCTTGTTGTAGGATCTTGTGCTAGCGATTGACTAAATTTAGGAAATTTTGTTGCCATTGTCTTGTTGTCCTAATTCAATTTTATCCTACTGATATTATTCTTGCTAAGAAAAATGCCCAAGTTGTACCTATTCCGCCTAAAAGATAGTGAGCTACACCCACAGCTCTTCCTTGTGTAATGCTTAAAGCTCTTGGTTGAATTGCTGGCGCTACTTTAACTTTGTTATGAGCCCATACAATTGATTCGATTAATTCTTGCCAATAGCCACGTCCACTAAATAGAAACATTAAACTGAATGCCCATACGAAATGTGCTCCAAGAAAAATTAATCCATAAGCTGATAATGCTGATCCGTATGATTGAATTACTTGTGAAGCTTGTGCCCATAAGAAATCTCTTAACCATCCATTTATTGTAATGGCACTTTGTGCAAAGTTACCTCCGGTTATATGTGAAACTCCTCCTGATGGTAATACACTTCCCCATACATCAGATTGCATTTTCCAGCTAAAGTGAAAGATTACTATAGATAATGAATTATACATCCAAAAAAGTCCTAAGAATACATGATCCCATCCAGAGACTTGACAAGTACCACCTCTTCCTGGACCATCGCAAGGGAATCGAAAACCTAAGTTTGATTTGTCAGGAATAAGTCTTGAGTTTCTTGCAAATAAAAATCCTTTAACTAGTATTAATACAGAAACGTGAATTGTGAATGCATGTATATGGTGTACCATAAAATCTGCTGTACCAAGAGATATTGGCATGATTGCAATCTTATTCCCTATTGAAACTACATCTCCTCCAAATGCATAACTAGCTGTTGCTAAAGAATTGGGGCTTGTATTTCCTGGAGCTAGTGTATGAATATTTTGAACCCATTTAGCAAATATAGGTTGTAATTGAATAGCTGTATCTGAGAACATATCTTGAGATCTACCTAGTGCTCTCATTGTATCATTATGTATATATAGACCAAATGAATGAAATCCTAAGAATATACATACCCAATTTAAGTGAGATATAATAGCGTCTCTATGTCGTATGATTCTGTCTAAAACATTATTATAGTTTTGTGCTGGATTGTAATCTCTAACCATGAAAATAGATGCATGAGCGCCTGCTCCTACAATACAAAAACCTCCTATCCACATATGGTGTGTGAATAAAGATAGTTGTGTTGGATAATCAGTTGCAATGTAGGGATAAGGAGGCATTGCATACATATGGTGAGCAACTATAATACTTAGTGATCCCATCATTGCTAAGTTAATAGCTAACTGTGCATGCCACGAAGTAGTCAAAATTTCGTACAATCCTTTATGTCCTTCACCTGTGAATGGACCTTTATGGGCTTCTAAAATTTCTTTCATGCTATGCCCTATTCCCCAATTGGTTCTGTACATATGTCCTGCTACTAAAAATAGCACAGCAAGAGCTAGATGATGATGTGCTGTATCACTCAGCCATAGGCCTCCTGTTACTGGATTGAGACCACCTTTAAAAGTCAGAAAATCAGAGTACTCATTCCAGTTTAGAGTAAAGAAAGGTAAAATACCTTTGCTAAAACTAGGATAGAGTTGACACATTAAATCTCTATTTACTAAAAATTCATGAGGTAAAGGCAATTCTTGAGGTGATACGCCTGAATCTAGTAATTTGTTTATAGGTAGTGATATATGAATTTGATGTCCTGCCCAGCTTAGACATCCTAAACCTAATAGTCCTGCTAAATGATGATTCATCATTGACTCGACATTTTGAAACCATTCTAGTTTAGGAGCTGCTTTATGGTAGTGGAACCAGCCAGCAAATATCATGATTGATGCCATAAATAGTCCACCAATAGCTGTGGCGTAAAGTTCAAACTCTGTAGTGATCCCAGAAGCTCTCCATAATTGAAAAAAGCCAGATGTAATTTGAACTCCTTGAAATCCTCCTCCAACATCTCCATTTAAGATTTCTTGTCCAACAATAGGCCAAACGATTTGAGCGCTTGGTTTAATTACTGTAGGATTACTTAACCATGCTACATAGTTCGAAAATCGAGCACCATGGAAATACATCCCGCTAAGCCATAAAAATATAATAGCTAATTGCCCAAAGTGAGCGCTAAATATCTTTCTTGAGATTTCTTCTAAAGAACTTGTATGACTGTCAAAGTCGTGTGCGTCTGCATGTAAATTCCAAATCCAAGTTGTTGTTTTAGGACCTTTCGCCAACTTTTTTGAAAAGTGACCGGGTTGGGCCCACTTTTCAAAAGATGTGTTGACAGGATTTTTCTCTACAGTGACTTTGACTTTACTTGTTTCTTGCTCTTGTGAGCTGATTGTCATTGAGATTCTCCTCTTTATTCCATATAAGAGTAAAATGAGATAGGAAATAAAACTCTCACTTGTAATTTTAGTAATTATCAATAAAATAGATAGATTACTATTCTTTTTTTGTCATAGTACAATGATAAGTGAGTTTTTATTATACTTTAATATTATAGAGATAACTAGTTAAATACCTAAAATCTGTTAACAATAGTTAAAATCTAAATTTATGTAATATTTTATCATAAAGTTTTTACTTTCATTAGTGCTTGACCACAATCCACAATATCACCATCCTTGACAAGTATTTCAACAATTTCTCCTTGTACTTCTGCTTCTATTTCGTTCATTAATTTCATTGCTTCAATTATGCATACAGTTTGCTTTTGTTTAACAGTATCATAAATGTCTACGAATGAAGGTTCGCTGGGTGCGGGTGAACGATAAAAGGTTCCAACCATTGGTGACACTATTGTAGAATAAGTTTTGGATTCATTGTTTATCTCAGATTTTTGGTTTAAGTTATCTGATGTAATTATTGTGTTATTTTTAGTGATCTTTGAATTCGTACAATATCTTTTTTTGTTTTTAATAATATTTGTTTGTGTTAATTTGATTGTTTTGTTGATGATTAATTCAAATTGATTGCTAGTAATTTTTATTTGATGTATATTGTTGTTTTGTATAGAGTATAGTATTTTTTTTAAATCTTTTACTTGAAATTTCATATTGATTTAGACATCCTTTCAGTTATCTAATGTTTATGTATTTATTGTTTAATAATATTTATTTCTTCTGGTAACATCCAGATTCTTGTATAATCATTTAATTCTATGATGGCTACTTTATATTCATTAAATAAAGTTTTTGTTCCTACAATAATACAATTACTATATAAATAGTTTAGTATTTCTAGATTTATTTTACTGTTAATTTCTATAATGTAAGCACTTTGATTCGACATATTATTTAAGAATAATAGTTTTGCTTTATTATAAGTGAATAATGGTCTTTTTTGAATTTTTTCTTAAAAGCTTTAGTTATATCATAATAGTATAAATAATAATCTTATAGGAGAAGAGATGTTTTATTATTCATTTTTGTATGAATCTTTACAAAAATTATTGAAAAAATTAGGATTAGTATATGTTTCCTGGTTTTTCTATCAAAGAATATAAAATTGATTATTTTCTTATATATTATCAATAATAAATATTAATTATTTTATCTATATTTTAAGTTAGTTCAACATGTTATTAGCTATACGAGATTTTGTATATAAATATAATTTTTATTTCATAATTAATGTATGAATTTTATATTTATTTATAAATGTCAGTTAATATACTTGAATAAGAAAACCACGAATATATGATGGTAATTTCAATACCTAAGTAAAAATCTTTATAAAAGACAGTTTGTAAATTTTATATCGAAATTAATAAAAGCTACTTAAATTTATAGAATATGATGCTTGTTAGTTTGATTTTAATTATAATGAAGTAAAAAATCAATTAGACTAATTAATTTTATATCATTTAACTATATCAGAGGTTTATGTTATTACCTTAGTAAAATATTTATAAAGACTTTTTAAGAGTAGTATTAAAAGCTTGTATTCATATACACTATATTTTAGTAAGTCATCGAGTACATAAGTTGATAGTATAACAAATTGTATATATACTAATATTTAGAGCTTTTATAAGCCTCAAAAAACGATTTTCAATGGAGACTTGCTAGATACATTAAATCTAGATTAATTAATCCAAATATTAATGAGTTTTCACTAGAATAAAGTACATGTTTTTGTCTGAATTTTCTAATTTTAAATTTATTAGACATTGTTTTTTATTTAATGGGTTCTCAGTGCAAGTCTATAAATTTTTTAGTAGTTTAAAAATAGTGGATAGCATTAAATAACTTTCAGTAATATTTAAAGTGTATTTGTACAGTAAACATTATTAACTATATAATATTAATTTTTTACCTTAAACCAAAATAGATATAAGATAAGTATGATAGTTACTCAAGGTAATTTAAAAATTAAAATCAAAAAATATAGATTAATGAAAAAAAATACTTAATAATTATATAAAATTGGTGTTTACAAAACATATAATTCTTTACACCTAAATATAAAGCATAATTAGGCTAGATTTTGTTGTATATAAATACTACTTTTGTTAACTTTTTTATTGATTTGATATGATTTTATGTAGGTCATTTTTTCTATTTTTTTAGTTGAAAATATAATATAGTTATTTATTGCACTAACAAAATGAACATAATAATTACTGAGATTTTAATATATCAATAATATTTTATTCATAAAATAAGTGTTATCTCTGAATTTTATGTAGTTAATCGTTGATTCTTTTATTTTATATTAGTTTATACTATCTTATATTCCTTAATGGAATTTCAATTATTTATCACACGACAATAATGTTAATAGCAGATGATTTAGATAAATTATTAGAAACTTTACCGGATTTCATATGTCAACCGTTAACTAAGCATAATAAGAGAAAATATTTGATAGAAGTAGTGATGGATTTAGGACGTCGACCTGAGGCTCGATTTCCTGATGGACCTGAATATTTGTCTAATCAAATTATTTCGTGGCAAGATTTAGATTATTGTATTAAGAGAATAGGAAACTTTAGTGGAGATAATCGTTCAGGCATTGAACGTACACTACACAGAATTAGCTCAATTAGAAATAGAAAAGGTAATATCGTAGGTTTAACTTGTAGAGTTGGGCGTGCTATTTTTGGCACTATTAGTATTATTAGAGACTTGTTAGAGAAAGGTCAATCTTTATTATTGTTAGGTAAACCAGGTGTTGGTAAAACTACCGCAATTAGAGAAGTTGCTCGTGTGTTAGCTGACGAGATGGAAAAACGTGTTGTTATTATTGATACTTCTAATGAAATAGCTGGTGATGGAGATATACCTCATCCAGCTATTGGAAGAGCTAGAAGAATGCAGGTGGCTCGACCCGAATTGCAGCATCAAGTTATGATTGAAGCAGTTGAAAATCACATGCCAGAAGTGATTATTATTGATGAAATAGGCACAGAGCTAGAAGCATTAGCAGCTCGTACCATTGCTGAAAGAGGTGTACAGTTGGTTGGTACTGCTCATGGAAACTATTTAGAGAGTTTAATTAAAAATCCTACTTTATCTGATTTGATAGGTGGTATTCAATATGTTACTTTAGGTGATGAAGAAGCTAAGCGTCGGGGTTCTCAAAAGAGTATACTGGAACGAAAAGCTGTTCCAGCTTTTCAAGTAGCTATTGAGATTCATGAAAGAGATAATTGGATAGTACATGAAAAAGTTGATGAAACTGTTGATCAAATCTTACAAGGCGGGATGTTGTTCATTCAGAGTCGTAAATTTAGTAATAATGGTTCTATTCGTATTCATTGTGAACAATCTTCATTAACCAATTTTGTTCCTCTTATGAATTCAAGTAATAGTATTAGATCAAGAAACTCTAGAACCCTAAATCATTTAAGACATTCATATAAGCTACAAGATTTATTGTATCCGCAAGAAAAAAAACAGCGTAAAATCAATAGTTCATCTAAGATATATAAAAAAGATACTATAAATAATTATGATTATAAGACATTTCTCTTGTATGCATATTCTATTTCTCTTCAACAAATAGAAGCTACAATTAGTACATTGCAATTACCAATTACTATCACAAGAAATCTTGTTAAAGCTGATGTAATTTTAGCATTAAGGTCTAATGTTAAGCAAAATACTAAATTGAGACAAGTAGCTAAATCAAGAAAAATTACTATCTATACTATACAGAGCAGTACAATTCCCAATATCAGTAGAGCTTTAAAGCAAATGTTGCATTTAGGTAAAACGTCTAGCTTAAATTGGCAACAATTTTGTTATTATAGAAGTTATACAGAAATCATAGCTTTAATTGAAGTGCGTATGGCTCTGGAGAAAATTGTAATAATCAAAAAGCAATCTGTTGAACTTTTGCCTCGTTTGGCTAATATTCGTAAGTTACAACATCAGTTAATAGAATCATATAATTTAAGATCACGTAGTTTTGGCGAAGAGCCATATAGAAGTTTACGTATTTACCCAGATTAATTTACTGATCTATTTTCAATCAATTTTGATTACTATATTATAGTTTACTATAGATACAGGTTACTACGAAAAGTATAAAGATCAAGGATTTAGTTATGTCATCAGCAGAACCAAAGGAATCAACGGAAAGTATTTTTGAAAGAGTGCGAGAGATTGTTGCGCAGCAGTTAGGTGTAGACAAAAAATTAGTAACTAAAAATGCTAATTTTGCAAATGACTTAGGAGCAGATTCTTTAGATACAGTTGAGCTTGTCATGGCAATTGAAGATGAATTCTCTATAGAAATATCTGATGAAGATGCAGAAAAAATTGCTACTTTGGATCAAGCTATAACATTTATTAAGAATGTTGTGAGTAAGTAACAATATTATTACATTTTATGTATGTCAAGAGATATTAGTTTTTGACGGAGAGGGTGGGATTCGAACCCACGGAACTTTGCAGTTCATCTGATTTCAAATCAGACGCAATAAACCAACTCTACCACCTCTCCTACATGTATAACATACTACCAGAAAAAAGACTATAAATACAATTATTAATTGGACTTATAGTCTTTTTTTTTATTCGTATGTAGCTTGACCAGTAAACTTTTTGTTTACTGGATTTTCATTTTTACCAATTGAATGTTGTATATTGCCTACTCCTTCTCTACCAGGGTTTACTTTTTCAGGAAATACACCATCTTTAGGATGTAAATATTGCACTTCACCATCAGGAAATATTCGATAAATTTTAAAATCTATGATTTTGAAGTTAGATCTTAGCTGTGCACTTAAAGCTAAGCATTGCTCTTTCTTTGCTAAATAAAGCAAGTTATTGCCCTCTCTCATTATGGCTGCTCCACCAGTTGGCATTTCGAAGATTTGTTCTAATTTACTTGTCCATGTAATAGCATATTTCTCTTCAATCTCAGCAGCTCTTAACCATCCTCCTGTGCTTCCACCAAATGTAGGTGATGGCATTTTTAAATCTATTGTACTATTCATATTGAATCCTTGTATTACGAAAATAATAATTACTAATAATTATTATATTTTATAGAATATAGTTTATTATAAAGAAATAAAGCTTCATAATTATCTATATTTGAAATATCGAGGTTATTGCTATGATGTATAGTAAATATTTTTTATTGTTATGTATTGAATTGATATATAAAGCAAGTAATTATTTTGGTTCTATCTAGATAATCAAGTTTTATTTTTAAATTATTATTTATTTTGTAATAATTTTTGTTTAAAAAAGTTTTAGTTCTCGACTAATACTTAATATGCACTATTTGTTTTTGTTTTTTTTTATATAAGTATGCAAATGCTTAATAACAATTTCATAAGTATCCTAGATTTGTATTTTTCATTTATTTTAAAACTAAACAAGAAAAAAGACTAATTATTATCAGAAGTGGATTTATACTTAACTGAATTTTTTAATTTTTGCATGGTTTGTTCAATGATTTAAATTTACTTTTTAATATTTTGTTTACTTAAATAGTTTATATTGTTGGAGTATAATTTATGAAGATTTTATTGTTTTTCCATAAAATTAGTACTGAGAAGTAGTTTTTAATAGTTTTATATGTTTATTCAAATATGTTTCTTGTAAGTTCTAAATTCTAAATCCGAATAGGTTTGAGATCATAGGTTTTTATGAATTGATTGATAGGTCTTATGTCATTTATCAAATTTAGTTTATTAAAACTAAGTAGAGATAGGTCTTGGTTATTTTAAATGACTTTAATCTATCCATAAAAATATAATAAAGAGTATCTACTATAGTAAATACTCTTTGTCATATTTGTTTATTTGTGAGAATTATCCTGATTTATCTTATCGTAGATGCAATATTAGATGATTCAATTGGTGGTATCAAGTAAAGTTTTATTAAATTCCAGGCTAGGTTAATATATAGTGGTAATTTAACGATTTCCTTTCTTAATGGATTCTTTATGGTTCTATCAATTTCTATTAATTGTTTATTTTGTGATGCGCAATGATCTAGATATTTGAAAAATTCAGGTTGGTCAACATTTAATGCTACTGGAAAAACACGTGATGCACTTTCGTTAGTCTTTCTAATTACTTGCATGTCATATTGTCTTGAGTCTAAGCCAATAGATTTATAGAAGTCATATCGTTGAAAGTCGTTCAGGTACATCGTAGCAAATACACTAAGTAGGAAAAATCTGCACCATAATTTAGCCTCTAGGTTATTTAAAAAGTTAGGTTGAGATTTTAATAAAGCAGCAAAAAAATCACCATGACGGTTTTCATCTTGACACCAATTTTCAAAAAATTTAAAAATAGGATAGATGCGGTGCTCAGGGTATTTTTCTAAATGTCTATATATAGTGATATATCTCCAATATCCAATTTTTTCTGATAGATATGTTGCATAAAAAATAAATTTGGGTGCAAAAAAAGTATATTTTCTACTTTTTGTTAAGAATCCTAAGTCTAAAGATAAATTAAAATCACCCATTGCTTTGTTGAGAAAGCCGGCATGTCTAGCTTCATCTCTAGACATTAGCAAAAAGCATTCAGCCATTACAGGGTTAGTTTTTTGTAATCTTCTTGATAGTTCCTTATATAGCAAAAATCCTGAAAATTCTGCTGTACAAGATCGTTCTAAGAATTCAATAAATAAAGATTTTGTCTTAGTATCTAAATTATTCCAAGTCTGTTCAAATTCTTTATCTCTAATAAAGTGTTCTCTATTATAGTCTGCCCTAAATTCTTCTAATAGAGCTTCAAATTCTTCAATATTTAAGGAGATGTCTAGTTTTGCCATCTCTTCAAAGTCTGTTGTATAGAATCTTGGTGTAAGTAAAGTCTCTTTAACTGTCTCTTGTGGTTTTGGTGTCGTAACTTGCATATTATGATAGAAATTACAATTCTTGAAAATATTTGTGCCTAAATTGTTAAGTTTATACTAACCTTAAGTTTGAATTTGTTGACTTATAATTGTAAAAACTTTACATTTCTTGATTTTTTATATTGTAATTTGAATTTTGGTTTAATAATTATATGTTAATCTTATTAGTAATAAAATTTTTTATTATAGATAGCGATAGGAATATATTTTTATGTTTGATATTATTAGTTTAGGTTGGGGATCTTTGTTAGCCGTATTTACTTTTTCAGTAGCTTTGGTAGTTTGGGGAAGAAATGGTTTTTAGATGTAATTATATTAGAATTATTAAAAAAATGGAGTATAAGAATGGAGAATGAAATTATTACGACTAGTATTGTTAGCTCAGTATTAATATTAATGGGTCTTTTGTTGGGTTTTGTATTATTAAAAATACAAGGCGAATAAAACCAATATGTATTAATTTGGTCATAGAAGGAATATGAAACTCTGTATCATATTCTTTAGCCGATATAATTATCCAAGGATATACAATGAAACTAATTTGGTATATTAATATTATTTTTACTATATTTTTAATTTTAGTAAATAGTCCGAAAACAACTAGTCTAGGTGATTTTGGTAATCAAAAGCAAGTTTTGAATATTACTCGCGGAACCCAAAAAAAAATACAAATAATAACTATATTAAATATATTTATATTTTTTATATTTACAGTATTTTTTGTTTTATATTTTCCTATCTAATATCTTAGTCAAGATAAATAAAAGATTTGAAAAATTAATTTTGAATTTTGTACAATATTGCATGTGTATTTCAAAAAAAATATGTCCTGTACCATTTGAACAACAGCCTTTGAATGAGTATTCTTCTTTGAGGACGTCTTGGTTTTTTGCTTGGTCTACTTTAGATAATGACAAATATATCAAAAAAATATTTTATATTTTTTGTTTTTCATTTGTAATATTTATGCCTTTTGCATTATCAATCGTTTCTAGCCGTAGTTTTCTTAAGATTATGATTTTAGACACTTCTATAGCTAGTATAATACTGGTTTTAATTTTTGTCAGATTATACTTAGGATGGTCTTATATTATTAAAAGATTATTTAGCGCCATAGTTTTTTATGAAGAGTCTGGTTGGTATGATGGACAAATATGGATAAAAAGTGTTGAAAGCTTAACTAAAGATCGCTTAATAGGTAGATATGAAGTTAGTCCTCTCATTCAAAGAATACAATATAGCTTAATAATATTAATTATATTAATAAGTTTAGAAAATTTATTATATTATTTACTTAAATAGGTGGTAATATACAGTAAGTATATTATATACTTAGGCTAACGCGGGGTAGAGCAGTCTGGTAGCTCGTCGGGCTCATAACCCGAAGGTCAATGGTTCAAATCCATTTCCCGCTATTACTTTTTATTGTAATCTACAATCAAAAATTTAACTTATATGTTATATTATTCCATAGAAATTTTGAATTTTATGAGAATATTTCAATGGTATCAAATAGTAATTGTATTAGAGTTGGACAAAAAGCCCCAGATTTTTCCGCTACTGCAGTATATGATCAAGAGTTTAAAAAGATAAAATTGTCAGACTATCTTGGAAAATATCTAATTTTATTATTTTATCCTTTAGATTTTACGTTTGTATGTCCTACAGAAATTACGGCATTTAGTGATGTTTATACAGAACTTCAAGATTTAAATACAGATATTTTAGGTATTTCTGTTGATAGTGAATATTCCCATTTAGCTTGGCTCCAAACAGATCGCGAATCTGGTGGTTTAGGAGATTTAAGTTACCCGCTATTGTCAGATTTAACTAAGCAGATTAGTATTTCTTATAATGTATTAACAGATGCAGGTACATCACTTAGAGGTTTATTTATAATAGATAAGCAAGGTATTATACAACATGCATTAATTAACAATTTAGATTTTGGTCGAAGTGTAGATGAGACTTTAAGAATATTGAAGGCGATTCAATACGTTCAAGAACATCCTGACGAGGTTTGTCCTGCTAATTGGCAGCCTGGCAATCTTACCATAATCAGTAAACCAAAAGAAGCAAAAGATTATTTTCGTTCTATATAAAAATCAATATCTATATTTTAATCTTTAAAATATTTAATATAATTCCGTATTAGAAAGTTTTATTCTATTTATAGAAAAATTATATTTCATTAATCGATATATATAAGATTATTGGTTTGAATTTCTTTTAGTTTAATGTAAGGAAAAAAACATGTCTACTAATTTAGCTCAGCAATTAAGAGAAGGTACAACAAAATCTCATAGTATGGCTGAAAATGTAAGTTTTGTTAAGTCATTTCTTGGTGGAGTAGTTGATAAGAAATCATATCGTAAGTTGGTGGCTAATTTATTTTTTGTATATAGGGCCATTGAAGAAGAAATAGAAAAGAATAAAAATCATATAGCTATAAAACCTATCTATTTTCCAGAATTGCATCGTAAGATGAGTTTAAGTCAAGATTTAGAGTATTATTATGGATCTAATTGGGAAAATCAGGTGGAGCCTTCATTGGCTGCACAAGAATATATAGATCGAATTCATAATATTGGTTCAAATCAGCCAGAGTTATTGATTGCTCATGCATATACTCGCTACATGGGTGATTTATCTGGTGGGCAAATCTTAAAAAAAATAGCGAAAAATGCAATGCAATTACCAGAAACGGTTGGTACAGCTTTCTATAATTTTGAACATATAAAAGATGATCAGATTTTTAAAAAGAATTATAGAAGTGCATTAGATAATGTCCCCTTAAATGATTATCAAATAGATCAAATTATTTCTGAAGCTAATATAGCTTTTAATCTAAATATGAAGATGTTTCAAGAATTAAATTCTAACTTAATTAAAATAATGATTATGTTATTATGGAGTACTTTAGGTAACTTTCGTAAAAAGTTTATTTAATTTTATTTATATTTACTTAGTTCTTTGTATATGTTATTGTTTGTTGCATACTTTTAGCTATTAATTATATTATGCTAGGTTTATTAATATAATATTCTGTGTTTTAAGTAGTATTTAATACATGATTTTATTTTAATTTAATTTAATGATATATCTCTTACAAAGTCTTATGTCTTAGTCTATAATTTAGGTAAGATTTTAATGTAATTTTTTTATTATTATTAGTTATGTACAAATTAAAAACCTCTAGGTCTATTCTTAAAAGATTTAAAGTAACCTCTAGTAAAAAATTGTTAAGGAATAAAGCCTCACGTAGTCATTTATTGCAAAAGAAGAAAGCTAAGCGTAAACAAAAGTTGAGGCAAGTTGTAAATGTAAGTAAAAAAGATATTTTAAATTTCAAATCCAAGTTGTCATATTTTTATTAATTTAATTAATAAAAAATCGGTTAGTTTTTGTACTAGTTTTTTTATATATAATAATTTACTATTTTTTATGACCCGTGTAAAAAGAGGTAGTGTTGCTCGTAAAAGAAGAAAAAAAATATTAAAATTAGCTAAAGGTTTCCAAGGATCTCAGTCAACTTTATTTCGCACGGCTAAACAACAAGTATTAAAAGCATTAAGGTATGCCTATGTAGGTAGAAAAAATAAGAAGCGTGATTATAGACGTTTATGGATTACCCGTATTAATGCTGCTGTTCATAATTATGATCTTACTTATAGTCAATTTATGTGCAATTTAAAAAATGCTCAAATAGCATTGAATCGTAAAATGTTAGCACAATTAGCAATTATAGATAAATTAGCTTTTGAGTCGATAATAGAATTCATGTAATCGTAGTTTTTTAGAAGGTAATAATATTCTTAAAAATTTTAATTGTAATTTAGCTTGTAATTTAATTAAGTCTACTAATTACATATTGACTTATTAACTGCAATGTTTTATATGCTTCGCAATCATATTTATTTCCTAGAGCTTTAAGAGATGCTTGAATATGTTCTTGAGCTAAGTCTCTTGCTTTTTGTATACCTTTTGTACCTTTAATAATATTTATTGCTTTATTTATATCATTTTTGTTTTGGAACTCTCTATGAAGAAGATGAGATAATCTAGGAGATTCCTCTAGAGCAAAAATTAGGGGTGCTGTTAAATTGCCATTTTTTAAGTCAGATCCAGCTGGTTTTCCAAGAGATCTATGTGATCCTATGATGTCTAAAATATCATCTATGATTTGAAAAGCTAACCCTAGATGTTTGCCATAAAGATAAAAGTTATTTTGAATATCTTTATCAGCTTTGCTAAGCATAGTAGTGCCTTGACAACTTGCTGCTATTAGTGATGCTGTTTTATAAAAAGATTTTTCTATGTAATCATCTATTGAAATGGTACTATCAAAATTAGTTAATCCTTGTCTTACTTCTCCTTCAGCAAAGTCTGTAATAACCTTAGAAATAGTTTTAACAACTTCTAAGTTATTTAAATTAGCTAGATACCATGAAGATTGTGCAAACAAAAAGTCTCCAGCTAGTACGGCAACTTTTGTACTGAATGTACTATGAACTGTTTCAATACCTCGTCTTGTTTCACATTCATCTATGACATCATCATGTACTAAGCTTGCAGTATGTATAATTTCTGTGATTTCAGCTAGTCTTCGATGTTCAGGTAGTATGTTATTATGTTTTGTTGTCGCTTGAGCAACAAGTAATACAATTGCTGGACGGATTCTTTTACCTCCAGCATTAAATAAATGTTCAGCAGCTGCGTAAAGTACTGGATGTTTTGCACCAACCATTTTTTTTAGGTTTATATCAAGTATGTATAAGTCATCCTTGATTAAAGGAATTATATCTATTAATTTATTCATGAAATCTTAGTAATTTATTATGTTATTTAGAGACAAACTATTATAACTTGATTATTATCTATTAAATATAATTTTTTTATTATTTTTATTTCTCTTGAGAGAATTTATTATAATGCTATTAAATTTAGTAAATACAATTATATACTATAGTTTAGTAATATTTGCTTTGGTTATTATAGTAAACTTTTTATTTTAAATTTTCTGAGTTAGATGTTCTTTATTTTTTATCGAATTTGGAGTCTACAATTATAGTTATGAATAATAGAATAGTTCTACCTTCGACATTATTTGAAACAAGTAATATTAATAGTGAAGTCATGTTATCACTCTATAAAGATATGTTACTAGGCCGTAGTTTTGAAGATATGTGTGCTCAAATGTATTACAGAGGTAAAATGTTTGGTTTTGTACACCTTTATAACGGTCAAGAAGCTGTTTCCACAGGTATAATAAAAACTTTGAATAATACTGATTATGTCTGTAGCACTTATCGTGATCATGTTCATGCCTTGAGTAAAGGTGTTCCCTCTAATCTTGTAATGGCTGAATTATTTGGTAAAGAGACCGGCTGTAGCCATGGAAGGGGTGGTTCAATGCACATATTTTCAGCACAACATAATTTTTTGGGTGGTTTTGCATTCATTGGTGAAGGTATTCCTGTAGCCATAGGTTCTGCCTTTCAAAGTGTTTATAGAAAACAAGTTTTAAAAGATAATGATTCTTTGCGAGTCACAGCATGCTTTTTTGGTGATGGCACAAGCAATAATGGTCAATTTTTTGAATGTTTAAATATGGCTGTTTTGTGGAAGTTACCTATTATTTTTGTAGTAGAGAATAATCAGTGGGCAATAGGTATGGCTCATCATAGATCAACTTCTTATCCAGAAATACATAAAAAGGCCAATGCTTTTGGTTTGCCTGGTATTGAAGTAGATGGTATGGATGTTCTTGCAGTTAGGGAAGTAGCACAAAAAGCTGTTGATCGAGCGAGATCTGGAGAAGGTCCTACATTAATCGAAGCATTAACATACCGTTTTCGTGGACATTCATTAGCAGATCCAGATGAGTTACGTTCTCGTCAAGAGAAAGAAGCATGGTTAGCACGTGATCCAATCAAGCGTTTGAAAAGCTATTTAATTGATAATGCTATTGTTTTAGATGATGCTATTGATAGTTTGCATATAGAAGTTAAGCAAGAAATTGACAATGCAATAGAATTTGCATTGTCTAGCCCGGAACCTGAAGTTAAACATTTGAAGCGTTATTTATTTGCTGATGACGAAAGTCATTAAACTGTTATATAAATTTTTAACTGTAGTCGTCATAGAAAATTCAAAGAAATTAAATAGTTTTAAAATACACAAGAATATGTCTCAAGTTTTTATGTTTGATGCTTTGCGAGAAGCTACAGATGAAGAAATGCAGAAAGATGATTCTGTTTTTGTTTTGGGAGAAGATGTTGGTCATTATGGTGGTTCATATAAAGTAACTAAAGATTTACATGCTAAATATGGTGATTTAAGAGTTTTAGATACACCAATTGCTGAAAATAGTTTTATGGGAATGGCAATTGGTGCAGCTATTACTGGCTTAAGACCAATTGTTGAAGGAATGAACATGAGTTTCTTGTTGCTTGCTTTTAATCAGATTTCGAATAATGCTGGTATGTTGAGGTATACATCAGGTGGTAACTTTACTATACCAATTGTTATTCGTGGTCCAGGCGGTGTTGGTCGTCAATTGGGTGCAGAACATTCTCAAAGATTAGAAGCTTATTTTCAAGCAATACCTGGCTTGAAAATAGTTGCTTGTTCTACTCCATATAATGCAAAAGGTTTATTAAAATCTGCGATCAGAGATAATAATCCAGTTATCTTATTTGAACATGTACTTCTATATAATTTGAAAGAAGAATTGCCAGATCATGAGTATTTTCTTCCTTTAGATAAAGCAGAGTTAGTAAAAGAAGGAAGCCAAGTTACTATAGTTACCTATTCTAGAATGCGTCATCATGTGATGCAAGCAGTTAATCAGTTATTAGAAGAAGGTTATGATCCAGAAGTAATTGATTTAATTTCTTTGAAACCTATTGATATTGATACAATTAGTAAATCTTTAGTTAAAACTCATAGATTAATTATTGTTGAGGAATGCATGAAAACAGGTGGTATAGGAGCTGAAATTATTGCACAAATAAATGATAGTTATTTTGATCTTTTAGATGCACCTATTGTACGTCTATCTTCTCAAGATATTCCCACACCTTATAATGGTAATCTCGAGAAAGCAACCGTCATTCATCCTCATCAGATAATTCAATCTGTTAAAGAATTAATTTATTAATGCTTTTTTATATTTAATCTTGGATTTCTATATTGAAATTTAAAAAATAAGTAAGATGGTTTACTTACTTATTTTTTATTTATTGAATATAGTTGTAAATCAATAATTTAAAAATTAATTTCAGCTGCTTGTACTTTTTCCCACTGTTTTTTCTTTATAACAAATAAAATTTGAGTTAAGGTTACTACAAAAAAGAAAGCAATCATACCTTTGATTCTTGCTGGACTTTGTAAGACTATTTCTGTTTCATTTTGTCCAAAACCACCAATATTGGGATCATTTGTGAGATTTTGATTGACTAATATATTATTTCCTTCAGATACATTTAAATTTAAACCAGCTGGAATAGTTTCTGTATACATTTCTCCGTTTAATTTTTCTATATCTATATTATATCCACCTTTATCTAAAGTAGATATTTTTATTATTTTACCGCTATTTGAGCAAGTGAATATATTATTATTTGATTTGTCTCCTGTAGGATAAATTTGTCCTCTCCCTCTATTACCTCCTACATAAATAGGATATTTTAAAAAATGAATGTTTTTATCTTTGCTTGGATCAGGAGATAAGATTGGGAAGGTAATTTCTTGATTTTTATCTCCTGGTATGGGGCCTACAACAAGTATATTTTCTTTTGACGTATTATATGGTTGAATATAAATATTTTTGTTTTTTTCTTTTAGTTCTGTGGATAACAAACTTTTTGGTGCTAGCTTAAATCCTTCCGGTAGAATTAAAACAGCACCTGTATTTAACGTACCTTTTGTACCATTTCCTAGAATTTGTTTATTATTGTTATCATAAGGTATCTTGATTGTAGCTTCAAAGACGCTGTTTGGTAATACTGATTGAGGAGCTTCAATCTCTACATTTTTTTGTGCTAAGTGACAATTAGCACAAACAATTCTACCAGTTGCTTCTCTTGGATCTTCATAACCTTGTTGTGCATATATTGGGAATGATTTAACTTCTATAGGATTTATGAAATTCAAGCTTATTAGGCCTAAACATATTATGATAAAAGCTTGAATTCTTCTTAGTTTGTGTAAATGATTTGGATTCATATATTTTTTGATTATAAATTTTTAAATGTGATATCTCTTTAATTATAATAACATTCTATATTTATTATTTTTAATAAAAAAACTGTATTAATAAACTTTTGGTTAAAAGTAATCTAAGAGATTTTCTATTTTCAGTTTTTATGGAAATTATTTCTTTCTTTTTACTAATAGTTTCAAATCCAAAATAGCCTACGTGAAAGTATTATTTATTAATATTATCTAAGAAATGATTATAATTTTATTTTATTTCTTATGAAGTTATTGATAAATATAAAAGAAGCAAAAGTATAGATTATATTATTTTAGGTAATATTATAAAAATATATAACGTTAAAGATTTATATTAGTTTTGTTATTTTCATTAAGATTACATAAGATGTTTTATTAGATTTAGTGAATCTTTGCAAAATTATCCAAGACTCTTAAATCGCTAAATAATAGCTTCTCTGTCAACATTTTATTTTGACTGATAAATTTAAAAGATTAATTTATATTAGACAGTAAAAAAACAAATAGAAATATTTTAATTAGTAAAAATATATTTTTACTTGTTTAATTTATCTACTGTTTTTTTGTGTCCTTTGTCTTATTTTGATTTAAATAATTATTTATTTAAGGTTTTTAAAAATAAAATTCCACTAAAATACAATAATAATATAGCTGATGACATAATTATCTGTGTGATAGGATCTGTAGAAGGTGTAAGAATAGCCCCTATAATAGTTGAAATAAAAATAGCGTATTTCCAATATGAAATCATCCTTTCTGAAGATAAAATATCAAAGAGACCCAAAATAATTTGTATAACTGGAATTTGAAATGCAAGTCCTGTACTAAATAGTAACAATAGAATAAAATTAAAGTATTGCTCAAATGACCATATAGGTTCTACAATATCTGCTCCATAATTAATAAAAAATTGAAGTGCTGCTGGTGCCAAAAATTTATAAGAAAACAATATTCCTAGAAAAAATAATGCTATTGAAGATACTAAAGTTGGTATTAAAAAAGATGATTCTTTTTTTGTTAATCCTGGTAAAATAAAAAGAAGTATTTGAAAAATTGTGAATGGACTACTTAATAAGATACCTGTATATATTGCTACTTTTATTGAAGCGAAAAGATATTCACCTGGAGCAAGCTGTAGGAATTTAACGCCAATTGCAGGTTTCTGAAGAAGAGATGATATATTTTTTATATATAAAAAGCATATTGTTGTTGTAACACAAAAAATAGTAAAAGCAATCAAAAATCTTTGTCTTAGTTCTTCTAGATGCTCAAGCATCGACATTTCTGCTTTTTCATTTAATTGTTTTTTCATGTTTTTATTATAATTTATCATAAAGAATTGTTTAAAGGTAGGCGTTGCTAGACTAATACTAGATTTAAACTATCTATAAAATATATTATAATAATTCTAATTGTAAAAGAAGAAAAAAATAGTTTTTTGCTAAGTATTACAAAATCTATCTTTATTCAAGGTAGTTTTAATTTTTTATATATTATAAAAGTAAGTATTAGTAATATAAAAATAAAATAGAAAATGTACTAGAATTTTAGCAATGTATAAATTAATAAAAAGTTTCTATCAATTTAATATAATGGCAAGGAGAAAGATGTATGACTGTTAAAGCGAGTAGTGGAAGCCCACTAGCAAGACCTCAGCTTTACCGCACAGCACCAATTTCAACTATTGCACAAGCGGAACAACAAGATAGATTTTTACAATTAGGTGAATTGAATGAATTAGTTACATTTTTGAGTTCAGGCAATAAGCGTCTTGAGGTTGCTGACCTATTAACAAAAAATGCGAATATTTTAGTTGCGAGAGCAGCAGATAAAATTTTTGTAGGTGGTTCAGCTATATCTTATTTAGAAAGACCTCAAGCTGCTTTTCTATCATCTGATTCTTCCAAGTATAATGCAAATATTGAGCAATTATCTGGTGACACACAAAGTAGTTTTCTTGGCGGTGTAAAATCTGTATTTAGTTCTAATGATTCTTTACCACCAGGTTTTAAGCCAATTAATGTGGTGCGTTATGGTTCTACTAGAATGAAAAAATCTTTACGTGATTTAGATTGGTTTTTGAGATATTTAACTTATGCTATAGTAGCTGGAGACCCCAATATACTTTCGGTTAATATTCGTGGTTTACGTGAGCTTATTGATAATGCTTGCTCTAGTGCCGCTGCTATAGTAGCTTTAAGAGAGATGCGTAAAATAGCATTAAATATTTTCAATGCAGATCCTGAGGGACAACAGCTTGTTCAAGAGTATTTTAATGTTGTTATTACAGAGTTTGAAGCACCTTCTTTGACAGATAAGTTACGTCGTAGAGTTTCAAATGATTTACAAGGTTTACGTTTACCTCAAATATATTCTAAAGCTGGTGTATCTAAGCAAAGATTTGTTCTAAAAACGAGTTTATCAGCAGACGAAAAAAATATTGTTATCAAAGCATGCTATAGACAAGTATTTGAAAGAGATATAGCTAAAGCATATAGTTTACAATTTGTTGATTTAGAATCTCAAGTCAAAAATGGAACTTTGTCTATTAAAGAATTTATTCGTTTTTTGGGTAAATCTTCTATATATAGAAGTCAGTTTTTTGAGCCATTTGTTAATAGTAGAGTTGTAGAGTTAGCTTTTAGACATTTTTTAGGTAGGGGCTTAAGTTCTTTAGAAGAGTTTCAAAAATACTTTTCGATCTTATCTACACGAGGTTTAGATGGTTTAATTGATGAAATCATCAATTCTCAAGAGTATGCAGATTATTTTGCAGAAGAAACAGTTCCATATTTACGTGGTTTAGGAGAAGAAGCACAAGAGTCAAAAAATTGGGGAGCTCAAATAGAGCTATTGAAATATAGTACGCCATTTAGAAAAATACCTCAGTTTGTCACTTTATTTAGTGATTACAAAACTAACCTGCCCGATCAACACCCTTATGGATTAAGTAATGATCCATTATCTATACAATTTGGGGCTATTTTCCCAAAAAATTCAGTGAATTTACGCAAAAAATCAGCTCCTTTTGGCAAAGATACCAGAAGAATTTTACCAAGACGTGGACCAGGTATTTATAGTCAAATTAGTAGTCCTAATTTACGTTCTAAGACAGTTGGATCACTAGGTCCTAAAGTATTTCAACTAAATATAGTAGCTGATAAGATATCTTCTTCTAGTAAAAACTCAGATATAGAAACTACTTTAAATAAAGTAATTAATGCTATCTATTTAAGAGTTTTTGGTAGATTTATCTATACAGAAGAGTTATTGACAGTCAAAAGATTAGAAAGCCAGCTAAGAGATCGTCAAATATCAGTCCGTAATTTTGTAAGAGAATTAGCTAAGTCATCTATTTTTAGATCATTGTATTGGCAACCTTTTTATGTTTGTAAAGCTATTGAATATATCCATAATCGTTTGCTTGGTAGACCTACTTATGGACGACAAGAAATCAATCAGTACTTTGAGATTGTTTATAAACAAGGGTATTATAAAATGATTGATTCTATGATTGATAGTTTGGAGTATATAGAATCTTTTGGAGATAATATAGTGCCTTATGAAAGATATTTAATTCCTTCAGGTGTTGCTTCTAAAAGTCTAAGACCAGGTATTAAGAAATTAAGAATAAAAACACCAAATGTTAAGAAGCTAGAAAAGGCAAAGCGTTTTCTGGATTTAGGTATTATTAAGAAAACTTTCACTCAGACTGGTATTAATAAAAAAATACAACAAGGTGTAAGTGCAAAAAGGGATCAAAATATTATTTTCACAGTAAGTTCCTCTACTGATGAATCTTATATCTCTCAAGTACTAAGAGCAACTTATAGACAGCTTTTTGAAAGAGATCTTAATTCTTTTTCTATAGGTGATGAATTCTTTAATCTTGAAAAAGCCTTTCTTGCTAGAGAAATCAGTGTTCAGCAGTTGGTTGAAACATTAGGTTCGTCATATTTGTATTGTAAAGAATTTTATGAGCCATATCCAAATACAAAAGTTATTGAATTAGGAACAAAGCATTTTCTTGGTAGAGCACCTAACAATCAGGCTGAAATTCGATATTATAATCAAATATTAGCTTCTCAAGGATTAGCTTATTTTGTCTCTACTTTGGTCAATAGTGTTGAATATAATACAATTTTTGGATCTGATACTGTTCCTTATCGTCGTTTTCCAACACTTCCAGCTGCTAATTTTCCAAATACTGAAAGATTATATAATACATTGACAAAGCAGAATCAAGCTATTGTAGTACCTAGTTTTGATGTTATAACAGGTAATCAGTAGATCAAGAATTGGTGAATAGTCTTTCTTGCTTTAGTACTTTTCTATTGATTTTTTTTGTACATTTAACATAAGCTTTGTATATTCTTTTATAGTCGAATTTAATAAGCAACAAAGTATTATTATGTATTTAGGTGTAGTGAATTAACACTTAAACTAAACCTTTTTAGGAGTTTTATTAATGAGTATTGTTACTAAATCAATTGTTAATGCAGATGCAGAAGCTAGATATTTAAGTCCAGGAGAATTAGATCGTATTAAAAGTTTTGTATTATCTGGAAAGCGACGTTTAAGAATTGCACAAATATTGACAGATAATCGTGAGCTTATAGTTAAAAAAGGTGGACAACAGCTTTTTCAGAAACGTCCTGATGTTGTCTCTCCTGGTGGTAATGCTTACGGTGAAGAAATGACAGCTACTTGTTTGCGAGATCTAGATTATTATTTACGATTAGTAACTTATGGAATAGTAGCAGGTGATGTAACACCTATAGAAGAAATAGGTTTGGTTGGTGTCAAAGAAATGTATAATTCATTAGGTACTCCTATATCAGGTGTTGCAGAAGGTATACGTTCTATGAAAAGTGTTGCTTGTTCTTTACTATCAGGGGAAGACTCTGCTGAAGCAGGTTTTTATTTTGATTATACTTTGGGTGCAATGCAATAAATTATTATTAAACTATATAAATATTAAATTAAAGGAAAAATAAGAATATGCAAGACGCGATTACTTCTGTTATTAATACAGCTGATGTACAAGGTAAATACTTAGATGATAATTCATTGGAAAAGTTAAGAGGTTATTTCCAAACAGGTGAATTAAGAGTACGTGCAGCCTCTACAATTGCTGCGAATGCTGCAACTATTATTAAAGAATCTGTGGCTAAAGCTTTATTATATTCTGATATTACAAGACCAGGTGGCAATATGTATACAACAAGAAGATATGCAGCATGTATACGTGATTTGGATTATTATTTAAGATATGCTACTTATGGTATGTTAGCAGGAGATCCTTCTATTCTTGATGAACGTGTTTTAAATGGATTAAAAGAAACTTATAATTCTTTAGGTGTCCCTAGTGGAGCTACTATACAGGCAATCGATGCAATGAAAGAAGTGACTTCTAGTTTAGTTGGTCCTGATGCAGGCCAAGAAATGGGTCTTTATTTTGATTATATTTCATCCGGTTTAAGTTAAATTAGATTGATTTCTTTACTTCAGAAAAATAAATATATATTTACTTTTATTTAGGTACGTAAGGAGCAAGTTATGCTCCTTTTGTATTTATTTAATTGTTTAAAACATTTGCAGCTTGTACCCTAGCTCGTGCTTTACGTAAATTTTGCGTAGCTTCTATTTTGTCTTTATTTGTTGTTGCTTCAGCTAATTTTATTGTTGCTTTTTCTAAATTACTTTGTGCCGTATTTAAATCCATTTCGGAAGCTTTTTCGGCACCATTTACTAGTATCGTGATGCTATTATTGTTTATTTCAGCAAAGCCACCTAGAAGTATGATAGGTTGCCATTCTTTATTTATACGTACACGCATCACACCTATATCTAAAGCAGTTAATAAAGGTATGTGCCCTTTTAGGATGCCTAATTGTCCTGTGCTACTTGGTAAAATAACCTCCTCAGCATTAGCATCCCATACTGTTTTATCTGGTGCAATGACACGAATATTTAATGTCATAAGATTAATTGTATTTATTTTAATGTTTCAGCTTTACTAATAGCTTCTTTGATATTCCCTACTAAGTAAAAGGCTTGTTCCGGTAAGTCGTCTAATTCACCCTTTAATATCATTTGAAAACCTTTAATAGCTTCTTCTAATGATACATATTTGCCAGGTGAACCTGTAAATACCTCAGCTACAAAAAAAGGTTGTGATAAGAAACGTTCAATCTTACGTGCTCTTGCAACAGTTAGGCGATCTTCTTCAGATAATTCATCTAGTCCTAATATTGCAATAATGTCTTGTAACTCTTTATATCTTTGTAGTGTTGATTTAATTTGTTGTGCAGTTGTATAATGTTCTATTCCTACAATATCTGGTTGTAACATTGTTGAAGTAGATCCAAGTGGATCTACAGCTGGATATATACCTTTTGCTGCTAAACCTCTTGATAGAACTGTTGTTGCATCCAAGTGAGCAAATGTTGTTGCAGGTGCAGGATCGGTTAAATCGTCAGCTGGCACATATACTGCTTGTATAGATGTAATTGAGCCATCAGTGGTTGATGTAATTCTTTCTTGTAGTGCTCCCATTTCTGTTGCTAATGTAGGTTGGTAACCAACAGCAGATGGCATTCTTCCTAGTAATGCAGAAACTTCTGATCCAGCTTGTACGAAGCGAAATATATTATCTATAAATAAAAGTACATCTTGCTTATTAATATCTCTAAAGTATTCTGCCATTGTTAAAGCAGTTAATCCAACGCGCATTCTTGCACCCGGAGGTTCATTCATTTGTCCATAGACTAAAGCTACTTTAGAATCTGTTAATTTATCCGCGTTGATTACCTTTGATTCTTTCATTTCTTCGTATAGATCGTTACCTTCTCGAGTTCTTTCACCTACTCCTCCAAATACTGAGACTCCTCCATGAGCTTTAGCGATATTATTAATTAATTCCATAATTAGTACAGTTTTACCAACACCAGCCCCACCAAATAGGCCTATTTTTCCACCTTTTCTATAAGGAGCAAGTAGGTCTACCACTTTAATGCCTGTTTCAAATATAGATGGTTGAGTTTCCAGTTGAGTAAAAGAAGGTGCTGATCTATGAATAGGAAGTGAATCAGCTGAAGAAACATTTCCTAAATTATCTACTGGTTCACCAAGAACATTAAATATTCTGCCTAATGTAGGTATGCCTACAGGAACTGTTATAGCAGCTCCTGTATCTGTCACTTCGATACCTCTTCTTAATCCTTCCGTAGAACTCATAGCAACTGCTCTGACTCTATTATCTCCTAATAGTTGCTGTACTTCGCAAGTGATAGTATTATCAGGTCCTTGTACTTTTAAAGCATTGAACACTTTTGGAAGTTGTCCATTAGGAAATTCTATATCTAAGACAGGACCAATGATTTGTGTTACTAATCCTTTCGTTGTTGTTGTAACCATATTTATAACTTTGTACTTGTATTAAGGTATGTCAATTAACAAAATTTCTGGATTTTTATGTTCTACTGAATTTAATATCTATTACTATGTCTAATTTAATAATTAATTCTAGAGTAGATTCATATATTATTATTGTAAAACAAAAATGTTCTTTATTCTACAAAATACTTACTTAGTTTTATTTATATTTGATATAGACATTTTTATATTAATAAAAAATATGCATAGTTATATTATGAAGTAGTGGTATGCTTTTAATTATCATATAATCTACCTGTAGTTTTAAGCCAATTCTGTGCTTCGATATAATTATTTGGCGCTAAATATACTGCTTGTTTCCAGTATTCTGCTGCTTTATCGAACATAGATTTTGATATATTTAAATTATTTTTATCTGTAGCTTTTAATCCTTGATAATGGTAAATAACAGCAATGTTATTTAATGCTTGTGGAAGTTTAGGATTTAACTCTAATGCCTGATGATAATATTCTAAAGCTTTAATATGTTCACCATTACTTGCATAAATTAAACCAATATTATAGAGTATATATGATCTATCGTAAGGGTCTTCTTCTAAAGCCAGTGCTTCGTAATAGTTTTCTAGAGCTTCTGCATATTCACCTTCTGATTGCGCTGACATACCATCTCTATAATAGCAAAAGGCCTGTTTTTCTTCTTTACTTGTAGGTAGTATTTTTAAAATAATATCAGCAAGTATAGTAAAAGTCTTGTCAATAAAATTGTCATTTTTTTGTAAACGCGGCATAATATTATTTAATTGGTAATAAAAATTAATTCTATATTTATTATAATAGTTAATTTTAATGATTGTTAAATCATGTTTTCTAAATTGTATTAATGAATTTTAAGTTAAAAATGTAAGTCAATAAATTAAGATATATTGTAAATAAACATATAAAATATAATGGTTAATAAATTTCTATCTCGTAAAAGTAAATATTCTATATATTATTCTGATATAGATTCTAGTATTTGTTCATACATAGAAAAACAAGAAGAGGTTCTTTTGTTAAAGTATCCAAAAATTGTCTATGTAGTGTCAGAAAATAATAGTATTGAACATCAGAAATCTGGTAATATTAATAATACTATATTTAATACAGAACAGAAGCAAATATATAATAGTTCTAATAATAAGTTTGATAAAAGAAGTAAGGCCACTGTAAAACAAGAAGATCTAATTGAAGTTAGGAAAAGTAAAGTAAAATTCAAGAAAAAAGTAAGAAGTAAAATTGATATTCATGAAGATGACTTATCGTTATCTAAAAGTGCAAATAAGGTTCTAAATGAAGATTCTTTAGATTCTATTATACAACAAACTAATTACAGCAAGCATAAAAAAAAGGTTAAGTTAAAGCAAGGTTTGTCCGAATATTCGATTAATGATACCAGTGACTTAAATTCTAATAGCCAAATTGATAAAAATATCTTGATAGATAGTCCTTTAACAATAGAAGAATTGGCAAATAAGTTAAAAATACCAGAAGCTGAGATTATTACGTGGTTGTTTTTAAAAGGTATTTCTGTAACTATTAACCAAGTTGTAGATGTTTCGATAGCTACTACAGTAGCTCTCAATTATAATTTTAATTTATTAGATCCAAGTTCTTCGAAGAGTTTAAATTCTCCAACGAGTCGTCAGTTAAATACATTATCTAAAAGTGTTAAAAGAGCACCTATAATAACTATTCTGGGTCATGTAGATCATGGAAAAACAACTCTACTTGATACAATTAGAAATAGTGATCTAGTTAAAAAGGAGATAGGAGGTATAACTCAATCTATTGCTGGATATGAAGTGAATTGGTCATATGGCTCTTCGAATGAAAAACTAGTATTTCTAGATACTCCTGGTCATGAAGCTTTTGCAGGTATGAGGTTAAGAGGAACCCAAGTTACAGATATTGCTTTACTAGTAGTTGCTGCAGATGATGGACTCAAACCTCAAACTATTGAAGCAATTAAGTATATACAAAATAATAAACTGTCTTGTATTGTTGCAATTAATAAAGTAGATAAGAATGATATAAATATTGTAAAAGTAAAAGAGTCATTAGCTCAATATAATATTGTTGGTGAAGATTGGGGAGGAGATATACCTATTATAGAAGTAAGTGCTTTAACCGGTAAAAATATAGATTTACTTTTATCTAATATTTGTATGCTATCAGAATTGCAGGAATTAAAGGCTAACCCTGATCAATTAGCCCAGGGGACAGTTTTGGAGGCAAATTTGGATAAAGCCAAAGGTCCTGTAGCACATGTTATTGTTCAGGATGGTAATTTAAAGATTGGAGACATAGTCGTCTCTCATGATACATATGGTAAAGTCAAAGCTATGATTAATAGCTTAGGCTTGAGAATTATTAAGGCAGAACCTTCATCTGTTGTTGAATTATGGGGATTTTCTAATATACCTCAAGCAGGATCAATGTTTTATGTTGTGCACAATGAAAAAGAAGCTAAGCAATTAATTAGCAAAAGTCATAAAACTAATAATCACTATAATATATCTAAAATATTGAATTCTAGAGTTACTTTAGATACTTACAATAAGAAATTAAATCTTAAGCAACTCAATTTAATTATTAAAGCAGATACTCAAGGTTCTATTGAAGCAATTATTCACTGTTTCTCTAAAATTCCTCAAGAAAAGGTTCAACTTAATATTATTGCAGCTAGTTCGGGTGATATTTCTGAAACAGACATTGATTTAGCTATGACTAGTAATTCATTAGTTATTGCATTTAACACAAATATACCAGCTAATCTAAGTAATCTAGTGAATAGATCGCACGTTATACTTAGTAATTTTACAGTTATTTACGATTTATTAGATTATATTAGATTATATATGCTTGATTTGATAGATCCAGAATACGAGAAGAACTTTATAGGAACAGCTATTGTACAAACTGTCTTTTATATTAATAGAGGAGTTGTTGCTGGTTGTGTAGTGAATACAGGTAAATTACAAAAGGATGCAGCTATTAGTGTTTATCGACAGAATAAAGTGGTCTATAATGGTTTTTTAAGTTCCTTAAAACATATCAAAGATGATGTGAATGAAGTTAATGCAAGTAATGAGTGTGGTGTCATGTGTTATGATTATGATTCTTGGCAAGAACAAGATATTATTAAAGCTTATGAATCTAAAGAAAAAATAAGAGTTCTATAAATTGAGAAAGGTAAAAAACAAATTGCTTGTGTTATTTACCTTGAAATTCTAATCAATTGTGAAGAAGAGATACTTATTAATCTTTATTTAAAAAAGGGAGTAATGCTAGTATACGTGCTCGTTTTATATATTTTGTCATTTTTTTTTGTTGTTTTGCCGTTAAACCTGTAAAGCGTCTAGACAAAATTTTTCCTTGATCATTTATGAATTTTCTTAGTAAATCAATATCTTTATAATCTAGAGTTTCGTTTGTTTTAATGGGAGAAAATCTCTTATTTTTATTGTATAAAATCATATAATTGAAAAAGGTTATTTTATATTTTTAAATTATTTAATTTCTTTAAATTTTCTATGACGATTACAATTTGGACAAAACTTTTTCAATTCCAAACGGTTTGGTGTGTTACGCTTATTTTTTGTAGTAGTATATCGAAAAATACCATTTTTTCTTTTATTTGTATTAATTAAGCTTCTACATTCACATTCTAATGTAATTATTAAACGTGCTTCTTTACTTTTAGCCATATGTAGTTTATTTTGACTTATTATATTTGAATAATTCTATTATCTCATGTTTATATTATTATAATCAAGATTAATTCATTATGCTTATTGTATGTTGTATATACAAATTGGAAATGATATAATCTTTATATGACTTATTATAAATCTGCAAACTCTTAATTTTGATATATGCCTAAAAATTTATCTGTTCTCAAAAAAACACGAGTCTCTTTACGAAATCGTGCTACAAATAAAATGTATAGATCAGCTATAAAAACTCTAACAAAAAAATATATCCTTAGTTTAGAACAGTCACAAGATATTAGCATTTACACAAGTAATTTATCTGCTGTTTACCAAAAAATTGATAAAGCAGTGAAAAAAGGTATACTGCATAAAAATACAGCATCTCGAAAAAAAGCTTTATTAGCAAGTTTAATAAAGAAAAATATAGTTTCATAACAATATTAAGTTTAATTTTGAACCATAGACTGGTTTAACAGTCTATCAATATTTAAGAATTAGCGGATAAATATCTTCTACAATAAAAAGTTTAATTATTTGTTTAGTTTACTTACTACAATATAACAACTAAAGTATATTCACTTTAGAGTGTATTCTTGCATGATATTAATTTTATAATTTAAATTTGGAGCTTTTAATGTCACAAGATACAATTCCTGAGTCTATATTTCCAGATCTTGCGGAAATTCAAAAAGAGAGTTTTAAAATTTTTTTATTTGAAGGTTTAGGTGAAGTATTAAATTCTTTTCCTATAATTACAGATCCAACTGGCAAGTTAGAGTTGCAATTTTTTGGTAAAGATTACAAGCTTAAATTTCCACGTTACAGTGTTCGAAAAGCTAAAACTAATGATAAAACATATAGCCTCCAAATATATATCCCTTCAAAACTTACTAGACGAGATACTAAATTACTTAAAATAGATCACAATCCTGGAGAAGTGAGTAATTTAGATTTTTATGATGATGATAAAAATAAAAAGTATAAAAAACGACCTGTTTTTATAGGTGATTTACCTCTTATGACAAATAGAGGAACTTTTATCATATCTGGTACAGAAAGAATCATAATTAATCAAATTGTAAGAAGTCCTGGTATTTATTATAAACAAGAGCTCGATAAAAACGATAAGCAAATATATAGTGCAAGTCTTATTTCTAATCGTGGTTCATGGTTGAAGTTTGAAATCGATGCTAAAGGTCAAATTTGGGTTAGGATTGACAAAAATCATAAAGTTAATGCATATATTTTTTTGAGAGCAATTGGATTAAATAATGAAGATATCAAAAAAAATCTAAATAAGTATACTTTTTTGATTACAGCATCATTGTTATATGAAAGAAAAGAACTAGAAAAAGAAATAGGAAAATCTTCAGTTGAACAGGTTACAGACGAAGAAGCATTACTTATCGTATATGGTAAGCTACGCCCTAATGAGCCAGCAACTGTTGCAGTTGCTAAACAAATGCTATATGCTCGTTTTTTTGACCCTAAAAGGTATGATTTAGGACAAGTAGGACGTCACAAAATCAATAAAAAACTTAGCTTGAAAATACCAAAAAATTTTAGAGTGTTATCTCCTCAAGATATTCTAGCTGCTATCGAATATTTGATTAATATTAAAGAACAAAACATAGGAACTCTTGATGATATAGATCATTTAGGTAATCGTAGAGTACGTTCAGTTGGTGAATTATTGCAAAACCAGATACGTTTGGGTTTAAATAGATTAGAAAGAATTATTCGTGAACGTATGATAATTTGTGATCTAGATTCCTTAAGCCTATCTAACCTTGTTAATCCAAAACCATTGATGGCCTCGGTAAGAGAGTTTTTTAGCTCAAGTCAATTATCTCAATTTATGGATCAAACAAATCCTTTATCTGAGTTAACTCATAAACGTAGAATTAGTGCTTTAGGTCCTGGGGGACTTAATAAAGATCGTGCAGGTTTCGCTGTAAGAGATTTACATCCTAGTCATTATGGGCGTATTTGTCCAATAGAAACGCCAGAAGGGCCCAATGCAGGTTTAATTGGTTCTTTGAGTGTGTATGCAAGAGTAAATAAATATGGATTTATTGAAACACCATGCTATAAAGTTAGTGATGGTAAGGTTTTTAACTATTTACCTCCTGTATATCTTACAGCTGACGAAGAAGACAATTTGCGCGTAGCACCAGCTGACATTTCTATCACTAATAATAATATTATTAAAGATAATATTATACCCGTAAGGTATAGGCAAGAATTTATAAAAACTACCAATGACCAAGTAGATTATATGGCTGTTTCGCCGATTCAGGTTATATCTGCAGCGACATCTTTAATACCTTTTCTAGAGCATGATGATGCTAATAGAGCATTAATGGGTTCTAATATGCAACGTCAAGCTGTTCCTTTACTATATCCAGAACAATCGATTGTTGGAACTGGTTTAGAGGCAAAAATTGCTAAAGATGCTGGTATGGTTATTACAAGTAGAACATTTGGTATTGTAAGTTATGTATCTGGCACTAAGATTGGTGTCCAAGACTCTTTTGGTCGTACTGTTCATTATAGATTAAGAAAATACTATCGTTCCAATCAAGATACTTGTATAAATCAACGTCCTATAGTATGGCCTGGCGAACAAGTCATGATAGGCCAAACTATTGCTGATGGTGCATCTACAGATGGTGGTGAGATTGCTTTAGGACGTAACATTTTGGTAGCTTATATGCCATGGGACGGATATAATTATGAGGATGCTTTCTTAATCAGTGAGCGCCTAATTTATGAAGATTTATATACTTCTATTCATATTGAGAGATATGAATTAGAATGCAGGCAAACTAAGTTAGGTCCAGAACAAATTACAAGGGATATACCAAATGTGAGTGAATCTTCTATTAGCTTATTAGATAAAAATGGTATTATTTCTGTAGGATCTTGGGTTGATTCAGGAGATATATTGGTAGGTAAAATTACACCAAAGGGTGAAGCAGATCAATTACCTGAGGGTAAGTTATTGAGAGCTATTTTTGGTGAAAAGGCTAGAGATGTAAGAGATACATCATTAAGGCTTCCTAATGCTGCTAAAGGTAGAGTAGTAAATATCAAAGTCTTTAAAAGACAAAAAGGGGATGAATTACCTCCAGGTACAAATGCAATTATACGTATTTATGTAGCACAAAAAAGAAAAATTCAAGTAGGGGATAAAATGGCAGGCCGTCATGGTAATAAGGGAATTATATCACGTATACTACCAAGGCAAGATATGCCGTTTTTGCCAGACGGCACACCAATTGATATAATTTTAAATCCATTGGGAGTGCCTTCTAGAATGAATGTAGGGCAATTGTTTGAATGTTTACTTGGTTTAGCTGGTTCATATTTAAGTAAACGGTTCAAAATTTTACCTTTTGATGAAATGTATGGTGCTGAAGCATCTAGAGCATTAGTTAATAATAAGCTAAAGCATGCAAGTATAGTAAGTAAAAAACCTTGGCTATTTAATTCTTTACATCCAGGAAAAGTTATGCTTTTTGATGGTAGAACTGGAGAAGCATTTGATAATCCAGTTACAGTAGGAAAAGCATATATACTTAAATTAGTACATTTAGTAGATGACAAGATACATGCTAGGTCAACAGGACCATATTCATTAGTAACACAACAACCTTTAGGTGGTCGTGCACAGCATGGTGGACAAAGGTTAGGAGAAATGGAAGTATGGGCATTAGAAGCTTTTGGCGCAGCTTATACTTTACAAGAATTATTGACAGTGAAATCTGATGATATGCAAGGAAGAAATGAAACTTTAAATGCAATCGTTAAAGGAAAACCTATACCCAAACCAGGTACTCCTGAGTCTTTCAAAGTACTTATGAGAGAATTACAATCCTTAGGTCTTGATATAAGTGTACATAGAGTTGAACTATTTGAAAATGGTAGGAAACAAGGTATAGAAATTGATTTAATGTCTAGTAAACAACAGTTAAACCATTTTCCGCCAAAAGAACAGATAAGCTTAAATACAAATAATAAATTTGATGAAAAAGATATGTATTCTAATCTTGATATTAATAAAGGGTATTAAATCTATATTATAATTTCTGATTTATTTAACGACACATAAATGTATGAATAAATTTGATCGTCATTTTGACTATGTGAAAATAAGCCTTGCTTCTCCAAATAAAATAAGAAGTTGGGGTGAAAGAACATTGCCTAATGGGCAGGTAGTTGGTGAGGTAACGAAGCCAGAGACAATTAACTATAGGACTTTAAAGCCTGAAATGGATGGTCTTTTTTGTGAGCGTATTTTTGGACCTGTAAAAGATTGGGAATGTCATTGTGGTAAGTATAAAAGGTTTAGATATAAAGGTGTTGTATGTGAAAGATGTGGTGTTGAAGTGACAGAATCTAAAGTTAGAAGACATAGAATGGCCTATATTGAGTTAGCTGCACCTGTAACTCATGTTTGGTACTTGAAGGGAAGTACAAGTTATATTGCATTAGCTTTAGATTTAACAGTTAAAGAAGTAGAAAAAATTGTTTATTTTCATTCATATGTTGTTATTAATCCTGGAGAGTATGAAAAATTACATTACAAGCAGTTATTAGAAGGTTATGAATGGAGAGCATTAGAAGATAAGCTTTATCCAGAATCTTCTAACCTTTTTGGTATTGAGGTTAGTATAGGTGCAGAAGCTATCTATACACTTTTAAAAAATATTGATTTACTAACAACAGTAGAACTTTTGCGGGAAGAAGCATTGAAACCTCCAAAAGCTTCTAAAAATCCTTCTCCTAAGTTTAATAAAAAAATGAAGAGGTTGCGCTTATTAGAAAATTTTATATCTACAGGTGCTGATCCCACATGGATGGTATTTTCAGTTATTCCTGTCATACCTCCAGATCTTAGACCTATGGTTCAGCTGGATGGAGGAAGATTTGCAACAGCTGATTTAAATGAATTTTACCGTCGTATTATTAATCGTAATAATAGACTAGCACGTTTAAAAGCTATATTAGCACCAGAGATAATAGTTAGAAATGAAAAAAGAATGCTTCAAGAAGCAGTAGATTCTTTGATGGATAATGGTCGTCGTGGTAGAACAGTGGTTGGTGCTAATAACCGTCCACTAAAATCTTTATCAGATATTATAGAAGGAAAACAAGGAAGGTTTCGGCAAAACTTATTAGGTAAACGTGTAGATTATTCTGGACGTTCAGTCATTGTTGTAGGGCCTGGCTTGAAATTGCATCAATGCGGTTTGCCTAGAGAAATGGCCTTGGAATTGTTCCAGCCTTTTGTAATACATCGTTTAATTTTACAGGGGTTAGTAAATAATATTAAAGCAGCTAAAAAAATTATTCAAAGAAATGAATCTATTGTATGGAATGTGTTAGAAGAAGTTATACAAGGTCATCCTATTCTTCTAAATAGAGCTCCTACTTTACATCGATTAGGCATTCAAGCTTTTGAACCCATACTTGTTGAAGGTAGAGCTATTAAGCTTCATCCTCTAGTATGTCCTGCCTTTAATGCAGATTTTGATGGTGATCAAATGGCAGTACATATACCTTTATCTTTGGAAGCACAAGCGGAAGCACGTCTCCTTATGCTTGCTCCTAATAATTTTTTATCTCCTGCTACAGGACAGCCCATCTTAATGCCTAGTCAAGATATGGTTTTAGGGTGTTATTATTTAACAGCTAATAATCCATCTTCTCAAAAAGGTCAAGGGCAATATTTTGCTTGTTTACAAGATGTTTTAATGGCTTATGAACAGAAAAAAATATCTTTGCATGCTTTAATTTGGGTAAGATTTGAAGGTAAAACAGAAAGCGACCAAATACAAGAAAAAATTAACTATGTGATTCAAGATGGTATTGAAGTAAGTATTTGTGATGATAAAATTATTAAATATGATCAGAGTGGTCATCAGATAGTACAATATATACGTACTACGGCTGGTCGTATTTTATTTCATAAAGTGATAAAAGAGTCTTTAAGCGATTGATTATAGAAATTTGATTTACAGAATAGTTTAAGAATATTGTATTAATTATAAGTAATGAAAAAGAATATTTTGGAACCTGCTTTCTCTAATAAAATTATAGATAAATCACAATTAAAAAAGTTAATAGTTTGGGCTTTTAGAAATTATGGTATTGCTCATGCAGCCAATATGGCTGATAAATTGAAAGATTTAGGTTTTCATTATGCAACTAAAGCAGGCATATCTTTAAGTCTTGAAGATTTACGTATTCCTCCAATAAAACAGAATTTATTAGATATGACTTTACAGTCTATATCTCATGCAGATAATCGATATAAAAGAGGAGAAATTACGGCTGTAGAAAGATTTCAAAAAGTTATCGATACTTGGAATAATGCTAGTGATACTTTAAAACAAGAAGTGGTAAAATATTTTAAGAATACGGATCCATTAAATTCTATTTATATGATGGCTTTTTCTGGTGCAAGAGCAAATATTTCTCAAGTTAGACAATTAGTCGGGATGAGAGGCCTAATGTCTGATCCGCAAGGTCAAATAATTGATTTACCTATATCCAGTAATTTCAGAGAAGGCTTGACCATTACAGATTATTTTATTTCTTCATACGGAGCAAGAAAAGGATTAGTGGATACGGCTTTACGAACAGCTGATTCAGGTTATCTTACTCGTAGATTAGTTGATGTTGCCCAGGATGTTATTATCCGAGAATTCAACTGCCAAACTTCAAAAGGCATGCTCTTAGAAGAAATGGTAGATAATCAGAAAGTATTGATTAGCTTAAAACAAAGTTTATTGGGAAGAGTACTGGCTGAAGATATTTGGGATCCTTCTTCTAATACTCTTATAGCCCGTTCAGGAGATAATATTAATCCTACTTTGGCAGATGGAATTATTAAGCTTGGTATTAAAAGTATTCTGGTGAGGTCACCTCTTACTTGTGATTCTATTAGATCAGTATGTCAATTATGCTATGGTTGGAATTTAGCTCATGGTAAAATGGTTGATCTTGGTGAAGCTGTTGGAATTATCGCTGCTCAGTCTATAGGTGAACCAGGAACACAGTTAACTATGAGGACTTTTCATACAGGTGGTGTATTTACTGGAGAACTCGCCCAGAAAATACTTAGCCCAGTAGATGGTCAAGTAAATTACCCAAGCAATATCTCCTTTATGAACACCAGAACTCGTCATGGTGATTTAGCAATGCTTGTAATGTCTGATTGTAAGTTAACATTAATTAACTCTAATAAAGATATTACAAGTATTACTTTAGTTAAAGGATCATTACTTTTAGTTAAAGATAAGTGTTTAGTAAAAAAAGAAGATATTATCGCTGAATATCCACTAAGTAATCGTATAGTAACTGAAAGAGCACAAAAAGCGGTAATTGCTGATTTATCTGGTAATATTCATTTAACTAATTTAAGTATTAGAGAAAAGGTCAATAAATCAGCAAGTATTAATGATGCTGGAATTATCTGGATCTTATCAAGTAAGATATATAATATCCCTGATCATGCAGAATTAATGATATCTGAAAATCAAACAATATATGAAAATAGTTTATTAGCAAGAACCCAGATTATTAGTCGTTATAATGGTCGTGTTTCTATAGCTAATATAGATAAAAATACTAAAAATATAAATCATCAGATATCTATTATAACTTCCTCTAAAACTTTTATAGATCTTCAGGTTTTAGTTGAAATAAATAATGGATGTAAAAATTATATATTAAAGACATATAATCAAGATAGATTTATTCTAACCATAGTGCCTCAACAAAAAATTACTCATGAGCAAATAGTAGGCAACCTTATCTCAGATATATATACTACCAAAACAGGTGGTATTATTAAGTATTTAGATTTATCTATATCTAAAAGACAAACTAAAGAAAATAATAAAGATGATTATAATATTTTAGGCTCAGGCTATATGTTATGGATTCCTGAAGAAACACATGAAATTAATAAAGATATTTCTTTATTGCTTGTTAAACATGGTGATTTTGTGGAAGCTGGTACAGAAATTATTAAAAATTTGTTTGCTAATAATGCCGGAGTTCTTGAGGTGATCCATAAAGACGGAATCATAAGAGAAATTATAATTAAGCCAGGAGTAATGTATTTGCTTGATAATCAAGATATAGATAAAAATCCACAAAAGTATCGAGGGTTTTTAAGACCAGGTGAAAAAATAGTTGGGGATATAGTGACGGATAAATTGGTCTATTGGGAATATATTCAAATTAACCAAGAAAATTTCGTACTTATTCGTCCGGTTATTGTATATTCTATAATTGATAAAAATTTAAAATTTAATTCTTCAAATGATTCATTTTTAACTGATACTTTTGATTTGCAGGTAGTACGAAGAACTTATTTTAGAGATGGAGAAAGAGTCAAGTCGGTATCTGGTCTAAATTTAGTAAGAACATATTTGATTGCAAAATTAAAGCAAGATGCAAGAAGTTTAGAATGTACTATGAAATTTGTCCCAAGTTCTAATGATTTGAGTCTAATGTTATTAAAATTCATTACAGCTGATAATTTATTAATAAAAGATCCTGTTGTAATGACTGATAAAGATATATATACTCAAACTCGTTTATTGGTTCAACATAATCAACATGTTATGAGCGGAACTGTGATTACCCAGACAGAAATTTTTTCAGCCAGTGAGGGAAAAATTGAATATGTTCAGGATAATCAATTATCTAGTCGCCGTATCTCAATTGTAAATGTTTCTGATATTAGAACTTTCTTAGTCGAAAGTGAACAATCTATTAAAGTAAGTGTTAATGATTGGGTTTATATTGGAGATGAAATTGCTAATGGCGTTTGTACTTATGATTCAGGTAAAGTAGTGTCTATTAAGAATAATCAAATTCGTATTAGAATAGGACAACCCTACCTAATTTCAAGTGGTTCTATTTTGCATGTAGAGCATAATAGTTTGGTACAGAGAGGAGAGAGTATTGCTACTTTAATTTTTGAAAGAGCTAAAACAGGCGATATTGTTCAGGGATTACCAAGAATAGAAGAAATCCTTGAAGCACGTAAAAAATCAGATAATTCCTTTAATCCTCATATAATGCTAGAAATGAAATTTCGTTCATATTTAGGTAAAGGTTTAAGTTTATATGATGCTACTCGATTAAGTTTGTTAGAAGTACAATTGTTTTTAGTTAAAGAGGTACAATTAGTTTATTGTTCTCAAGGCGTTGAGATTTCAGATAAACATATTGAAATAATTGTTAGACAAATGACATCAAAAGTAAAAATAGAAAACGGTGGAGATACAGATTATCTGCCTGGTGAAATGATTGAATTGCAGAAAATAGAATTTGTAAATAGATCTTTAGCTATTATGAATAGACAGGAAGCATCTTATCATCCTATCCTTTTAGGTATTACAAAAGCTTCATTAAACACAGAAAGTTTTATTTCTGCAGCCAGCTTTCAAGAGACAACTAAAGTACTCACTGAAGCAGCGATATCTGGAAAGTTAGATTGGTTAAGAGGATTAAAAGAAAATGTAATTATAGGCCGTTTAATACCAGCAGGAACAGGATTTAATATTTGTAATAATTCATTTCTACATGATAATCATCATGTTATTGATAAAAAGTCATTTAATAAAGTAAATTTAACGTCGACGGCTAGTCATTCGGATTTTGAGGATATTATTTTAGATGATAGAATAGCCCGTAGCTATCCAATAAATTTTGAGGCCAGTTCAAAAAATGTATAGTTTTTCAGATTTTAGATATATATTAAAAATATGGTTACAGATTACTTTTCATTATGTTATTATTTTTATCATTAATAGCTTAATTCGCTAAGCAAATTATTTTAATTTTTATATGTTTTTATTAATTTATCAAATATAAACTACTATTATGGCGATTGTTTCATTGGCCGAGTTATTGGAAGCAGGTGTGCATTTTGGGCACCAAGCTAGAAGATGGAATCCGAAAATGTTTCCTTATATATATACAGAGCGTAATGGTATACATATAATTGATTTAGTTCAAACAGCTCAATTGTTAACTGAAGCTTATGAATTTGTTAAAAATTCTGCTAAAGAAGGAAAAAAGTTTTTATTTCTTGGAACTAAAAGGCAAGCAGCAGGAATTATTGGACAAGAAGCTTTACGTTCTAATTCATATTATGTAAATCAAAGATGGCTTGGAGGTATGTTAACTAATTGGATTACTATAAAATCTAGAGTAGAAAGATTAAAAGATTTGGAAGAACAGGAAGAATCTGGTTTATTCAATAAATTACCTAAAAAGGAAGCTTCAGTAATGCGTCGAGAGTTAGAGAAATTACGGAAGCACTTGAATGGCATCAAAGATATGAAAAAACTTCCAGATTTAGTTATAATTGTAGATCAAAAAAGAGAGACTACAGCTATTCAAGAATGCCTTAAGCTTGGCATACCTACAATATGTATACTTGATACTAATTGTAATCCAGAAATTATAGATATTCCTATACCAGCCAATGATGATGCAATCAGGTCGATTCAATTGGTAATTAGTAAAATGGCAGATGCTATTTTAGAAGGTTATAGTATCTAGTTAAAATAAATGGTACAAATAGCTTTAATATAAATAATTACATAGTAGTAGAGAGGAATATATGCCTATACAAATTTCTGCGCAGCACGTAAAACAATTACGAGAAAAAACAGGTGCTGGAATGATGGATTGTAAAAAAGCTTTACAAGCTTCAGAGGGTGATATAGAGATAGCAGTAGAAAATTTGAGAAAAAAAGGTCTGGCTTCCGCAGATAAAAAATCTTCAAGGATTGCTACTGATGGTATTATCGAAAGTTATATACATGCAGGAGCCAGAATAGGTGTGTTAGTAGAATTAAATTGTGAAACTGATTTTGTTGCAAGACGTTCAGAATTTCAAAAATTAGCAAAAGATGTAGCTATGCAAATAGCTGCTTGTGAATCTGTTTCACATGTTTCTTTAACTGATATACCTAAAAATATAATAGATGCCGAAACAAGAATTGAATCTAGTAAAGAAGATTTAAAAAATAAACCACAGGAAATAAAAGACAAAATTGTTATAGGACGTGTAGAAAAGAATCTAAAAACAAAAAGTTTGATGAATCAAAGGTTTATTAGAAATCAAGATATTTCTATTGAAGAATTAGTGAAGCAACATATTGCACTATTAGGAGAAAATATAAGAATACGACGTTTTCAGAAATTTGTACTAGGAGAAGGATTAGAGAAAAAAAATAATGATTTTTCATCTGAAGTTGCAGAAATTTTAAAACAGTAATTATTTATATAATCAAATTTATTGATTTATTTTATTGAAATCATAGTAATAATGCTAAATAATATCCAGATGCATATATAATTAATTATAGTAGTATTTTCTTTAAAATAAGAATATCTAATTATCAACATAGTTATGACCACTTAATAATTTTTTATTTATAGTTTCACTATTTGTACTACCAATTAGAATTATTATTTCTATGTATCAAAAAGAAATTGAAGAAGTCTCTTCATTTATAGCAGTTTCTGCAGTTGAAGTAGGTAAACATTTATATTGGACTATCGGTAGTTATAAAGTTCATGGCCAAGTCTTTATTGTATCTTGGTTAGTTATAGCAACACTATTGACTTTAGCTTTTGTTGGCACTAGAAATTTGGATCGAGTTCCAAGAAGTCTACAGAATTTCATGGAATTTATACTAGAATTTTTACAAGATATTGCTAAAAATCAGATAGGTGAATATGAATATAGATCATGGGTTCCTTATATTGCAACAATTTTCTTATTCATATTGGGTAGTAATTGGGCAGGAGCTTTAATACCGTGGAAACTCATTATATTACCTGAAGGTGAACTTGCTGCACCTACAAATGATATTAACACAACAGTAGCATTATCATTGTTAACGTCAGCAGCATATTTTTACGCAGGTTTAAGTAAGAATGGGATAGGTTATTTTGCACGATATATTGAACCTACTCCAGTTTTATTGCCCATTAATATTCTGGAAGATTTTACTAAGCCTTTATCATTAAGTTTCCGTTTGTTTGGGAATATATTGGCAGATGAACTAGTAGTATCTGTCTTCACTCTTTTAGTTCCTATATTAATACCATTGCCGGTAATGATTTTAGGATTATTTGCAAGCTCTATTCAGGCACTTATTTTTTCGACTCTCTCTGCTGCTTATATAGGCGAAGCTATGGAAGGTCATGGAGAACATTGAATTTTCATTTTATGTGCTTTTAATACTGATGATATAAATAACTAAATATCAAAAACGTAATTGATACTATCACTGTATTATGAAATCTGTTAATTTTCTATATACTTTACTCAAATTAACAATATAATTATGGATTCTATAATTTCTGCTGCGTCTGTAATCGCTGCTGGTCTTGCTGTTGGTTTAGCTGCAATTGGTCCTGGTATTGGTCAAGGAAGCGCAGCTGCTAATGCTGTTGAAGGTATCGCGAGACAGCCAGAAGTCGAAGGTAAAATTCGAGGTACTCTTTTATTAAGTTTAGCTTTTATGGAATCTTTAACAATCTACGGTTTAGTAGTAGCTTTATCATTACTATTTGCTAATCCTTACACAGGTTAGATTAATATTTTGCGCTTAGTTTTTTGTATAAATAATAATTAACAAAAACTAAGCGTTTTAAAGATTGGTAATTGTTAAATAAATTGAAATTCTTAATTATAATCTTAAATTTAAAATGATAAACATACTCTATTTGATGTCTGTAGAGGCATCAAGTTTAGAAGTTGAAGGAGGTCTATTTGATTTCAATGCTACTTTACCTTTAATGGCATTACAGTTTCTTGCTTTAACTGTTATATTAAACTTTGTCTTTTATAAACCTATCAGTAATGTGTTAGATGAAAGAGATGAATATATTCGTAATAGTTTAACTACTGCTTCTGCTTCTTTATTAAGGGCAAATGAATTAACGAAAAAGTATGAGCAAGAGCTAGCAGAATCAAGAAAAAAGGCACAAGATACTATAAAAAAATCTCAACAAGAAGCCCAACAGATTGTTTCAGTCAAGATCAAAGAGGCTCAACTAGATGCAGAAAAATTAGTTGCGGAAGCCTATGATCAACTAAATATTCAAAAAGAACAAGCTCTAAAAACTTTAGAAACTCAAGTTGATAATTTGAGTGATCAAATAAAACTAAAATTGTTAGGCAATTGAATTTATGACAAATCAATCTTAATCATTTTTATTATATAATTTAGGAGATATAATATGGAGGATATGCACCAAATATTTAGTGTTTTTTCTGAATACCATACAACAGAAGGTGTTAGCTTTAACTCAAATATCTTGGAAGCTAATGTAATTAATATTATTCTTTTGTTATCTGGCTTAATTTATGTTTTAAAACAGTTTTTAGGTTCTATTTTAGTAGCTAGACAAGAAAAAGTATTAGCGGCTATACAAGAATCAGAAGAGCGTTTACAACAAGCTAATATTAGATTAGCTGAATCTGAAAAACAATTGGCACAAACTCAAATAGTCATTAATCAAATTATTGATGAAGCGGAATCGATAGCAAAAAAAGTACGTCAGTCTATATTAGATCAGGGTAAGTCTGATGTAGAGAGGTTAACAATTGCAAGTAAAGCTAGTATAGCAACTGCTGAAAATCAAGTTAGACAGCAAATACAGCAGCAAATTACTTCGTTGGCTATCAATAAGGTTATGTTGCAATTGCAAAATCAAATTACCTCTGCTATGCAAACAAGAATTGTAGACTCTAATATTTCGCAGCTTGGAGGATAAAGTATGAGTAGTCAAAGTCTATCAAAAATAGCTTTACCTTACGCAGAAGCATTGTTAGAATCTGTGCAAGCAGTAAATTTAGTGGAAGAAACAAATAAAGATTTGTCCTTGATTTCTACAGCATTACTAAAGTCAATAGATCTGAAATCATTTTTAGATAATCCGCTAATTGTAACAATCGCTAAAAAAGAAGTTTTGAATCAATTACTTACTAACCAAGTTAATAATTATGTATTAAGATTTCTCTTATTATTAATTGATCGTCGTAGAATTTCTTTATTAAATGTTATTATTGATAAGTATTTTGAGCTGGTATACAAATTAGAGTCGACTATAATGGCCGAAATTTCTACAGCTGTAATGTTAACAGAACTTCAGCAAAATGCTCTTATTGAAAAACTTAAAATCATAACACAAAGTAAAAATGTAAAGCTTGCAATTCAAGTAAATCCTGATTTAATAGCTGGATTCATAGTGCAAATTGGATCTAAGATAATAGATACTAGTCTATCTGGTAAATTAAAGCAGATGGCTTCTTATCTTAATTCAATTTAAAAAGTATAGATGTAGAATAAATAATTAATGGATTATATATTTTAGAGATTAAGTAATATGGTAAATATTAGACCAGATGAAATAAGTAATATTATACGGCAGCAGATTGATAAATATGACCAAGAAATAAAAGTTGTTAATGCTGGTACTGTCTTACAAGTTGGTGATGGTATTGCTCGTGTTTATGGCTTAGATGCTGTTATGGCAGGAGAGTTATTAGAATTTGAAGATGAAACTATAGGTATTGCTTTGAATTTAGAAAGCGATAATGTTGGTGTTGTTTTAATGGGTGATGGAAGAGAGATTGTAGAAGGAAGTTCTGTAGTAGCCACTGGCAAAATAGCTCAAATTCCAGTTGGTGAGGAGTTTTTAGGTAGAGTTGTTAATCCTTTAGCTCGACCAATAGACGCAAAAGGTTTACCTAATGCTGCAGAAACTAGATTGATAGAGTCTTATGCTCCTGGTATTATAGGTAGACAATCTGTATGTGAACCTTTACAAACTGGTATTACAGCTATTGATTCCATGATTCCTATTGGAAGAGGACAAAGAGAATTAATCATTGGAGATAGGCAAACAGGTAAAACTGCTGTTGCTCTAGATACAATTATTAATCAAAAAGGTCAAGATGTTGTTTGTATATATGTAGCAATTGGTCAAAAAGCTTCTTCTGTTGCACAGGTAGTATCCAGCTTAGAAGATAAAGGAGCTTTGAATTATACAATTATTGTAGCTGCTAACGCTGATGATCCAGCAACTTTACAGTATATTGCACCTTATACAGGAGCTGCTTTAGCTGAATATTTTATGTATAAGGGTAAAGCGACATTGGTAATTTATGATGATTTAACTAAGCAAGCACAAGCATATCGACAAATGTCTTTATTGTTACGTAGGCCACCTGGGAGAGAGGCCTATCCAGGAGATGTTTTTTATTTACATTCTAGACTTTTAGAAAGAGCTGCTAAATTAAATTCGGATTTGGGTGGTGGCAGTATGACTGCCTTACCAATAATCGAAACACAAGCAGGTGATGTTTCTGCATATATACCTACTAACGTAATCTCCATCACAGATGGACAAATCTTCTTATCTGGAGATTTATTTAATTCAGGTATTAGACCAGCTATTAATGTTGGCATATCCGTGTCACGTGTAGGTTCTGCAGCTCAAATAAAAGCAATGAAACAGGTCGCAGGAAAATTAAAATTAGAATTGGCTCAATTTGCAGAATTAGAAGCATTTTCTCAATTTGCATCTGATTTAGATAAGGCAACACAAAATCAGTTATCAAGAGGACAGCGTTTAAGAGAAATTTTGAAGCAAGCACAAAATTCGCCTATTCCTGTAGAAGAACAAACAGCTGTGATTTATACAGGTATTAATGGATATTTAGATGATATTGAGTTATCAAAAGTTAAAGACTTTATTATAGCTTTAAGAGAAGATTTATGTAATTCTAAACCAGAGTTTGGAGAAAGTATTCGTAGTACTAAAAAATTGAGCCCAGAGGCAGAAGAATTGTTGAAAAAATCAATTGAGGATGTTAAACAAGCTTTTTCAGCCTAGTTAGTTGATTCATCTAAATTAAGGTCAAAAGTAGAGTTATTAATTAATTAGGATTATATTAAAATATAAAGATACTATATTTTAAAAACTATATCCTAATTTTTTTATTAAATTTCAATAGTGCTAAAATTGGATATTTGGTCTAAGTATATTCTTTCTTTATTTTGTTTATATGGTCATTCTTCTTTAGAAATAATATGAAATTCTTTTAAGAATAAGACTTACTTCAATATAAGTATCTTCAAAAAATTTTAATATATTGAATACATTAGTGTAGTTCGATTGTAATATAAGGCCTCTTTGTTAATATTAAACCAATTCCCTAATCTTTATTTAAGTCTGAAAAGATTTCTAGTACTTAATAACAATTCATCCAATATTCTTGATTCTTGAAGGAAGATTTTAATGCTTTTGTTTTCTTACAGAATTTATCAGGTTTTTTTCTAAATACATTAAGAATTATATTATATATATATGAATAGTATTAACTTTCAATTAGGTTAGTTGGTTAAAATTTAGCTTATTCTCTCTATATTTTCCATTTTAAATATGTATTCACTTTTCTAAATCAATATTTTTAATCACTTAGCTGAACCAAATAATTAATGTAGAGATTATTATTTAACCATTTAATCGTATCTAAAAAAATTTATTTTAAAGGCAAAATATAGAATTTTTAGACCAAATGTTTAATTTTATATATCTAGAACCTCTATTGATGGTATTATTTCTTAATAGTAAAATATAGTTATTCTATTTTAAATTTTGATGGCAAGCATTAAAAATTTAATTATAGTCTGTTACATCAATATGAAAACTTTTTGTTAATAATATACTAATATTTTCTCAAATATTATAAGTTAATAGAAGTGTCTATATTAATTATTTTACTGAACTTAGCATATATTAAGTAATTAAAAAAATATCTCATAGAGATTTTTATTGTGAAAAGGAAATCTTTCTGTGTTTTTCAAAAATTTTATATTTTTAAATGAGTATATAGCTTATTGAAAATAAACAAGATTTGGAATTATAGTATAATAATCTATTGATGATAATTCTACACAAAATTTATTTATAGTATTAAACGATATATTCATATCCATATTTTTCTAATTGTTTTGCCAAGTTTGCATCTCCGGTATGTATTATTTTACCTTTTTCCATAATGTGTATATAGTCAGGAATTATATAATTGAGTAGTCTCTGGTAATGAGTAATTAGAATAATTGTATTATTTTTTTGTTTTAGGTCATTAATACGATATGATATATTTTTTAGTGCATCTATATCGAGTCCAGAATCGGCTTCATCTAGAATAGATAGTTTACTGTCAAGCAGTGCCATTTGTAATATTTCATTCTTTTTTTTCTCTCCACCAGAAAAACCTTCATTGACATTACGAGTCAAGAATGCAGAATCCATATCAATAAATTTTGTTTTTTGACTGATAAGATCAAAAAATCCCAAAGGGTCTAATTCATTTTGTTGTTTTGCTCTTCTTTGAGAATTATATGCCAGTCTTAAAAAGTCTGCATTACTTACTCCAGGTATCTCCACAGGATATTGAAATCCTAAAAATATTCCTTTATGTGATCTAGTCTCAGGATCACTATGATTAATATTGTCTCCATCAAAAATTATTTCTCCTTGAGTTATTGTATAGTTTGGATGCCCAGCGATGACTTTAGCTAGAGTACTTTTCCCTGAACCATTTTTACCCATAATGGCGTGTATTTCTCCTAAATTAATAGACAGATTTACACCTTTAAGAATGGGTGTATTATCTATATTTGCATGTAAATTACTTATATTTAGTATGTTATTATAATTCATATATAAATGTGTGATTTATCCAATTGTGCCTTCTAGCTTTAAATTTAATAAACGATCTGCTTCCATAGCAAATTCCATAGGTAATTCATTAAGTACTTGCTTGCAAAAACCACTGATCATTAAACCAATAGCATCTTCAATCTTAATACCTCTTTGTAAAAAATAAAAAATTTGTTCTTCACCTATTTTTGAAGTTGAAGCTTCATGTTCAATTTTAGCAGATGGATGTTGTACTTGTATATAAGGGAAAGTATTCGCTTTAGATTGATTTCCTAATAATAAAGAATCGCATTGTGAATGGTTTCTAGCATATTGTGCTTTGGGTCCAACTTTAACTAAACCTCTATAGCTATTTATAGAATGTCCAGCTGATATACCCTTAGATAAAATTGTACTGCGAGTATTTCGACCGACATGAATCATTTTACTTCCTGTGTCTGCTTGTTGAAAATTATTAGTAAGAGCTATCGAAGAAAATTCACCAATTGAATTATCTCCTGCTAAAATACAGCTCGGATATTTCCAAGTAATAGCAGAACCAGTTTCTACTTGGGTCCATAATATTTTTGAATTTTCTCCTGAACATAGACCTCTTTTAGTTACAAAATTATAGATTCCTCCATTGCCCTCTGTATCTCCTGCATACCAATTTTGTACTGTAGAATATTTAATAGTTGCATTCTTAAGTGCAACTAATTCTACAACCGCTGCATGAAGTTGATTATTGCTGAATTGTGGAGCTGTACAACCTTCTAAATAGCTTACATGACTATTCTCATCTGCAATTATTAATGTTCGTTCAAATTGACCTGATTCTTTGTTATTTATTCTGAAGTATGTAGATAGCTCAAGTGGGCAGTGGGTATTAGGAGGTATATAACAAAAAGAACCATCACTAAAAACAGCTGAATTAAGAGCTGCAAAATAATTATCTCCTGTTGGTACAACTGAACCTAAGTACTTTTTTACTAAATTTGGATATTTTTGAATAGCTTCAGTAATTGAGCAAAAAATCACACCTACCTCAGCCAATTCTTTTTTAAATGTTGTGGCTATAGAAACACTATCAAAAATAGCGTCTACAGCTACATTACTTAACCTTTTTTGTTCACTCAAAGAAATACCTAATTTCTCAAATGTTTTTAGAATTTCTGGATCTACTTCATCTAAACTATTAAGTTGTTTTTTGTATTTAGGTTCAGAATAATAAATAATATTATTATAATTAAGTTTATTATAATTTAAATGACTCCAATCAGGTTCCTTCATTTTCTCCCACTTTTTGTATGCTTTTAAGCGAAAATCTTTTAAATATTGTGGTTCTTTTTTACGTTCTGAAATTGATTCGACTATATTTTTACTTAAACCTCTAGGAAAATTTTCTGAATCAATCTTTGTATGAAATCCATATTTATATGGTTCATTTATTAATTGATTTAGATTTGTATTTGAATTACTTAATCTATCACTGTTTGCCATAACTTACTTGTTGAAAATTATTTTATAAATTTATCTTAAATAGAATCATAATATTAAAGTCAAAATAAATTTAAATATTATTATATTACATATTTTTATAATTGCATTTTTATTAACTTTATACCTTTTTTTCTCGAAGAACTTATTATTCAAAGATTCAAATTGTTTTGATTAAGACTTTTCTTCTCAGCGAATAAATTACTTGTTTTATCTAAATTGTTATGAGCTATTAAAACTTTCTTAATGGTTTTTTGCAGATAATTGGTGAGATGATTCTTATCTCTGTTATTTCTTGCATTAACAAAAATGTATTCGAGAATTTTAGCTTGATCTTGGTATAGCCACCTAGGATTTATAAAATTAGCAACTATTGAACAGAAACGCCAATCAGCTTCTGAAGCTGATTGGTAGCCAGGATTTAAATTGTTGCACAAGTAAACAAAATCTTCAGCATGATTAGAATTAAGTATCTCTTTCTTAATACAACTAAAATGAGAATATAGATTAGATTCAGGACCAATGTCGTTATCAATAACTTGATTTCTAGATTTTACAAGTATGGATGGACTACTATCTGATGCTTTACAGGAATTAAAAAATATTCTCTTTAAGGCTTGTAACTCTTCACAAACATAACTTAAAGTAGCTAAGGGAATACTTATAGTAGATGGATCAAATAATCGAGATCTGGTAAGAGTCATAAATCGAACATCCTTACCATGATATATTTCAGAGCTAGTTTTTATCTTGGAATTTTCTATAACAATTTGTTTATCACTTTTATTTTTTTATAATGCCAAATACCTGAAAAAAATATGAAGTCCCTTGCTACTAGGACTTATTTCAATATATGCACCTCTTTTTAGCATACTGTAAAGTAATCTATCTAAAGGTGCATATCGTTGATAATTATCAATATCTATAATAGTAAAAGGACTATTTGTTAATACTAATCCAAGATTAAACTGATTTGACAAGAACTCTGTTAAGTTCAAAAATTCATTAAAAGTAAACCAATAATTCTTATCTTTGAGAGATAGAACTAAACATCCTTTTTCTTTTGAATAACCATAAGGAACTTTTGCAAGCTTAACACTATTTTTTACATATACATACTTCCAAAAACAAAATTGTTGACTTGCCTTTATTTCATTTGGCAAGTTCAAAATATTAGAATCAGTAAATTGTAAAAAACCGAAAAAAGATGAGCCTTGTGGAAATTTTATGTTATTATTGATCATAATTTATAATTAATTACAATTTGATATCATTAGCAATTATAGTTACAGTCTATAAATGCTAAATTATTATATTTACTAGGTTATTAGGAGCAAATTAAAATTTTAACTATTATATTCAAAACTACATATCTAAAAAAACATGTTGAAGCATTTTTTTATTACATTCCTTAAGCTGATTATCTTACAGCATTAGATTTACACTTCAACTACAAACTATTATCAATGACCACAATGACTAGTCCAAAAGATTTAATATCTAAATTAGTTAACAATACTATCACTGTAGAAGAATTCTATCGATAAGTTAGTCAAACTGAGTATTATTTAGATAGCTACAAGATAATATACGGATAAATTAATTAATCTAAGCTTGATGCATCCGACAAGTCCTCATTCGACGTGCTTCTTGCAGGGTCATAGAATCTTTCACTATCACTGTACCTATTATTCGCCATATTATAAGCTGTGTCACTTGTTAATGTAATAGATGAGTTTGTATATACATTCAAGGCTTTAATCCTAGCTTTCAGAAGTTGTTTTAGATGGCTTGCTGGATCATTGTCACTTATTTTTGATACAATAAATTTAGATAAAGCTATTTCCTCTTTAATGTAATTTATTTTTTGTTGGCAAATAGATTTATTAGCCAGAATATTATTCGGAAAACAGTCTTTTGCTATTAATCTTTGAGCTAAGATTAAATGTTTACTATTTTGAATATTATATAGCCAACTATATCTATAACTTATCCAATGTTTCTGGCAAGATATTGCTAACTCAGCTGCTTTCACACATATATTAGAATATTGCCCATGATTGGCTTCTGTTTGCATTGAGTTAGATGTATTCAAAATGGATGTTTGCAAATCACCAAAATAATCGAGCATATTATTAAAATTATGAAAGTTAATATTGGTTCTTGCAGCATCATTGTGATGTTGTTTAGATGTTTGCATACATAACAATGGTATACCTGGGAAAGTATTTCTCATGCCTTTAAATAAGATGTGATGCAAATGTAATGATACATGAGAAATACCGGATGAACGGTACTTTTTAGCAACTTTTTCATTCCCTATAGTGATTTTCTTATGATTACTACCTCTCAAAATAATAGCCCGATTACTTAATAAATGATTTCTTAAATGACCAGTAAAATCGACATCAGCATAATTATATTGTATAGGTGCTGGCATAGCACAACATTTTTTGAAAGATGTTAAACCAATAATGAAAATAATATAAATCATTATTTTATATGCATGCTTTGTATTCATAATTATAAAAAGTGTTTTAAAAAATTAAAATTATGCACAACTTTAATCATGTCTGAATTAGCACGCTTCATCTTCATTACTATATTTGACATAGTTTTAGCTGTAGATTCAGAATTTATGAATGATTCTTCGCTTATATTTAAAGGCTCATATGTGGCAAGATAAGTAATATTATAAATATAAAAAAAACATTTAAACTCATGTTCAAGCAACGGCTTCTTGTATTTATAATTCAATTTACTAAGAATTTTCACTAAATCTTTATCTAGCCACAGACTGATATTTTTTCGTTCTATCATATGATATACTTTAACAAAATTATTTTATATCTGATTTTAATTTATAGCGCTGTTTCGATATATTTTGGGCTGTATATGGCTGACCTAATTTATTATAAATTTTTCTATAGTTCAACAAACAAACAATATCCTTGTTATTATCTATATGATTGATCAAAAATTTAATTAGCTCTCGTTTATTTTGGATTTTGTTTAATTCTCTATCATTAATATGGTAAAATTTTTGAATTTGTTCAATTTTTTTGATCACAAGGTCCTTTCGGATAGACTTGTACAACTCACTTTCCTTTTGCTTGCTTAATATATTTTCCTTTTGCTTATTTTGATATTCATTCAAAGCACCATAATAGGATGATAAACGATCACATTCGTTATTATCTGAGTCTTCTTCAGCATCACTCTCATCAAATATATCCATTCCAATATCAACAAGAATATCGTCAATTGAATTAAAATTGTGCGATAAAGTATTTAATTGAGCATTAAATTCACACAATAATCGTATATATTTTTGTGCTTGATCAAAAGAATCAAAGGTAATTTCTGTATTAATATTGAACATTTGATTCTGATACGTAAGGAAATTACTTAACTCTTCATTTAAATCAAAGTCATTACCTTTAATAATTTCAATAAGGTCTCGATCTAACCATAACGAGACTTTGCGATCGTTTTTTGTTCCTCTGGTTTGTTTTATCTTTATCATATTATTAAATTACTTAAGCATATTATTTTCATAAATTTGACTTATATTTAGATACAGCCCTAGATAAACTCGAAGCTGTATAAACAGTATTTACACTTGATAAATAACCTCGTTCAGCCAATTGATTACATACCTTATTCCATGAATTCAAAGTTTCATATAAATCTATAGCTAAATGTAAAACTTTTTCTGGAATCTTGTTTTTTTTATATTTATTTGGATATGGATTCAATATTTTAGGAGAATCCTCTACTTGCAACTTTCTCACCAACTGCGTATCATGCACGTCTTGATTATATCTAGAAAAAAAATTCCGGATTGTTTCTTCTAATTTTTTTGTAGTTTCGCTCATTTGCTTGAGTTCTTTTCTCAACTCAATGATAAAAATATTTATATACTGCATACTTCTTAAAGATTCATGCTGATTATAACTTACCGGCGTTGTTGACTGCATTTTCTCCAACAAATAGCATTTTAATTGATGCTCAAACATTGCTTTATTTATACCTTTAGCATTTCTTTGTAGAGCTTCCGCTATATGTTTATCTAAAACTAGATTAATTTGTGCTCTATTCAACAGTTCTTGCTTTTTCTTATACTTCAAGTACTTCGAGCGGTTATATTGTACCATATTTAATCATAGAAAAGTTTATTCAACAAGAGACTAAAATATAACAAAAGATAAATACAAAAATATTTAGGAATCTTTCAAATTAACTAATCAATTTTCTAATAAAAAGCATAAAAGAGACTTAACTAACTCTCAAACAAGTCAAAACAAGCATTCAAGTATAAGTTCAAAAAACAATGTAAAGTGGCTAGAGAAGGAATCTAGAGGGCTCTGGGCTTACATAAGAAGACAAAAAACTAAAACAAAAACATTGAAAGAAACTAGAATAGAAAAATTAGAGTTTTAATACCTAACAAAACAAACACTTAATTATAATTAAGTAAATAAATAACTAATAAAATAGTTTTTTCTAAGATTACTTATTATTTATCTTATAATAATATATATATAATATAAGTGAAAAATATCCTTGTTAGTGGCCTGCAATGTCACCGAAAGGTAAGATGAATGTCACCGAAAATATTTTTTTGACTGCAGCCATAAAAAAAGCACTATTTAAAAACTAATAGTGCTTTTGTGTAAAGAAAAAACATATTTATAACAATTAAATAACCTTTAACTTTCGCTTCTTTAGGTTTATTCCAACAATTTCATAGTTTAAATAAATTAAACTAATATCTAAATCGTCAAGCTTAGATTCTAAGGCAGCAAAATCCTGTAGAAGTTGAATCATTTCTTGCTTTCTTTTTTGTTTTACTTGTCTTAAATTAGTTGGTGGCCATAACAATAATAAATTATCCAGACTCAATTTTACAGGATAACCATAGGGAAAAGTCAAACAGCAAGCATAATAGTAAAGAAGCTTTATTTTATCAGAGCTTAAGCTATTGTAACTATTTTTATTGAATAGACTATAATTATATGTTGCCTCTTTGGATATATCTAATATAATTGGATGCATTTTAATAGCTAATTTTCGTCATTGATTAGAATCATTAACTGTAACTCCTTTACGAAAACGTTGATGCAATATTTTATACGACAGTAAAGACTCCTTGTCAGCACGATAGAGACCATCTGAAGTAATTTTTTTATTATATACTAAGGTAACATCACTCAGCTTGTTCAAGGATGCTTGAAGATGATTATAAGATTGGCCTCCGGTACTGTCATTTAAACTTTTTAAGATAAGATTAATATTAATTGGCAAAAACTCAGTTTGAGCTAATTTTATATCAGGTAACTTCTCTACTATATATATTAGAATAATAACTGAATATGGTCTCTTAAATCAATATAGTTTAAACTACTTGGAATAGTAACTTTTAAATAATTGTTTTCAACACCATTCAAAAACTCAAAATTTTTAATTGAGCAACCTAAATCGAATATTTTAACTTATAATTCATTGACTTCAAGTATTTTATCATTTAGCTCTCTACTATATAAGATAGATGTTACTCTCTGTATGTTATATTTAATATGTTTTAAAAATTTTGTTATTATATAATAATAAATTGATAATTGATTCATAGAAATAGCTGAATTTATGTCTCTTAGTTTTGCAGATATATACAAAATCTTAATATTTTTAATCATTTGTTCTAAAAATTGACTAGCAAATGAAGAGATGAAAATTATACTTTTTAGATAATTATTATTTATTTTCATGTACATACATATTGATAACATAATATGTTCATGCATTGTAGTTAATAAAAGAGTTTTTAATATAATTAAATATAGTAGTGTAATTATTCCTGTTTGTATAATAAATTCTGGTATTTTTAATTGAATTGATATATTTTCATTCACTATTAGATTTTTATTTTTTATCAAAAAATAGGGAATTTGATAAAGTTTATATATTTTTAATATTTTGTATCTTATATAATTAGTTTCATTAATACAGTGTGGTAATGAACATATAAATGCAATAAATAATATGGCACGACAACTATGATAATAATTTTCATCAAATTTTAATGTTACAATAATAACAAAAACATTTATAGTAATAATTAAGAGATACCGAAAGGTTAGGTGCGGTATTAAACATAATAAGATAAAGATGATAAGAATTTTGCATTGAGTGTTAGCTTTATGTAGCCATGTAATAGGCGAATAAATATATGCATTTGAAAAAGAAAATTGTATCAAATTCATATTAAATATAATTTATGTTAATAAAAAAGTTTGCTTTTATGGTCTTGGTTGTGTAAATATGTATATAATAGGGTAGATGGCGAAATTGGTATACGCATCACACTCAAAATGTGACGACTTTGGTTTTGAGGGTTCAATTCCCTCTCTACCCATAATATAAAATTTAATATAAAAGAATATGAGTTTATTAGTCTTAGGCGGAACTGGAACCTTAGGCAGACAAATTGTTAGACGAGCTTTAGATGAAGGTTTTCAAGTGAAATGTTTTGTTAGAAACTTTCGTAAGGCAGCTTTTTTAAAAGAATGGGGTGCTGAATTAGTCTATGGAGATTTGAAAATGCCTGAAACTATTCCTCTTACATTATTAGGTATAAGTGCAGTTATCGATGCATCTACAGCACGACCATCAGATTTGTATAATTCAAATCAAATAGATCTTTATGGAAAATATATATTAATTAATTCCGCTAAAAAAGCAGGCATTAAACGATACATTTTTTTTTCTATTTTAAACGCGCATAAATATCCAGATATACCATTAATGAATCTAAAACTAAAGATAGAACAATATCTAAGAAGCTCGGATATTAATTATACTATTTTTAATTTATCAGGTTTTTTTCAAGGTTTAATAGGTCAATATGCTGTACCAATTTTAGATCAAAAATCTATCTGGATAACAGGAGATTCTACATTCATTGCTTATATAGATACTTTAGATATTGCGAAATTTACTATTAAAAGCCTTTCCGTTTCAAAAACAAAAAACACAATTTTACCTATTGTAGGTAGTAAATCTTGGAATTCTCTACAGATTATTGAATTGTGTGAAAAATTATCAGGACAAAGATCTAAAATATCTAAAATACCTTTATCTGTACTAAGATTTGCTCGCAAACTAACAAATTTTTTTCAGTGGAGTTGGAATATTTCTGAAAGACTAGCTTTTGCAGAAATTTTAACTAGAGGTGATAATTTTAGTGTATCTATGGATGAAGTATATAATATTTTGAAAATATCACAACAAGATGTAGGGACATTAGAATTATATTTTCAAGAATATTTTGAAAAAATCATGAAAAAATTAAAAGATATTAATTATCAACAAATAAATAAGAAAAAACAGTTACAAGATACTGATTTTTAGATGATTTAATTATATTATTTTGAGGATAAAAATGAACTCTTATATTTGCACAGCAAAAATTATAGAAGAACCTGAATGGTTGCGTTTTAATAATACAGCTTTATCCAAACTTATTTTGATTAGACCTAATAATAATAAAAATAAATCTTTTTACAGTATAAGAGCTATAGCAAAAGGTAAAGTAGCAAAAACAATTTTTGATAATTATAAAAAGGATGATATGGTTATTATTGAAGGTTATATTTATATAAAAAAGAAATCATCAGAACAAAAAAGTAAAAAGAAAAAGTATATAGCTATGAGGATACAAAAGATTCATTCTATATTTACTAGCATTTAATAAACTTATTTACTTTTTTAATCAATTTGTTAAGTTTAGCTATTTTTCATATACAATTAAAATATTGAAAAATAATTATTTGAAATTTAATTAATAAGCAGAGGATAATTTTTATGGTTACGTTAAAAATATTTGTGTATACGACTGTGATTTTTTTTATTTCTTTATTCTTTTTTGGTTTTTTATCAAATGATCCTTCAAGAAATCCTAATAGGAAAGACTTAGAGTAATTATATATAAGCAGAACAATAATAGCATCCATACTGTTATTATTGTTTGTATATTGATTAGATTCTAAGGTTTATGTTTTATATTGGATGAGCAAGAAATAGCTATATACTTATCTGATTTTTTGAGAAGTGCCATACTGATTATAAACTTACTATTGATTTTGTGAATATATTCTATATATTCTACATTTTTATCTTTATGCTTAATCATCAAACAATTACTTGCATATATTGAATATTGATAATTACTCAACTTTTTTCTAGTCTTTTTTTTAATTAAGCCTAAATCATTTTGATTAGTATAAGTAAAGATATAGTTATCTTTTAATTTTATATTATTTTTATGATATTCTAGATTGAAATGACCAAAATTTTCTTGATTAACATTATTATTAAATGTTAAATCTGTGCTTATATCAAGTATATATTTAAATTGATTTAAGTACACCTGATTATTTTTTAAGAAATAAGTTGTTTTTTGAGATATCCAATTTCCTTCCATTATTTGTAAAAAAGTATTCAGCTGAACTTTCATTGGTTATATAATTTTTATTGATTATATTTTGAGTCTGTACGTAATTTTAAAAAATGTTTTCCTCTATTATCAATAGAATACTCTAAACGTATGTTAGGTAACTTTTTAAGTGGTATATAGAATTTTATCCCAGATCCAACTATTATTTCGGAGGTAAATATATTATTAATAGTTTTTATATATGGATTATGCTGTTTCTCATTATACAAATAAGTAATATAATTCCAAAAACAATATATAGACATATATTTAAATTTAGATATGTGGTGTTCTATATTAAATAGATATAAAAAACATGAAGGAAAACTTTTCTTATAACTCCCTTTGAAATATATATGTTTATTATTATATGATTGATTTAATATATTTTTATATTTTTGTGAATTAACTAACAAATGGCACTCTGAAAATATTGTGAAAGTATGATAATAGATATAAGCAAATATTTTAGGCAGGTTAAATATCTGAAGATATTTAATTTGTATATTATGGCCTAAATAATTTAATTGATGACAAGTACTGCTATAATTTTTTGTGATGCATGTAAATAATTTCGAGTGAATTTGTAATAATTTACCAGATTTTAAATAGTTATCAAAATAAAGATTATTATATACTATTGATATTTGTAAATATATATAATTATACCTAATATATTTTAGTAATTTAGTAATATGAAAAATTTTTGTTTTTGGTAAAGATACTCTTACCATCGATTGGTTAACTTGATAGTCTTTTATATAAAGATTGGTTTTGCTATATTTACTATCTATGGCTAAACCTTTTTCATAAATATTAATGATATTGAATAAGTTATGTTTCAGTGTAAAAATATAATTATTTATATAACTTAATAAATTCGATGCTTGATTCTTATTAAATTCATCCAATTGAAGTAAAAGAAAAGGACTACATAGATAAGATTTAATAACTTTATTATATAAATCAATGATTAAATGGCTTAGAATTTTTGTTTGGTTATACACATATGGATAATAAAAAATAATTTTAAATTGTGGATATTTTCTTGCTACTGCAAGATTTATGAAAATATTATTAATATTATTTTTTATATAGTATAGTTTATAAGTGAAACCTAAATATTGATCCATCTGTGTAATAGAAGAATATAAATAGAATTTTTGAATGTTGATTATACTTTGATTGAATGACTTAATATACAATAAACATTTGTTTAATAAATTATAAATTTGCCTATAAGTAGAATGATTTTTAAAGATCAAATTGTAATTGTAAAAATATTTGGTTCGATTTTTTGATATATTATATTTAATAACTACTATTAAGTCTGCTCTATTAGTATTAACTATATAATTACAATCTTCAATTAAATTTAGATTTGTTAAATATTTTATGCCTGCTTCAATTCTTTTGACATTTAATATACTACCTGGATAAATCCCTAATTGTTTTTTTATTAATAACTCCAATATATTATTCAATTTTGGATTGTATATCTTATTTATAGGACAAATCAACTTAACATCTTTTACTGTCCCTTCCATGATTTTTAAGGATATAGTATTTAAGTTTAAGCTATCTTGTTCTACTAATTGAATATTGACCCATGCAAATCCTCTTGATTTATACCATATATAGATTGATCTTAAACTATTATTAATTAAATTATAGTTTTTAGGCATCCCTAATTGTTCTTTAAATACATATCTTAAAAACCGTTTAGGTATCTTTAACTTTTTATAATTTAATATAGTAATTTTTTGTACTATAGGGTTCACTGTAAGATTTACCGTAACATATTTATATTCTGGAGTATTAAAGTTGAAAATTTTGATACAAGAAATGTATCCAGATGACCTTAGCTTTTGAAGTAAATTATTTGTATATATATATACTTTTTGATTCTGATCATTATGAAGATGATTAATATTAATTTTAATATTTTTTAATAAAAGTTTTTCCATTATAGCTTTGCTACAAGGTCGAGATTGTATTTTTTTTATTTTTATTAGCTTATGATTATTTTGAGACTTATGTAGCTTAGAGAGATTAAATTCTAAAAAGTTATTACAATTATCTTTGTACGTATTTATAAATATTGATTTATACAGCATTCCTATGATTTTAAATAAAAAGTAGAATATAGTGTATATGTTTATGACAAATATAGATAATTTTGTTATCTAATTTTTTAATTAATTATTATATATTTTTATTTAAATCAAAATAATATATATTTATTTTTCAATAATAATTATTCATCTTTTATAAAAATCAAGTAATAATGAAATATTGGAATTTAAAAAAAATTAATCAATCATCTTTAGAAAAAACTGGCTTTGTTCCTAGGTCTATCAGCAAACTATTTGAAAAATTTAAAAAAGAACTAGATCCGAATGCAGAAGTTGAAGCTTTAGAAGAATTTAAAGTTGCTAGATATCAAACTGTAGCTTCTGTAAAATATATATTGTTTTTATTAGTAATGCCTATGATTATTAATCAATTTTCAAAAAATTTTATTTTTGGTCCATGTATTAACTATCTTTGGAATAAAGATGAACATAGCATATTTTTAAATGAGTCTCAAGAAGAGAGAGCATTTGCCGAATTACAGCGTTTTGAAGAGAAACTACATTTTGAGATATTGATTGGCAAAGTAAAAGATACTTCATCAAATTTTATAAATTATAAAATGACTGAAAAAGCTTTAGAATTAGCAATTCAATATACTAATGAGAGTTCAGCTTCTATCAAAAACATTTTAGCAGATTTTCTTTCATGCACAATCTTTACTTCTATATTAATAGCTAGTAAAAGACAATTTTCCATTCTAAGATCATTTATTAATGAAGTAATTTATAGCTTAAGTGATACCGCAAAGGCATTTTTAATAATATTATTTACAGATATGTTTGTGGGCTTTCATTCACCTCATGGGTGGGAAGTAATTATTGAAGTGATTTTAAGACATTTTGGCTTGCCTGAAAGTAGAGATTTTATTTTTATATTTATTTCTACGTTTCCCGTTATTTTAGACACAATATTTAAATACTGGATATTTCGTTATTTAAATAGAATTTCACCGTCTGCTGTGGCTACTTATCATAATATGAATGAATAAATAGATCTTGATTTTAACAATATTTCAGTTTATATTGTCTAATAAGCATCTGTGGCCGAGAGGCCGAAGGCAGCGGACTCATGTGCGATCCGTTTTTTAGGTGTCAAAGGTTCTAAAATGGCTAACTAAAAGCTAATCTTTCCTAGATTAGAAAACTGTATTTTTTTTGTTGGTTAAAGTCCAACTATTCTGAATCATGAATATACTCTTTTAGTCAATTCATATTTATATATGCCTGAATTATTTATGAATAAAGCAGACTAATTGGAAGGTTGATATGACTAGGAAAACTAACCCTTGTATAAAGTATTGATAATTAAGTATTTGGATATAAATATTCAATCCTTGTCCTATAGCTATATTACTATGAGTTAATATTAGTATGATTCTAAAAAGTGACAGTCAATATATAGAGAGGAGTCTAAGTCAGCCAAGAAATAAAAAATATGGAACGGAGTAACTAATAAGTAACAATTTTTGTATCAGAAGTTAAAAGTAAGTTTAGGCAACAACTTATTACTTATTAGAAAGAAGCAATAAAAAATGATCAATATTATTATTGACGTTGACGTGTTGCACCTATTGAATTATAAGCATGATATACATAACTTCAAAATTTGCATGTGAAAGCTTTTAAGTTAGATGATCATTCTAGTTGGAAATTTTTGCCATGGAATAGTATAAAAAAACGTATATTTATTTTACAAAAACAAATATACAAATCATCAAAAGCTTGTAAATATCATTTAATATATAGTATACAAAATACCTTAGTTAATTCTAGTGAAGCTAAAGTTTTAGCAATAGAAGAAATCTTTAAGTTGTTATTTGAAAATTCTCTATATTGCAATAAAGATTATTATCAATTGGACGATAAAGATAAGTTGATGATTTTCTATAATTTGTTTCAAAGGCAAAAAATAGATAAAGTTCTTATGATTTTAATAGAAAAAATCAAACAATATCTAATATATCTATGTTTACAACCAGAATGGGAAGCAAGATTTGAACCAGGATTACAATCCAATATAAGCGGCCAAAAATCTTATTTATGGCAAGAAAAGTATTCTAATTTATTAAATAACCAATTAGATAATGCAAAAAAATACTCAAATATTTATACAAATTATCGAATAATCAATAAATATATTAATGCTAAATATCTAAGTCAGAAGATTCAATCTGGAATTTATACAAATTATTATTTGAATTTTTGGCTGAATAATAATTATATAAAAGAGTTTACTTTAGATCCGGTACTAACTTTAAATTTTGATATATTGTATAAGTTTTTTTGTAAGATAATATATAATGGTATGGAATGGTTTAATTCTATGGCAATTGAATTGAAATCAAGATTTCGATCAAATAATAATTATAAAAAAACAGCTCTTTTTTATGAAGAAAATATAAATTCATGGATTTATATTTGTAAAACTTTCATTGATAACCTATATTTTATCTTGAAATTTTTGAATTTTAATATATTTAGTTATATTCTTTATAATAATAAATATATAAATAACTATTCAAATACTTTTGACAAATGTATTTTTAATATAACTAGATATAAAGAGCAATATTTAAATATTCTAGCAAGTTTAAAAATACAAATAATCAACAAAATATGTAAAATTATATTGAAATCGGTAAAATACTTACTATATAGAAAAGATTACATTAATAGATTTAGAGCAAATACAAGTATTAGTCTAACTAAATTTGTAGTAACTATTAACAGGTTAATTATAGATACTTACAACTATTATGGTTTACTTGTAAACTTGAAAGTAATTAAAGAAATATATATAAAATCTGATTTCATAATTTACTCTTGGGCAAAAAAAAGAAATAAAGATAAAAATTCAATTAAGTTGATTATGTATAGGTATAAAAAATTTCTAGCTAAAAGTTTAATTCAAGTTAAACAAACTATATTAAACGAAGTATATACAGAAAAAATCAATAGGTAGTAGCCGTATGAAGTGAAAATTTCAAGTACGGTTTTGTAAGAGAGGTTTTAAAAGAAATCGACTCGTATAATCCGCCATCCTGGAAAGGACGTCGCTGGTTCGAATCCAGCCAGATGCACTTTAATTACATAAAATATATTAGAGGGTTTATATTAAGAGCGGGTAGCGGGAATCGAACCCGCATCATTAGCTTGGAAGGCTAAAGTTCTACCACTAAACTATACCCGCTGTTAAGCTAATAATAGCATAAATTGTATCATACAAAAAATATTAGTATATACAAGCTTATATGAGCTTGAAATTAATAATAAGATAAATATTTTTATTCTATACCTTCTAAAACAACTCCCAAGAACTGTGCCAATGATGTTGCTTGCTCTTCAATCTCAGAGAGTAACAATGGTTGTCCAACACGTGTGAGAGGTATCTCACGCTTATCTTTTATTTTTAAATAAATTTCTCTTTTTGGATTTAATCCTTCTTGAATATTTACTTTTATCGATTGAATATCACCAATATGATAATTAAGTTTCAAAATACGATTTCTACCAGGAAAGCCTAATCTAAAAATTGTAATAATACCTTTGTCATTATTAAATTCATTATATCCTCCACCAACATTCCAAATAATTGTCAGCCACAAGAAAATGCTGACCAGAATTGCTATAGTTCCATAAAAAGTCATTATAATACCTTGAGGTATGAACAATAGTTCATAAGGTTTAGCAAATGGTAGTAATTCTATCTTAAAATAACTAGATAAGCCAACAAGGAAAAAACCTAATCCTCCTATTGAAATAGTTGTAGCCCACCAATAATTACTAAGCCTACGAGATCCTAAAATTTTATCTATTCTTATATTTGTATTTGACATTGGCATGAATTAAGTTTTGAAACTAAGTTGAATTTATATTTTATATCATAGTTAAATACTTAACTAAATTTTTGATAATTCTGCAATGATTTAAGTTGATAAAAAATAAATACAAAAAAGATTCAGATTCCTCATCTGGAATCTGGATAATTAAAAGTTCTAATAAATACTATATTAAATCAACTTAATAGCTTGTAAACCAAAATATAAACTTAAAGCTATCATCGTAAATATACTTATGAACAAGAAATAACTCAACATAATAGACATAGATTATAATTTCTCCTTATAGATGTTTAATTTATAGGTTTCATTAATTTACTCATATCATACCATATCTAAATTTAAGAGATATTTTATCAATATAGTCAAAATTATAATATATTGATATTATTAAGTATACATTCAGGAAACATAATAGTTTTTAAAAAATTCTTCTGGGAAACAGATTCATGCCTGATTTTATTCAACCTTATAATAAAGATCCATTTGTAGGAAACTTATCAACTCCAATTAGTACATCAACTATAACTAAAGGACTACTAAGCAATTTACCTGTTTATAGAAGAGGACTATCTCCTCTACTTAGAGGGCTAGAAATAGGAATGGCACATGGCTATTTCTTAGTAGGACCATTCGATAAATTAGGACCTCTGAGAAATACAGATGTAGCATTGCTATCTGGATTCTTGTCTGCGGTAGGATTAATTATTATTTTAACAACATGTCTATCAATGTATGGAAATGTGTCTTTTGATAGAGCTAATTCAAAAGATCTATTGCAAACAACAGAAGGCTGGGGACAATTTACAGCCGGTTTTTTAGTAGGAGCCGTAGGTGGAGCAGGATTTGCTTATTTGCTTTTAGCAAATATTCCTGTATTACAAAGTGCTGGTTTAGGGTTATTATAAAAATTTTACCTATTGTAGGTAAAATTTTAACTTAAGCTAGTAAAGGGACTTGAACCCATAACCTGCTGATTACAAATCAGCTGCTCTACCAATTGAGCTACACTAGCATTTTTTGGATATAACCTTATATCACAAAATTAAGTTCTATTAGAATGACACTATACTATATTATATTTATGTCTAATATAGTATAGTGTCATTCTAATTTAATAATTTTGATTATTATTAACAAATACCTAGTTTCTCATTTCTATATCTTCATTTTGTATACTTTTAGTGTTTTCTGCAAGCATAGAATTATAATCTATATAGTAATTGATAGTTTGGTCAAGACAGATTGATGACCATCCCACTGGTGTTTCTGCTGATAATTCATTGATATCATATGTATCATCTGTATTGAAGATGTATTCTAAAGATTCCATGATTATTCCCCCAAAACTCTTTTTATAATTTTAGTTTAGTCCATATAACAAAATAATAGCATAATTTTATATAATTGTCACTATTCATATCATAATACATCAAATTTTAAATCTTCAATTTATGCAAAGATTTAATAGCTCTTGTTGAAACTTTTAGTCTAACCCACTTGTCTTGAGTAATAGACCATATTTTTTTAGTATGCAGGTTTACATTTTGTATTTTTTTTGTTCTTACATGCGAATGTGAAACACTATAAGCATTATTAGCTTTCTTGTTAGTAACTTTACAAACTTTAGCCATCTTTTAATATGTTTCTATTAATAAAATAATAAGACCTTAATTGCATAACTGATTTTTCTTATTCTCTATGAAACTAAATGCTTTTCTAAAGTACTTTCTAAAGTTGATTTTGGCACAGCTCCTACAACTGTAGCAACTTTTTCACCATTAATAAAAAACATAATTGTTGGAATACTTCGTATGCCATATTTTGTTGCTATACTTGGATTATCATCTGTATTAAGTTTTACAACCTTTATAGTATTTTTGTATTCATTAGCTATTTCAGTAACGACAGGTGCAGCCATTCGGCATGGCCCACACCAAGGTGCCCAAAAATCAACTAATACAGGACAACTCGATTCAATTACTTCTTTATCAAAAGTAGAATCTTTTACTTCCATTATAGTCAATATATCTTTCTCCACATTTACTCCCTTGCTGAAAAAATACTATCATAAAAAACAAATATTTTCTATTATTTTTAATACTTTATACTATTTGATTTATTTTGATATAAAAAAAAATTATCACTATGATAAATAAGTTTAGGATTATTTGATCCATATATAATGGTAAGTTTATATATAAGGTTAAAACGAGTGTAATATAATATTTATTATGCAGCCGATATTAAATTGTAATCTAATTCATTGATTCAATCAATTTTAAAGCGGCAAAACTAAAACCTAATGATACTGCCTTAAATTCAAGGAGGAATAA